AAGATTAAATAAAATAATTTTCGTTGTACACTAAGCCAGCCGTGTGCTTTGTAAATTGCTTGCACGATTGGCAAAAGAAGGATCTGCCTTTTATAGAAAGAAGATCGCTTTTTTAGTCCGAACAGTTCCGGGTTCGAGCCCCGGGCAACCCATTCAAAATATGCTAGTATAAAACTTATAATTTGTAAAATGAAACGCAAACTAAATGTTTACTTTAAGTAATTTTTTATACTTAACGTAATAAAAATAAAAAAGCAATACCTAAAAAAAAATATTATTATTTAATAATAGCTAATTTTTGCTGCTTATTTTATTTTTAGCAAATAAATTGAATATTAAAGACAAATTGAAATAAAATATTAAATGAGACATACAATTTAAAAGTCGTTTCATTCTTTTAATGGTAAATACACTTATGAATGATTTTTCTTTTCATAGTCCTTTCGTAGCCTTTCTTGGAGTTCTTTGTCTTGTGCCTCCTGGAGCAGTTACAATTTCTTGGTTAATTGCTCCTCGGACTAAGGGTGCTGAAAAGCGTACTACTTATGAATCTGGAATAGAGCCTGTTGGAGAAGCTTGGATTCAGTTCAGCATACGATATTATATGTACGCTCTTGTTTTTGTTATCTTTGATGTGGAAACAATGTTCTTATATCCTTGGGCTGTTGTTTTTGATCGGGTTGGAGCGCTTGCACTTTTAGAAGTGTGCGTATTTTTGTTTATTTTACTTATTGGGCTTGTATATGCATGGAGAAAAGGAGCTCTTGAATGGCTATAATGCCTTTGCCTGAAAAAACAAAAAAAATGGCAAATACTGCTGGATTCTTAGAAAAATCGTCTCCCGTCTCAACTAATATACTAGTTACTACTTTCAATGATGTTATGCGAATTGACTTAGACAAGACTGTTAAAAAAATTATATTTTGAAATAATTCAATTTATAGGTCTTTTCGCTTATTTTTCTAGTGGAATAGAAAATAACTTTAGCATGCGAACAAAGTAGATTTTATTATCTTATTTATAAAGTTAATAATACTATTTATGACCGGGACTTTTATAGATAATAATTTTTCTTCTATTCTTATAAGTTTTTAAACTTGAAAAAAAGATAATATAGTAAATAATTTTATCTTTTTTTTTTACTAGGCTTAATGTGTTGAAGCATCACACATTAAAAAATTCAAGCTTGCATTATAAATAAAAAAGTTTTGAACAACTTGGTAAATAATAAATTTATAAAAGAAAAGAATATAAATCGGTCCAAACAATCTTGAAATTGATCAATTAAACTTATTTTATAGTAAGAAAGATTGCCTATTCTTTTAAAATCTAATTGAATGAAATGGGCAACAATTTGTTAACTTTTTTCGTAATTAAAAAGCAAAAAAACATAAGTTAACAAATAAAAAGCTGTGTGCAGTATAAATTGCATGCACGGCTTGGAAAAAAGTCACACTATAAATGGATGACTCTTTTGTTCAAATTGGGCTCGTTTATCAAGTCTATGGCCTTTACTTTATGGAACAAGCTGCTGTTTTATTGAATTCGCTTCGTTAATTGGATCTCGTTTTGATTTTGATCGGTACGGTCTTGTGCCTCGTTCAAGCCCTCGTCAAGCTGACTTGATCCTTACTGCAGGGACTGTTACTATGAAAATGGCCCCTTCTCTGGTCAGGCTTTATGAGCAATTACCTGAGCCTAAATATGTAATCGCTATGGGCGCATGTACTATAACTGGTGGAATGTTTAGTACTGATTCTTATAGTACTGTCCGAGGCGTTGATAAATTAATACCTGTAGATGTATATCTCCCAGGATGTCCGCCGAAGCCCGAAGCAATTATTGATGCAATTGTGCGACTTCGAAAAAAAGTTGCTCAAGAAAACTTTAATCAAAACGATTTGCTTTCGCAAAAACATCGATACCACACTACTCGCCATTCTTTTGTTTCTACTTTACCTCTTCACACTGGCGTTTATCTTCGATCAGAAACTCGAAGAGTACCTACTCCTTCTTTTCACCCATTTACTCAAATTCCTGAAACAGATGATTCATCTTTTTCTTCCTTACAAGAATCATCTGCTCCTAAAACGTTATCAAGAGCTATTTCTATACCTACTAGATTGTCTCATAAGCATATTTCATCTGCTAATTCAGTCGAACTTTTTAATTCCAAGACTCGACAAACCGTTAGCTCATTGTTTTATTTAAATAAAGCAAGACAAGTTATTAATAAACGAGCTGTTTTTTGTCTCTCCACGCTTTCTCCGTCGGCGCTGACAAATAGTAATGTTTCTTCTCTGGGAGGTCAAATTTCTTTGTGGTTGGCTAATCGAAAATTAGAAAATCGATCTCTTGGTTATGATTATCAAGGAGTTGAAGTTTTACAAGTAAGACCTAATAATCTTTCAGCAGTAGCACTTGCTCTTTACGCATATGGATTTAATTACCTGCGTTGTCAGTGTGCTTATGATGTTTCTCCAGGTGGATCTCTTGCAAGCGTTTGTTATCTTACCCGTATGGTGGATTATGCAGATCAGCCTAAAGAGGTTTGTATTAAGGTATTAGTCTCTAGGGATGATCCTAAAGTTCCTTCTCTTTTTTGGCTTTGGAAATCTGTAGATTTTCAAGAAAGAGAATCTTATGATATGTTTGGTATTATTTACGAAGGGCATCCTCATCTTAAAAGAATGCTTATGCCTGAGAATTGGGTCGGCTGGCCTTTACGTAAAGATTATGTAACTCCATCGTTTTATGAACTCAGCCCTTAATTTTTATTGCCTTTTAGACTTAAAAAGATAAATATTATATGAAAACCCTTAACCTGTTATAATGTAAATCATACCTGTATCTTATTATGAGGCTATGAACCTTATAACATGTCAAAGGGAAATAATTGTCATTTAATAACTTTTTCATGTTTATATAAGAAAAAGTATTGATATTGATAATATATCTTATAAAAAATAAAAAGTTTTCAGCTTAAATATATTTTCTAAATTTTTTTCACTTAAACTTATAAAAAGCATTTGTGTTTATATACTTCATTTCAAGTCTTTTAATTATGCTTGACATTTTTTTGTTTTAAAAAATTATATACATTTTTTAAAATTTCTCGTTTATTGGACTTTTTATTTTTTAAAACTATACTTATGCTTATCTATTATAAGCAGTATAAAATTGTTACAAAAACAATTTTTTAATTACTAAATGAAAGCTTTCTTTTTATTTTGTATATACTACAAATAGATTTATAAAAGCGATACTATTTTAACTAAAAACAAATTTTACTAAGTTTTATTTAAGAATAAATTTTTTATTTGGTTTTTTTATAATTTTTATATAACTCTCAATATGCAAAGCAATTTGTTTTTTTTGTTTTTTACTAATTGACCATGTTATTATGTTCAAATTTTGTAATAACTGATGAAAACTAATAAATAATATGATTTTTAAATATTGATAAGCTGCCCGTTGCGTGTTTTTAATTGCTTGAGTAAGATATCGTATTGCAAATAGTAATCGATAAAACCGCTGAGATATAGGTTTTTTAAATGTTTGCTGGTTTTTTTGAACTGTACAGTTAAGAAGTTGAGAGCTTTCATTTGTTAAATCATGAGTAAAATGTAAAGTTTTCATATTTTTTGAAATTGCTATCCTTTGATTTGCGTAAAAAAGAAAAGAAAAAAAAGAAAGATTAGTAGTTCGTTTTTTAAAAGTTATTTCTTTTTTTAAGTACTCGTATATAAAAAAAAGTTTTGTAAAATAAATATAAACCGTATGACTTATTTGTTGGAAAAGCTGTTCAAATTGTTCTTTCAATTTGATCCAATTTCGGACTATTAGTGCTTTCCAAAACAAAATCTTCCATACAACTTCTGTTATAAAATCAGAAAAATTAAAACTTTCTAAAAAAGTAGCATTGATGTTCATTCTAGGCTGTAGTTCTTGGACCTGAGTTTTCCGACTCAATCTTAAAATTTGTACAGGTTTTTTAGAACTTTGAATGAATTTGTTGAAAATTTGATAAAATACTTGTAATAAAAAAGAAAATTTTTGTTGTAAGCGTTGAAACAAAATATTGTTATCTAGGCTTATAATATTTTCAATATTAATAATATAATTTGTGATTAGATGAATAATATCTTTGGATATTAATATTATTTTTGGAACTGATCTTCGAATAAAAAAAATTATTTGTTTTATAAAAAGAAATAAATCTTTAGTTACAAATCGACTCAAATAAACATTTGAAAATGAATTTTTCGCTTCTAATCCGGAAAAATGATTTTGGTTTTTTAAATCTTTATTAAATCTATAACTCTCAAGAATTTGTTTTGAAGCCTTTATAAAACTTTTTGATTGACCTTTATTTTTCAAACTGACATTCGTTTCTAAAAGAATCTCTTTCAATGAAAGAGCCAAGATTTTAGAAGACATTTGAATCTCTTTAGATAGTAAAGTCAATAAATTCAATTGAATATTTGCTGTTTTGTAGAATCTTTTTTTCCAGGCATTTTCTACTCGTTTATCTAATTGCCAGAAAATACTTTTTTTTCTTGTATTTTGTATTTCAAATACAAACCATTGATTGTGCAAATCATTTTTAAAATTAGGCCAAATAGTTAATATGGCCATACACCCACTCATCCACAAGAAAACCAAACATATTCGTTGAATAGTATTCTTTCCTTTATATTGTCCCCATAATTCTTGTTCAAAAATTGGATACATCCGAGCACGTGGATATATTAAGCTTGTAGATTCTTGAGAAGCCGGAAATTTAGCTTTATACGCATATTCATAAAGTCTTGTTCCTGGTTGTTGAAGCAGTTGACCATGTACACTTCCAAATATGTTGCTTGGTTCTAAATGATTTGAAAGTTGAAAAGCTGTTTTACCCGCTTTTTGAACTGATAAATTTAAAAATTGAGTGACCTGAAAATCATAGGTCAAAGTAGATGATACACTTTTAGTTTTTCTTTGAATGGAGGTCTGGCTTTTTTGAATAAGCCCTTTCAATTGGACCTTAATATTTTTCGTAGTAAGACCTGTGATTAATAATGTAACTAAGCTCATAATTATTTTCCTATTAATAATAAGGTATTATAAAGATTTTTATTTTTGAGTAAAGGAATACCCTTTTAATAATTTTTAATACTGAAATATTGTTTCGTTAAGTTATTCTTTACTATAAAATACTTATTTTTTAGCAATGAAAGTTTTTTATGATAAAGTTTGAAAAAAAATTTTATTAAAAACTTAATAAAGTGCTGAATAAATCTTAAATTTCGATAAGTTGTTTTAAAAGTATAAAAACATAAATTGAAAACTATACAATCGTAAATTAAGCATATTAAAATAATTATTCATACTTTATAAGTATTCAATTAGTATTTTATAAATCTAAAAAATTTTTTATTTGAAAAACTTGCAATTTGCTAATCTTTTAATAGACTTAATAGAAACAAACAAAAAGTTCTTTTTAACTTCAGTTCAGTTTTAAAATCTTTATTTTGCATGCTTTTTACCCGTTTTTCAAATAAAATATTCTATAAAAGATAGGATTCATTGGTTTTATTATTAAAAATAAAAATTATTTTCTTATTAAGAATAAAGATTTAAAGTATAATTTAAATTAAAAAAGTCATTATTATTTAAATGCCTTTTTTAAGTAAAAAAAACTGTTTTGCTTTTTCTTTTTGAAAGGTTTTAGATTTGTGTTTTAATAAATATTACGAAAAAAAACCAATAAAAACAATAAAAAATATATTGTTTTTGTTATCAAAGTGCTAGGTTTTTTTACTTATTTTGAACTCTCTATTTCTATGAAAAACATTAGCTTATTGCAAAATATTAGTAAATTGTTTGACATTAAAAAAAGTTTATTGTTTGCAAAAAATATTTTTTTAGTAGTAAATACTTTAGCTGGCAACCTTCTCTAAGAGTCAAGTTGCCAGCCTAAGAAGAATCCTTATAGTTTCTTATTCAATAGAGGCTTTTTTGAGACCTAAGTTTTAGAGGGATGATCCTAAACCAGAGTAGGCCCCATAGAAAAATACGCCTACTAAGGTAATCACGGCTAGGCCTGCCACTGTGCCAACTAGCCACAGGGGAATCCTTCCAGTGGTTCCAGTGTTGGACATTCTATTCACTCTCCTTGTTTTTGATATTCGCTCAAACTGGTAATTTTCTACCAGTAGGTATAGAGCGCAAAAGATAGCTTTATAAGCTAGTTAAAAAAGTAATTTGAAAATAAAATCGCAAGTACAAAGATAAGTAGAAGCCCCCAATAGAGACTTGTTCGGTTGAGCTCGACGGTCTGTTTGTTTGGATTAGGCTCGGTCATGACAATGCTCCTATGGATTTTCTAACGCTGAATGAACTGCATTGCAGTGATTGCTCCAAGGAAAAACACCGTAGGCACAGCCAAAGCGTGCACCGAGAGCCATCGGACAGTAAAGATTGGATAGGAACTGTTATCGATAGTCACAAATGTCTCCTAAATTCCTTTAGTAAAGCCGCTGATTTGGTCTACAGAACCAAAGCGATCGGTAACCAAGGGGACTTCTTGACGATCTTCTGTAAAGTACTCGTTTGGACGAGGGCTTCCAAACACATCATAAGCTAAACCAGTGCTTACAAAAAGCCAGCCAGCAACGAAAAGTGAGGGTATGGTAATACTATGAATTACCCAATAACGAATACTTGTGAGAATGTCTGCAAAGGGGCGCTCCCCAGTGTTTCCCGACATGAGAGTCTCCTTTCTTAGATTACTCCTCTTAGTTGGAGCGGCTAAATTGGGTAGATTCATGCACACAAACAATATAGCATGTGTAGTAATCTCTCCTCGCCCAATCACTATACCACGAAAGCATATAGATTACAAAAGTATTATGCGAAAATGCTTTTAAAAAATCGAGAAAGCTCCACCCAAGTAATCGACAACTTCTTTAACTACTGGATGAGGATAAAAAATCTCATTTTTTTGGGAATTTGGTTTAGAAAAAATAGATTGACAATCAAAATTTGGTTTGTTAAGATAAATAAAAGCATCAATCTTAAATATTGATATTGGCTCTATCCTCATAGAGCCTTTTTTATCATTTATAAAAAAAGAATTTGATAAGCTACTTTTACTACTTAGAAGCGGACAAAAATATGTCTCAAATCTCAAAACAAACCAATCATCCTTTTGTGAAAGGAATCTTATTAATTGAGGGTATACCCAAAAAATACTTTGTTTACTTTGAAAAAGTATCGGCTTATGACAAATATCATTAAAAATTTTTTTTTTAAGTATACTTGTTGTCTAGTATAACCGAACAGACAGGGCCTATCGAGATTCACGGCTGCTGATTATACTCAATTGAGTACGTCGGCTGTAAAGTTTCTTGCAAAAAGTTAATCTTAGCTTTGAGCAAAAAGGACGAATGCTGAGTTTTTTTATAATACTAAAACAATCTTTTGATTGAACAATGTAATAAAATTAAAAGTTCATCTCAGCAAGCTGGACTTTTTCAAATTGTTTTTTCTTAAGAACCAAAAATATTTGAGCAATTACCACAGAGCCAAAGAATAGAATCAAGCCGGTAAGTCTAGCAGGGTCTTGCAAAACAACTTCTGCATCAGCTTGTCCAAAGCCACCAACATTTGGATTGTTAGTAAGAGGCTGATCAATTTTAATGCTATCACCTTGAGACACAATCAATTCAGGACCTGGTGGTACCACATCTACTGCTTTCGACCCGTCAGAAGCTTCAATTGTTATTTCAAAGCCTCCCTTTTCTCGAGTAATAATTTGCGAAATTTTTCCACTTGAGGACGCGCTATAAACAGTATTATTGCTTTTGCTCCCGTTTGGATAAATTTGGCCTCGTCCTCGGTTTCCACCAATATGAAAGCTATACTTTAAAAAGTACGCACCTTTTTGACTTGCTGGATCCGGGGATAAGATAGGAAAAACAATCTCTTGATATTTTTTTCCTGGGATCGGTCCTACCACAAGTATGTTCTTACGCTCAGAGTTGTACGGTTGAAAAGCTAAACTTCCTACTTTTTTCTTAAGTTCGGGAGAAAGCCTTTCGGGTGGCGCAAGTTGAAAACCTTCAGGAAGTACGAGAACAGCTCCTACATTTAACCCACCTTTTTTCCCATTGCCTAGCACTTGCTTAGCTTGTAAGTCATAAGGAATCTTTACCACAGCTTCAAAAACTGTATTAGGGAGAACGGATTGAGGAACTTCAAGATCTACGGGTTTTTTTGCCAAATGGCAATTCGCACAAACAATCCGACCAGTTGCTTCTCTTGGATTTTCATAACCTTGCTGAGCAAAAACCGGATATGCGTAGGAAAGTTTTGGCAAACTTAGTAGACTTACAAAAGAAAAAAGAAGAATTGATATTTTCAATAAAAAACTTGTACGGTGGGGCATTTGTTAGGTAAATTATCAATGATCCTCCCCTACACCTAGAGACTAAGCTCACCCCTTGCCTCATGGTACCTGTAGACGTTATAAAGGAGAAGGAAGATTATTCGCTCATTGTATGATAGGTTACTACAATTGATGGAGACACGCGATTAAGATGCCGAAAGATCCAATACTTAAACACTGTATCGACAATCACTGGAAAAGTAGAAACAAAAAAAGATACAACATATCGATTTGGGGCAAAACCTAAGTATGCCATGAAAGATTCAATCAATATTTCCCAGCCATGAGGAGAATGAAAACCTATTAATAAATCTGTAAAAAGCAATATTAAAAAAGCCTTCATAGTATCGGTAGGATAGGGTCTTTTTATTCCCCTCCTTTTGAACCGGACGTGAAACGTGTATCAGCTTCATACGGCTCATTCACTAGCATCAAATCTGAAATAATTAAAGTCAATTAAAGCTAGCTAATAAAAATATATAAACTATTGTCATTATTTTTTTTTCTTGTCTCCATAGACGACTTTTGTATGGAAATTTACTCTTCTCTATTTCACAACATTGAATGATTCTTATTAAGGTCCAGCTTGTGCACCCATGTAAAAAAAAGCCTGGCTATTGAGCGCTAGCAGACTCAGTTCCTTTTAACTGAAATATACAAGGTGATTTTTATTGCTTATTGACTATTATTACCCGCTTAAGATTGAAACAAAGTGAAACTAGCTGCAATATCTCGCTCCTCAGCGAGCTGTTTAGTCTCCCTATAGCTGATAAAGCTTGCTGCAAATAGGTTAAAGACGCACACTCAAACTATAAAATAACTCGTATATTAATGAATAAAGCAAAATAAAGTATTATTTTACTTTCCGAACCGAGCACGTACCGTGTCGAACACTCGGCTCACAAAAATGAATTTCTTACAAAAAAATTTTACGAACTTCATTTCAACCCAAAAACTTTTAGGGCTCTTTTAGTCTTTTAAGCTAAGATAACTGTTTTAAGGTATGTGCTGGGTTTTCACAATATTTACTTTTATTGAAAGGATTTTCAGTAAACTTGTGGACTATCAAAATTCGATGAATCGAAATGCCCAATCTATATCGATTGATGCCCACCTGCATACGACTAAAAATAGACAAGCAGTAAACAATTTTGTTTAAAGTAAATCAATAGTAAAAAGTCAATTGTAACACCAAGGTTTTGAAAAATTTTCAATGCCTTTCAGTAAAATCATGCATGCAATAATATCAAATATTTTTTATACTTGGTTAGCATTTTAGAAAGGTTGATTAAAAGCACAAACTCATACAGGACGCATTTGGGCAAGAGATAGTTTTTTTTGACTGAACGCAAGCAATACAACCAGTGTGCAAACAAAAACGCCATCAGTACAAACCTGCACTAATGCTTGGATACTGCTATTGTTATAATTGGATACAAGTAGCAATGCTCGCTCATGAATCGTATTTATAAATAAAGAAAAAGGAACTTCAAAAGAATAAGTCATAAGCAAATCAAGCCATGCAGTATCTTCTAACTTTTGAAGTTCTTCAAGTGCTTTTTGTTCTTGAAAAGAATTAAGAAAAAACTCTCTTTGTCCAGTATTCCACCAATAAGAAAGTACTGGCTCAAACAAAAAAGTTTTCAAAATGTTTTGACACAACCACGGTATTAATATCAAATGATTAATAAATTGAAATGAGGCTATTGCTTGATATCGAATAAGCTTAAATTCTTGCATTAGCAAAGATTCTGGCTGAGGATTCAATTCAGTTTGTAAACGAGAAAACGTTCGAGCAATCGATCGAGGAATAAGCCCTATTGGTTCATCAATAGTAAGGCTATTAGTCTTCGGTTCATTAAAATCTTTTATCGATCTGCTCATTTCCCATACAGTACCCTCGATACGCCCAAGCTTACTTTGAAAAGTTATATGTTTCGATTCTTTTCTCAGCCAAAGAATTCTTTCAAAATGAAGTAGGCTTCGCTCTGCTTTCTCTAAAGATTGTTCGTGTATACTATCAAAAAAAAGTTTTAAAGTTTGAAATTGATCACGAGTAAGGTGTGGTGCAGCTTGATAGCGCACAGAAGCCCGTTCAATCTCTTGAATTTTGCATGCCGCTGTACAAGCTATTTCTAATTGTTGGTCTAAAAAATATATAACCCACTCTTGCAAAACCGAAAAAACAGCTTGTATTTTGCTTATCATTTAAGTAATATTAAAAACATTAGATAAAAAGCGTTCGTTTTGTTAGAAAAGTTAGACAAAAAACTTTTTTATTGAAAATTGACAATAAAAAACGAGTCGGAGACAATAATGCTCCGACTCGTTTTAATATTTTAATAGTTAATTCAAAGGTTCCATAGAAAGAGCTGGCTCAGTGTCGCGATCAATTCCTTTTTCAAAGCCGGCTACAGCAGCACGAGCTCTACCTGCGTGCCAAAGATGGCCAATAAAAAAGAAAAATCCAAGTACAAAATGAGATGTAGATAACCAGCTTCGTGGGGAAACATAGTTCACTGCATTAATTTCTGTAGCAACACCTCCAACAGAGTTTAGAGAGCCTAAAGGTGCATGAGTCATATACTCGGCAGAACGTCGCTCTTGCCAGGGTTGAATGTCTTTTTTCAGTTTTCCTAAATCAAGACCATTCGGTCCACGTAAAGGCTCGATCCAGGGAGCACGAAGGTCCCAGAAACGCATAGTCTCTCCACCAAAGATGATTTCTCCAGTAGGAGATCTCATTAAGTATTTTCCTAAGCCAGTAGGACCTTGAGCTGAACCAACATTTGCTCCAAGTCGCTGATCTCTCACGAGAAAAGTAAAAGCTTGAGCTTGAGATGCTTCAGGCCCAGTAGGTCCATAGAATTCACTAGGATATGCAGTGTTGTTAAACCAAACAAAACAGCAGGCAATAAAGCCCATAACAGACACAGCAGCTAAGCTATAAGAAAGGTAAGCTTCTCCAGACCAAACAAATGCACGACGAGCCCATGCAAAAGGTTTAGTTAAGATATGCCAAATACCTCCAAGAATACAAATGGAGCCAAGCCAAACATGACCTCCAATAATGTCTTCAAGATTGTCTACGCTTACAATCCAACCTTCTCCTCCAAATGGAGATTTTAAAAGATAGCCAAATATAACACCTGGGTTAAGCGTTAGATTAGTAATCTTTCTTACACCTCCTCCTCCAGGAGCCCATGTATCGTATATACCACCAAAAAAGACAGCTTTTCCAACAAGCAAGAGAGCACCGGCCCCTAGCAAAAGAAGGTGAATACCAAGAATGGTAGTCATTTTATTCTTATCTTTCCAGGAATAAGCAAAGAAAGGAAAAGACTCTTCAAAAGTTTCAGGTCCGATGATGGCGTGATATAAACCTCCAAATCCAAGAACTGCAGAGGAGATTAAATGAAGCACACCAGATACAAAGTAAGGAAAAGTATCAATAACCTCACCACCCGCACCTACACCCCAACCAAGTGTAGCAAGATGAGGTAATAGAATCAAACCTTGTTCGTACATGGGTTTTTCAGGAACAAAGTGGGCTACCTCAAAAAGGTTCATAGCTCCCGCCCAAAACACAATTAGGCCAGAATGAGCCACATGGGCTCCTAAAAGCTTACCAGAAAGGTTGATAAGTCGAGCATTTCCAGCCCACCAAGCAAATCCAGTTGACTCTTGATCACGACCGCCTAGGGACAGGGTTCCATTAAAGAGCGTTTCCACGTGGTAAGACCTCCTCAGGGAATACAAGATTTTCATGAGGCTGATCTTGAGCGGCCATCCAGGCTCGGATACCCTCATTTAGAAGAATATTTTTAGTATAGAAGGTCTCAAATTCAGGATCTTCTGCAGCACGAATTTCTTGGGAGACAAAGTCATATGCTCTAAGGTTAAGAGCAAGACCTACTACACCAATTGCGCTCATCCAAAGCCCAGTAACGGGAACAAAAAGCATAAAAAAGTGAAGCCATCTCTTGTTTGAAAAAGCAATACCGAAGATTTGAGACCAAAAACGGTTTGCAGTAACGAAAGAGTAAGTCTCTTCAGACTGCGTCGGATTAAAAGCGCGGAAAGTATTTGCACCATCTCCGTCTTCAAAAAGAGTGTTTTCGACAGTTGCACCATGAATTGCGCATAGAAGAGCAGCTCCTAGCACGCCAGCCACACCCATCATATGGAAAGGATTCAGTGTCCAGTTATGAAAACCTTGGAAAAATAAGATGAAACGGAAAATTGCTGCAACGCCAAAGCTTGGAGCAAAAAACCAACCTGATTGACCAAGAGGGTAGATTAAGAACACTGATACAAATACGGCGATAGGACCAGAAAAAGCAATCGCGTTGTAAGGTCTTAATTGTACAGAGCGAGCCAATTCAAATTGACGCAACATGAAGCCAATTAGACCAAAAGCACCGTGCAGAGCTACAAAAGTCCAAAGTCCACCTAGCTGACACCAACGAGTAAAATCTCCTTGCGCTTCAGGTCCCCACCACAGCAAAAGAGAGTGGGCTAAACTATTCGCTGGAGTTGACACAGCAGCGGTCAAAAAGTTGCAGCCCTCAAGATAAGAGCTTGCCAACCCATGAGTATACCATGATGTTACAAAGGTTGTTCCAGTTAGCCAACCACCAAGTGCAAAATAAGCACAAGGAAACAAAAGTAGACCTGACCAACCGACAAATACAAATCGGTCACGGCGAAGCCAATCGTCTACAGTCTCAAACAAGCCTTTGGGCTCTGAAGAGGACTTTCCAATAGAGATAGTCATAGTCAATTTATAGCCTATTTCGCTAATCTAGATTTGCTTTGCAATTTTGCTTGTTCTCTGCGGCCTGAATTTTCCATAAAATTATCATCGCAAATGCTCAATCAAATATTTTTATTCACAACAGGATATTCAGTACAAAAAAAACATGGTTTTAATATACAAAATAAAAGTATTTTGTAAATCATTTTTTAACAAAGTACTGATATAAAATGATTTTCAATTTTATAAAAAGTTTGCTTTATATTTTTTTTATTGTATTAATGTATGAAAATAAAAACAATAAAGCTATACTTGGTTACTTCATTAATGGTAAATTATATAAAAATTGAAGCACGTTGAAAGTTTTGAATCAGAAGCCCTTGGCAAAAGTCAATAATACATCTTAACTACTTTATTTATTTTTTAAAAGCAGTTATTAATAAACTCGTTAGAATCTTTTTAATTAAAAAGATTTTAAGGCTTCAAAACGACTCAAACTAAAAATCTTTTTATTTTCTAATTTTAGTTTAAAAATAAGAAACTTGATATTTGAATCTAATGAGCATATAATTCATTTACATTAAGCGGAGTAGAGCAACTAGGTAGCTCGCAAGGCTCATAACCTTGAGGTTACAGGTTCAAATCCTGTCTCCGCCAATATTTTGATTTTTTTAAATCAAAATAATTGAAAACGCAAAGTAAAAGTTATTAAAATACTTAAATTAAAAAACAATAAATATTAAATGAGCTATCAAGAGTTAATTGAACAATTACAAACAAAAGAATGTAAACCAAACCTTCCACTAATTGGACCAGGAGATCTCCTAAAAGTAGGGGTATTAATTCGAGAAGGAAACAAATCTCGAATTCAGCCCTTTCAAGGTACAGTGCTTGGAATTCATTCAAATCAAGCAAGTACAACTGTAACATTACGTAGATTGACAAAACTGGTTAATGTTGAAAGAGTTTTACTTATTCATTCTGTAAAGATTGCAAGTATTCAAATCCTTCGTCGATATAAAGTTAGACGAAGTAAGTTATACTATTTACGCTCATTTCATTCAAAAAAGAATCGCCTTAAGCAAAAATTATCTTAATAATTTCTTTTGTTTAAATATCTGTTTTTCAAAATAAAAGAAAACAGACTGCATCCATGGCTGAACGGTGAAAGCGCCCAACTCATAATTGGAGAGTTAGCAGGTTCGACTCCTGCTGGATGCAATATTTCTATCAAATAGTATGTCAAAAAAATTAAGTTATAATATAAAAAATTACAAGCTCTTTTTAAAGCATTAAAAGAACTATACAAAGTTTGTAGGGGTTTGTTATAAAATTGAGTATTGAGAGCTAAAAAAAATTTTGCCTAAAAGCAACAATTAAAGTCATCTAAAATCGATAAAAAATGCTTAGAAACAATTGCAAAGCGATCATTTTCTTTTGTTGTCAATTCTACAATCATTTAAGCTAACTTAATTACACTTAATAATTAAACTTATATTTAAACTATTTTTTATAATTCTATTGTTAAAAGCTTTTAACCTTTAAAAAAGCTAAGCAAAAGAAAAATAGATTTAATAAAATAAAAATGTATTAAAAAAAGACTACACGCTTGACGCTTGAAAATTTACTCAGATTCAAGAATTTTGATACAAATCAAATAAAAACCTATAAAAAAATAAAAAAAAAGGACACTCTATGAAAGTAGTTAGCCGAAAACTAAGGCTATTACGCTCAAAAGCACAGCGAAATTATGTATGGGAGTGGGAGAGGCATAATTGGAAGCCTGGTCCTCAGAGACGCCTCGTTTCGGGCCAGCATCGGAAAAACGGTCGTAACAATCGAGGTGTAATAACGAGTCGTTATCGTGGTGGAGGACACAAAAGAAGATATCGACATATTGAATTTCAGCGCAAACAAATGGAAATTATTGGTCTTGTCGCTACTACTGAATATGATCCTAATAGAAGTGCCCCTATCTGTTTGGTTCATTATGAGAATGGTCATAAAAGTTACGTTTTAGGGTGTCGGGGATTGCGAAGGGGTGATCATTTAATTACAAGCCCCAATGCTCCTATTGAAGCAGGAAATGCTTTACCTTTAAAAAGTATTCCGTTAGGAACAGCTGTACACAATGTCGAGCTACAACCTGGACGAGGGGGTCAGATTGCTCGTGCAGCAGGTGCTCTAGCCTTACTAATAGCGAAAGAAGGGCTTTTTGCAGCATTACGCATGCCGTCGGGCGAAGTTCGTTTGGTACCTCAATCTTGTTATGCCATAATTGGGCAAGTAAGCTGGCACCCAAATTGGGCCTTACCTGCAAAAAAAGCTGGATGGAAAAGGTGGATAGGTCGGCGTCCACGGGTGCGAGGAGCTGCCATGAACCCTGTCGATCATCCTCATGGTGGGGGAGAAGGACGCGCCCCTGTAGGTCGTAAAAGACCACTTACTCCATGGGGTTTACCAACGTTAGGAAGGCGCACCCGCGATCGTCATAAGCAAAGTAATATATTAATTTTACGCCGCCGTAAGTCTGGAAAGTCTGTTTTATAAAAAAAAAATACCAGCTGATTGAAGAGGTAAATAAAAAATGGCACGATCTTTAAAAAAAGGTCCATTTGTGGCCGATCATCTTCTTAGTACGATAAGGCATTTAAATGAAAAAGATCGAAAAGAGATAGTACTAACATGGTCCCGCTGCTCTACAATTCTTCCCCTCATGATTGGTCATACAATTGGTGTGCACAATGGGAGAGAGCACATACCTCTCTTTATTACAGATGAAATGGTAGGACACAAATTGGGTGAGTTTTCTCCCACCCGTACTTTTCGAGGTCACCCCAAAGGAGATAAAAAATCACGTCGATAGTTTAGGGAGCTTTATATGGTTCGGACAAAAGAGAGTGATCTAGGGAAAAAAGCTGTGCTCCGCGGAGTAAGAATGTCTCCACATAAGGTGCGGAGAGTACTCGATCAAATAAGAGGACGGACTTATGAAGAAGTATTAATTTTACTAGAGTTTCTTCCTTATAAAGCAAGGATCCCTATTTTAAAAGTTGTATACGCTGCAGGAGCAAACGCAAAAAATAATTTTGGACTTGAAAGAGCTGCGCTTTATATAAGCAAAGCATGGGTCGATCAAGGTCCTAAAATGCGACGCTTTCGTCCTAGAGCACAGGGACGAGCTTTTCCGATTGCAAAACCTACTTGCAACATTACTGTATTTGTAAAGTCTAAGTAAGAATCAAAAAACTCTATAAAATCATTAGAGAGAATCCTCTTTATTTAAGATTATAGAAATATGTGAACATTCAATTGAATGAACAATGACACGGTTGCTGGACTGATCACATCTATACGCAATGCTAGTAAGAACCGAGAACGAACAGCACAATATTCTGCCACAAAAGTTACTGAACGAGTTTCCCAAATCTTATATGAAGAGGGCTATCTTGAGCACTGGCTACGTATTCCTGGAAAAAAACCAAAAATAAGTCTTACGCTTCGATATAAAGGTAAAGATCGAGTACCTTGCCTTACAGGTCTTCGAAGAATAAGCAAACCAGGCTTACGGGTTTACTTTAATCATAAAGAAATTCCAGGAGTCTTAGGGGGGGTAGGAATTGCCATTCTTTCGACACCAGAAGGAATTATGACTGGAAAAAAAGCTAGAGAAAAAAAGATTGGAGGTGAGGTACTATGTTTCATTTGGTAATTTTTTAAAAATCTTTTTGCTATTGGAAAAATACAATTAAATAACGAGAGACTTAATTTATGAAGGTACGTGCTTCAGTGCGAAAAATCTGTTTGCGATCTTTTATCCTGGTAAAATATTCTTAAAAGCTAAAAAAAAGTAAAAAGATAAGATTCTCCTAGACGAATTGCCGAGAGACAATCCGTGAAAGCTAGGACCAAGAGTAGGTTTAAACATTTACTCAAAATCTGAAAAAAGAATGGGGTGATAAATATGAACTGGCAAATAAGTGGTGAAATTTTGCAATATGCTTTTTTTTACTCTTTATATATACTAGCATTTACAGAACATGCTAGTTAAAGTTTTAATAAAAAAAGAAGAGACGCCACAAGCCAGACTCCTAACATTTCTTATTATTAGCCCAGGCAGATTGGTTAACATCCAGCTCTTGGATGAAAGGAAACAAACTCAGCTTATAAGAAGCCGAAAATTTTGTAGCTTATTCTCTCGCTCAGAATTTTGAAATATATTGCAAGAGAAATTGGCAAGAGCCGGATGAGTCAAAAAGACTCATGTCCGGATCTGAAAAGAAGGACAACTACTCAATTTTGTCCTATCCAAGCGAAAGTTGTCGTTTGATTCGAAGACGCGGAAAAGCTATGGTTCTATGTAATAATCCGAAACATAAACAAAGACAAGGATAACTTTTATATCCTTTCTTATCACCCCCTTTCTTTTTTCAGAAAGGGGGTAATGAAATAACAAAAAACAGTCAGAGGACTTAAACTAACTAATAATAAAAGATCATAGCAAATGGCCAGAACATTTAGAAAGATCAGTAATCGTAAATCTAAGCGAAGAGTGCCAAAGGGGATTGTTCACATACAAGCAACGTATAACAATACTATTGTTACTGTTACAGACTTGCGTGGTGGGGTTCTATCTTGGTCTTCTTCCGGAGCCTGTGGATTCAAAGGTCGTAAAAAACGTACACCATTTGCAAGTCAAATGGCAACTGAAAGTGCGGTAAGACGTTCTCTTGATCAAGGCTTAAAGCAAGCCGAAGTTTTAATGAGTGGGCCCGGACCTGGGAGAGACATGGCTCTCCGTGCATTGAGAATTAGAGGTCTAAGCGTAACCTTGGTACAAGATGTTACACCTATTCCTCACAATGGTTGTAGACCACCTAAGAAAAGAAGGCTTTAGAATTACAACGAAATAAGCATAATGACTCCAACTTCTAGATATAGAGTTCAATCTTTACAACAGGCTCAGATATCCACTTGTTTACATCATGAACGGATAATGCTTGCTCCTCTATCTCAATCAGAGGCTACAACTCTTGCTGTTGGTCTGAGACGTTGCTTATTAAAAGGTTTCGAAGGAACATGTTTTAGTACACTAAAGATTAAACATCCGTGGGTTACAAAAAATAAAAAAAGATGTTATGAATATCTAGCACTTCCAGGAATTCGAGAAACGATTCGTGACATAATGATGAATTTATCTTCGGTAGTACTGGCAGGGATACCTATAGAAAAAAAAAAGGCTAAGCTCTATACAGGTCAAGAGGTTGGTGTTTTTGAAGCAAGACACATCGTATTACCTGAAGGAATCTATTGTTTGAGCCCAAATCAACCAATTCTAACAGTAGTGGTTCCTTTAGAACTTGAGCTTGAGCTTACCATTGAACGAGGGTCAGGCTTTCGAATCCGTGATGGAGGCGAACACGAAGATGGACTTTTTCTTGATGCAAGATTCAATCCTATTTTGCAAGTTGATTATCAAATTCAAAGAGCTGAAAGAAAACTTGAATTCGATAGAAATGAGAAGATTTCTAATATTAAACAAGAAGCACTTCCCTATAAAATCTATCAAAAAAATTCTCTTTCTATAACAAAAGAGCAAACAGAAATAAAAGAACAAATTGACGATGAGCTTTCTGAAAAAGAGAATACTCTTCATTTGCAGCTACAGAACGAACAAGAACAAGACTATTTCTGTCTCTTATTTTTCGATATTTGGACTAATGGGACAATTCAGCCCATAGAAGCAATGCAAGAAGCTGCAAGACAAGCAATTGCAGTATATATACCTCTCTTACGATTTGCTTCAACTGTGCCTTTAAAGACAATTGCTCAAAAAAATTGAATACAAAATATGATTAGATAGAAAAAAGCATCAAATAGAATAACGAAGTGCTTTCATTCTATCAATCTATTTTATTTTCTTATAACCTACGTACTAAGGCTTAATTTTGTATCATTCAATCTTCTTAACATATAATCTCGAAAATAATACAAACAATGATATTACCCACCCCTTCCTCAAGTTTTGAGGCGTCTCCCGCTTCTCCAAGCACACAAAAACAAGTGAAACCCTTAGGGACTGGTCGACGTAAATGTGCTGTAGCAAGAGTTCAACTTATAAAAGGTAAAGGCCGTGTTTTAATCAATGGTATAGGCGGGGGATTTTATCTTCAAGAGAATCCTTCTTATCTTCAAGCAGTAAAAGCCCCCTTATTCGCGCTTGCTAAAGAAGATAGGCATGATATTGTAGCAAGGGTTCAGGGTGGGGGTTTATCTGCTCAGGCTCAAGCTATTTCTTTAGGTGTGGCTAGAGCGCTTTGTAAACTTCAAATAGACAACCGTCGGCCTCTTAAACGTCAAGGTCTTTTGAGACGAGATCCTCGTGTAAAAGAAAGAAAAAAATATGGGCTTAAAAAAGCCCGCAAATCATCTCAATTTTCCAAGCGATAACTCTTTGCGCGATGCCCTACTGGCATCGCGCAGCACCTTAATGCAAAAACTTATATTCACTGTCTATATATAACATAAACTTATAGGATCGCCGAGGTTCTTAAATTCTAATGAATAAAAATATTCAAAACCAATAAAAAAACTCAAAGCTTTTTATGCTTTGTTTAAAGTCAGTAGGCTTTTTATATTTTGTCAGTAAGAAGTTTATTTTACTATTACTATTGAAAAAAATCTGTATCTCACGCACCAATTGCATGAGACACAAATCAACTTATTTTTCGTTACTGAGTAAACGCTTCTTTCGCAGCATACATAACCTCAACTGTAATCTCATTAAGGTTCTGTTGACGAGCAAATTTTTCTGTATTTCGTTTAATTTTACTTCTTACAAATCCAGGAATACGGCTTAGCTCGGCTTCTCCTTCAGCACTCCAACGCAAATCTGTGTCGGTAGAAAGAGACTTTGTAATGACTTCTTTTGTATCGTGACCACCAAAAATTTCTAAAAGATGATCTTCCATACCAAGAGTAAAAGAATTGTATACCAGGTCAGCAATCTGGTTTGTGCCCTCATATCCAAGAAAAGGTCTATAGCCTAATGGAAAGTTTTGAATATGAACTGGTGCAGAAATGACCCCACAGGGGATATCAAGACGTTTACCAATGTGCCGTTCCATTTGTGTTCCAAAGATAGCAGCTGGCTCAACTCTAGCAATAAGGTCCCCAACTTCAGTGTGATCGTCGGTAATCAAAACTTGATCACAAAAAGAAGCAACCTGTTCTCGAAACCAACCTGCGTCATGCTTACAATAAGTGCCTGCGCACACTACTTGAATACCCATTTCTCTAGAAAGAATTTTAGTCATAGAGGCGGCGTGGGTAGCATCTCCAAAGACAACTGCTCGCTTCCCAGTAAGATTTTGACAATCAATCGATCGAGAAAACCAAGCCGCCTGTGATACAAATCTAGTTTGTTGATCTATATAAGAGTGATAGTCTACCATTTGGTATCCTACTTGAGAGTTAATAACACTTTCGATCTCTCGAATGCAACGAGCAGTGTCGACAACTCCCATAGGAGTTGTTGAGATATAAGGCATACCAAATTCTCTTTCTAAATATTGGGCCGTCATCAATCCCACTTCTCTGTATGGGACTATGTTAAACCACGCTTTTGGTAAAGATTGCAATTGGCCAACAGATCCACCTTCAGGAATAACTTGATGTGTCTCAATCCCGAGTTCTTTTAATAGCCGACGTATTTCGCGACAATCGTGTTGATTATGGAATCCTAATGTAAAAATACCCAATATATTAGCAGATGGCTTTTCTGTTTTTTTAATATCAAGGCACCCTTGCCGTTTTGATTTTTCTAAATAATATCGTACTACTTGTTCTAAAGTTCGATCAGCAGCCTGAAGCTCGTTCACACGGTAATGATTGACATCAGCTAATATAACATCACACTCAGTTCCTATGGAAGCCCTATTTACAAAATTTTGTAAATCTTCTTGCAAAATACTTGAAGTACAAGTTGGTGTAAGAACAATTAAATCAGGTTTCTCTTCTTTATCTTTTCGAGTAATGTTTTCAACCACTTTCTCTTGAGATCCACGGGCGAGAACATGACGATCTACAATGCTAGCTGTGACTGGTGTAAAATCTCGCTCTCTCTCAAGCATCGAGCGCATTACATTAAAATAATCGTCTCCTAAAGGTGCATGCATAATGGCGTGAACATTCTTAAAAGAACTTGCAACACGTAAAGTACCAATGTGGGCAGGACCCGCGTACATCCAATAAGCCAATTTCATAAATACTCCTCTGCACTGAATCTTCTACCTCTCGGTCTCATTTTACACCCAAATTTCTGCTCGTTCAAAACCCAAACTTGTTTAACAATCCTTCCATTCTGCTAAGAAATAAAAAACACATCAAAGCATTATATATTTTTTGTATAAATTCTGTATTAAGTTCATAGTATTTAGAAGTTTTTTTATAAAGTTTTTTAAAACAGAAAAAAATCTTAAGAAAACAAAGTTCTATACGATTTTTACTGAACCAAGTTAAGTAAGCTGCTTTTCATAATCAAACGAAAAAGGTATAATCCAAACTCAAGTGTATAACTTTTTTAATATCTTTTATTTGAAAAAGGCTATATGACTCGTTTTCTAGTCAAACGAATGTTGAATCAATGAAATATCCAAGTTAAAGACCAAATCGTTTATTACTTGGAAGGCATGGAAAAATGTCCATTGCCTTATTGTAAAACTTAAGGATTTTTTATGAACCCATTGATCTCTGCTGCTTCTGTAATTGCTGCTGGCTTAGCTGTAGGCCTAGCCTCCATTGGTCCTGGGATTGGTCAAGGAACTGCCGCTGGACAAGCAGTAGAAGGAATTGCAAGGCAGCCTGAAGCAGAGGGCAAGATTCGTGGCACACTACTCCTTAGTTTGGCGTTTATGGAAGCCCTAACAATCTACGGTCTAGTTGTTGCCTTGGCACTTCTATTTGCAAACCCATTTGTATAAAAAGCCAAAGAGATTTCACTCAAAAAATACTTTGCTGGTCGGCTTCGATAGCATAGATAGCAAACTCTATTTTTTGATTAATGAAACAAAAACTTGCAGTTTCGAACGAGACTGCGTATAGGCCACTGGACAATTTGAATGAATAAAAATCTTCAAAAAATACTGTTTAGGTACTTGTCCACTTAAATACAAAAGTACGCCTATTTAAGGCTTTGGCCGTTCGGGATGGAAGATTGTTATTGTAAGGAGAAGGCATGCGGGAATGCATCTGGGCCGGTCTTGAATGGCTCTCTCCAGGGTCATCATGGGGTATAAACGGAGACCCTTTTGAAACAAATCTTTTTAATTTAGGGGTTGTTATTGGAATCTTAGTCTTTTTTGGAAGCCGCTTTATCAATTCTTTGTTACTTGAACGAAAGCAAGAAATTGAAGCATCTTTAGAAGATGCGGACAAGAGGTACGCTGAAGCAACAGCTTGCTTAGAGCAAGCAAAAGCTAGGCTTGAGGCGGCAAAAGAACAAGAAAAAACTATTCGTATCCAAAGTGTGATCCTTATGGACAGGCACGAAACAGTAATGTTTTGGGCGAGAGAAAAAGGCCTCAAAGAAATAGAAGCTTGGAAAGAAGCCTCTTTACGATTAGGACTGAGTCGCGCGAAATCACATGTCCAACTTCGTGCATGTAGATCTGCGCTTAAAAAGGCACAGGAAACAATTCGTTTGCAGCTTCATAAAGAGGCTCAAGAAGAAGTCATCACCAACAATGCAGAAAGAATTAGCTTATTAAATAATTAAATTTCAAGTCTCAATAACCATTGTCCAAAGGATGCGGTTGGTATAACCTTCACCTTATTTGTGCTTTCTTCCTTTCAAACTTGTTCCCTTCTCGCTATGGTGACCATCCGTCCTGATGAGATCAGTAGTATTATCCGCAAGCAAATTGAAGAATATACACAAGAAGTACGAGTAATGAATGTGGGAACGGTACTTCAAGTAGGAGATGGTATTGCTCGAATCTATGGATTAGATAAGGTAATGGCCGGAGAACTATTAGAGTTTGAAGATGGCACTGTTGGAATTGCCCTTAATTTGGAGCTTGACAATGTTGGTGCTGTTCTAATGGGTGAGGGGCTAACTATCCAAGAGGGCAGCTCAGTCAAAGCAACAGGAAAGATTGCTCAAATTCCAGTAGGTCAATCTTATCTGGGCCGAGTAGTCAACGCGCTTGCTGAACCTATTGATGGCAAAGGAGCGATTGAAAGTTCTGACTCTCGCCTTATTGAATCCCCTGCTCCAGGCATTATCTCTCGACGTTCCGTATATGAGCCTATGCAGACCGGCTTGCTAGCAATTGATTCTATGATCCCTATTGGACGAGGGCAGCGGGAACTAATCATTGGAGACCGACAAACTGGTAAAACAGCAGTTGCAATTGATACTATTTTAAATCAAAAAGGTCAAGATGTAGTTTGCGTTTACGTAGCGATTGGCCAAAAAGCTTCTTCTGTAGCTCAAGTCGTGAACGTATTAACTGAAAGGGGAGCTATGGATTATACCATAGTAGTTGCAGAAAACGCAAACTCTTCCGCAACTCTTCAATTCTTAGCCCCGTACACTGGAGCTGCACTGGCTGAGTATTTTATGTACAAAGGACAGCACGCTTTAGTGATCTATGATGATCTATCAAAGCAAGCCCAAGCATACAGGCAAATGTCATTGCTACTTCGTCGTCCACCCGGTCGTGAAGCATATCCAGGAGATGTTTTTTATCTTCACTCTCGTCTTTTAGAAAGAGCGGCAAAGCTTAGTTCTCAATTAGGTGAAGGAAGCATGACAGCTCTTCCTATTGTAGAAACACAAGCCGGAGACGTATCTGCTTATATTCCAACAAACGTTATTTCCATTACAGATGGTCAAATCTTTCTATCTGCAGATTTGTTCAACGCAGGAATACGGCCTGCAATTAATGTAGGAATATCTGTCTCAAGAGTAGGGTCAGCAGCGCAGATTAAAGCAATGAAAAAAGTAGCAGGCAAGCTAAAACTTGAGTTAGCTCAATTTGCTGAACTTGAAGCTTTTGCACAGTTTGCTTCGGACTTAGATAAAGCCACGCAAAATCAACTCGCCCGCGGCCAAAGGTTACGTGAACTGCTCAAGCAAGCTCAAACTGCTCCACTTCCTGTCGAGCAACAGGTAGCTACAATCTATACGGGAATCAATGGATACTTAGACAAGATCGAAGTAGACCAAGTTCGAAAGTTTCTGGCCTCTTTGAGAAATTTCATTGAAACAAACAAACCTAAGTTTGCTGAAATTATCCGCTCGACAAAAACATTTACAGAGGAAGCTGAAGACATACTCAAACAAGCGATACAAGAACATACAGAAGCTTTCTTGGCTAGTTCAAACTAAAAAAGAGAGTGGTGGCCCCATCTGTTGGGGCTGCCTCAGAACACCATCAGAATTCAACAAAATTTTTATTTAGAAATCAAGCTATGTGCCCAAGCCAAGAAAAAAACAGCGACCGCTCTGTTTTTCCTTTTACCGCAATTGTCGGACAACAAGAAATGAAACTCGCTTTATTACTAAATGTGGTTGATCCAAAGATTGGTGGGGTAATGATTATGGGAGATAGGGGTACAGGCAAGTCAACAACTGTTCGTGCACTTGTAGACCTTTTGCCTGAGATTGAAGTGGTTGAAAATGATCCATTCAATTCGGATCCGAGGGATCCTCAACTGATGAGCCATCAAGTAAGAAAAAGCATACTAAACAAGGAAGAAATTGCTATAACAAAAGCAAGAATTGCAATGGTTGATCTGCCCTTAGGAGCCACTGAAGATCGCGTATGTGGCACGATTGACCTTGAGCGAGCTCTTACAGAAGGCGTTAAAGCTTTCGAACCAGGTCTTTTAGCAAAAGCAAATCGTGGAATTCTTTATGTAGATGAGGTAAACTTGCTAGATGACCATCTCGTTGATGTACTTCTTGATGCTGCTGCCTCAGGCTGGAACACAGTAGAACGAGAAGGTATTTCAGTGTCTCATCCCGCACGTTTCATACTGATTGGGTCTGGCAATCCTGAAGAAGGAGAGCTTCGCCCTCAGTTACTTGATCGTTTCGGCATGCACGCTCAAGTCAGCACAGTAAAAGAACCAGAGCTAAGAGTTCAAATTGTAGAACAAAGAGCCTCTTTTGAAGAAGCACCTGAAGCTTTCCAAGAGACATGGGAAGCCTCTCAAGAACGTATGAGACAAAAAGTCATTCAAGCACGGGAGCGCTTAAAATCAGTAAAAATCTCTTATGATCAAAAGATCAAAATCTCTCAAGTATGCTCTAAGTTAGATGTAGATGGACTTCGAGGAGATATTGTTACCTATCGTGCTGCTAAAGCACTAGCAGCACTTGGTGGAAAAGATGAAGTAACTGCTCAAGATATATTGACAGTAATGCCATTATGTTTACGTCATCGATTACGAAAAGATCCACTGGAACCTATCGATTCCGGTCTTTTGGTCAAAGAGAAATTTGCTATGGTTTTTGGTACCCCTATGGAGGGATAAGTCTTATAATTCAATTAAATAAACACTGAAAGCATGGTTTTATAGCCTTTAAACAAGAAGCAAAAAAGCTATATATACGAAAAGCTTTAAAACCTCTTTAATAAAAAACCCTGTGATTGTTGTGATTTTTGATTATGAACCTGCAAAACAAGCCCCTTCTAGCATTTAAAACCTAAGTTTTTCGATGGTTCAGCGAGCGACAATAAGCTCTCAAGTTTTTATTAAGACTAAACCGCAGCATACCAAGAATGTTGAAAAACAAAGATTTTATTCAAATACGTTCCATTTTGTAGAAGATTCTCTTCTCTCACAAGCTGATATTTGTATGACCCAACATCAGCCTCTTTGGTCTTCCTTATTGACGCGGCCCCTTCAAACGCCTGAGTTTTTAGTTTCAAACAGGGCTATGGGATTGATTACTCTTTTCGGTCCGCTGAGTAAATATAGCACCTTTCCTAGTCAAGTCGTAAAACATTGGAGCCTAAATAAAAATACTAAACAGTCACTTATTTGGCATGGGAATTTTATTTATCAAAATAAAAAAGTTGAGACTGAAAAACCAAGCATTCTCATACAGTGCAAAAAAAAAAAAGATTACAACAATAAAACGTTTCGCTTTTTTTCTTCTCTAATTCGAAATCAATATTCAATAGCATTACAAAATTGGACGCCTAAGTTTCAGTTGCATTCTAAAGATTTACCATTTAAAGTTAGAGTTTTGCCCAAAAATACGGCTTTAAAAGTACACCACTTTTTTTTATCGAGCCCTAAAAATCAAAATTCTTATCAATTATCTACAAAAAAGAATTCTCTTTATGAAAAAACTTTTTTTGAAGTCCATATTGATCTTTTTAGTTCAAGTACAAAGACAAGAAAAAAAGCTCAAACACTATATCAAATAAATTCAAAACAAAAAAATATACTTTTTTTAGACCTTCTGAAACAAGGTTCAGAGAAAAGTCCTAATTGGCTTAATCAAGCTTGGTTCATTTGCGATTTGATAAATACACAAGAAAACAACGATTGGAGGAGCAGAAACTATTTAACCGTATCTTCAGAACCGATAAATTTAAAAAAAAGGCTTTTAGTATTCAAAAAAGAAGAAAAAAAATATCCCACTCAATTGATAGCTGACGTGCCTAGCTTAAATAATCAATATACCGCGTCGCAGATTGAAAAACAGAATTATGTTTACAACTTTCAAAAGACAATAAATAACAATAAGTTTCAAAAGAAACATTGCTTAAATTATTATAATAAAAAAGCATGGGAAAAAACGATTAACTCTCGTGATATTAATAGCCAATGGACAAAAAAGCTATATAAATCGATTGACAATAAATCTATAAATAAAATATATTATTTTATTTATACTTGGAAAAAGTTCTTTTTGGAACAACCAGACTTTCATTGTTCTCAAAAAAAACACTTACAATATCAACTTGATAAACAATCTTTATTAAAACTTTTTCATTTCTTTTACAAAACCTTGTCAGTACGGGGGAATGTATATCCTAACTTCATTCTTGCACCTTCACTTCAGCTAATAGGTATTGAAATTTGGTGGGCTTTTTTTATAGCCTGTGGAATGGGATTAGTTCTTCAACACAAAGCAGATAGCACAGGAAAACCAGAATTACACCAAGCAATAAGTTTATCACCCCTCTCTATTTGGAATCTTTATTGGAACCAAAAATCAACTCAAAGTTTTTGGCCACAAATGACAAAGAGCTTTTACTTAAGAACAAACAGCTGGATTCAACCCCGCTTTCTCCAGCTTAAAAATCTGTTCGCTATAGGTATTTCTCCGTTAGTAGCTCTGTCTGTACAACTTGAATTGATAAGTTGGATGTCTTTTGAAGTTGGTCATAGAGTTGTCAATATCATCGAATGTTTAGAAAATTTTACGGAAATTCTTTATGATAAAATAACTGTTACAAGTATAAACTTCCATACAAGAACCAATTCCGTTTTAGTTCAGCAATTGAATAAAACGTATCGTTTAAGCAATCGATTGGGACCCTCCTATGATGATGCACTTGTACCGATCGTGAGCAGTCCAATTACTCAATTCGCTTTGTTTTTAATACGATATGTTTTTTATAACGCTGTTTGGTGGACACTTGTGCCTCTTCGCTTAGTTGCTTTCTTTTTCTCTTTAGGATGGAAATTGTGGCATATTGTACCCCTTTCAGTAAAAAACTATTTTAGAAAACGTGCGAACGAGCAACGCTTTCAGTGGACATTAGAGAGAGCTATCAATCATAAGGGAATGTTCGCTGGAGCACAGCATACATTGGATCACCCAGGCGTGGGAACCTTTGTAGCCAAACGAATTCGGTTGATGAATCTTTTTTTTCGCATGTCAAATATTTGTGATGCTGAGCTTTCTCCAATTGCTGGTATAGAGATTCTTTACCATGCAGGTGTACGAGATACCCTTGTGCCAAAATCGAGTCTATTTATTGAACCAATTGGATCAAGACGAAATGAGTGGTTTCAACTAGCTTCCGATCATTGGAGACTGCCACTCATTCACTTAAAACTCGATTCATGTTTTAATAAAGATTCAATGAGTATGAGTGGAAAAAGAATTTCGACAAAATTATTCGGCAAAACGTCAGCAGAAAAAAGTGCGTCTACTTCAATACAGAAAGGGGGACAAAAATCTAATGGAGGAGGGGGTGCAAGTGCTATCTCTCGTAGTGGGAATAGTGCTTCGAACTTAAACCCATTATTTCAAGTCATACGAAAAGGTGAAGTTCTAAATGCTAAAGCAAAGCTTCCAAGCATGGATCGGCCTCAAACAATTGCAGAAGATTATATAATCCGTCATTTTATGATCGCAACTGCAGCTATTCCTTGTATATTTGTTGTTGATGGCTTGAATCTTTTCTATGAAACACAGCATAGTAAATCGTATTTAGCTGTTAGAGAGTTACGAGAACGATCGGCTTTGGGAGGCCTCTCTTATGAAGAAAAGCTATTTGGTTTTTTTCCAAATTCAGGGTATCTGACAATAGACTATTGGGATATTTTAGGAATGCCTAACCAATTAGAAAAAGAAGCAGAAGAAGAAGACTATGAGTTAGAAGAATTAGAAGATGATCCTCCAGAAATTCGTGAAGCAAAGCTTGCCCTTCAAGCAAATATAGGCGAACAACCTAGTCGAGAGTGGGTTGCTCTCCCACCCGAGGGAGGAATCACCGGATGGGAAATAATGAAACTTATTGATTCTGCTAACTGGAACCCATTTGGCACTCTCTTGTATCTTTTATGGCTTCTAGACAAATTTCCGCGCACCCGTTATGGTATAAGGTTTGGAGTTGGAAACCTTTTAACTATTAAAGAACCATTGCTGCGAAAACGAAGATGGAACAAAGTTTATACGATGAAAGGTTTCAATTGGGTAGACCGAGAACGTATTCTTCAATCTCTTATGATAAATATGGGATCCCTTCGATTACAAGGACAAGCCTTAGAACAAGTGCTTCCTCGGAGTCAGGGTTACACCTTAGCAGAAATGCACAGTTTCGCAAATGAAATCGCTTTATGCAAAGCTCAAACAAGCTTACATCTCAAATGGGGGAAAGAGTGGTCATGGGATGATAGCTTATTACTAAAAAAGATCAATAAACCTCATAAACCTGCTAGTGGATCAGATGCAGCATCAAATTTCTTTTTGTGGCAAAGGGCTACTTACTTACAAGATCTTCATCAGCTTACCTCTGACTGGACCTTTGTAGAAAAAGCCTTACGCTCTCTTATGCGACAAGAACAAGCTAGTATGAGTAGTCTTGCACCGTACTATTTTTTTGAAGATGGTCGTGCTCACATATGCCGCCACCTTAGTAAATGGATGGTAGATGCTTTCTTTTTTCCTGGTATAACAAGATTTCCTGCTTATAATGCTGGAGATACACGCTTTCGTTATAGTTATCTTGACCGATTTGCACTTGAAGAGCCACCTTATTCGATTAGCTATCGAAGAGACCCAACAAGCACTGCTGCCTGGTCCGAAATTATTCGCTCTTTATCGCTTATTGCAGGAGGAGATTTATATTATGAGTGCGTTGAAAATCATTCACAAGAACAAATCTCTAAAGAACAAAGATTGGCTCATCGCAAAAGTATAAATCGACAGCTCAAACAGATCGACAAGCAAAGCATCGAGATATGTTGGCAATTGCTATGGGCGCTTGTAAAGCAAAATCCTCTGCTTCCTCTTACAAATCCCTTACATTCTTTTCATAAAAGAGTTATAAAAAGCTTATACAAAAACAAATCATATGATACATTCTTTTTAAAAAATGAGATTGGAATTGCACAAGCAAGAGAAGAGAGCACCCTTTCTCTTTACAAATCCTTACCGCTTCTTTTATTTCGTTTCCCAGGCATTAACGAAGAGGATATCCTAGGTGGAAAAGAGCCTTTTGCTACAACAATATCCCTATTACCATACATTGGATGGGAAAGAAAGATGGAATATTACGACGAGTTTCGACCCATCACCATGTCGCAGCCATCGATTCAAGTGATGGTAAAAGATGAAGAACTCTTACATCTCAACTATGTGTGGGAGCCTCTTCTTGTCTTTATTTTTTATATGCTACGCCCACACTTTTTTCAACATGAAGAACAAATAAATCCGGATGAATACGGGCGTCCTCTTGAAGTCAGCGAACTGCGTGAGGTTCAAGATAACAAAACAGGTGCTGCTCTCTTAATCCAATCAGGAGGTAGCTCATTAAAAGAAGCTCCAACGGATTTAGAACTAAGAGAGTTTGTTACAAATTTTTTAACTTCCTACGAAGATATACAGCTCGAAGAAGAAAGAGTTTGGCATTTAGACGCATCTGTTCCAAAAACTATAAGTTTTGATGACCTTCATTTTTTACATGCTTGGATACCATTTTTTCAATGGACTTATAACGAAAAAAACACTGATCCAATTTGCATAAAAGTATGGGTAGCTCCATACAATCGCCTTCATCGGCTTGCAACATATGTAGAGAGTTACGTACTGGATGACTTACCGGCAATCCATCAGAGGGTATTCGGCTTAGACCCCGCTGACCCCCACCCAGAAAAAAGTTGGGATATTCAAATGCAAAATTTAAAAGAAAATAAATGGAAGGCTAACGATAAAAGAGTTGAGGATATGTGGATGAATTTTGCAAAAATGCCAAAGCTTACAAATGAATTCTTTTTTATGTTAAAAGAACATACAGACTTATTAACTACTCCGGAATGGATTCGAGGTAGAGAATATCGTCGTAAGATCCGGATGAAAAAGCGAACAAAAAAACTTCTATCAAACCCTTTTGATCGCGCTGATCCCCATGCAGAAAGCATTGAAGATCCAGCCACCTTAGCTGCTGAACCTTTGCATTTAACAGCAGTACATAGAGCAGAAATTATAACAAGCGGGATGCTTATAAGCGGTCATGAGTCTGGACTGCTATGGCGAAATTCTCACGCAGTTTCAACTGGAATGCATCGAGGATGGGATTTAACTTATAGCACAAGCGATCTGCGATGGTTATTATTCAATGAGCCAGACCGCTCAGAAAGCGAATTTTACACGATTTTGTATGAGATTGAAAAAATTATAAACTGCTTGATAGTTTGGACATGGCCACATCTACAGAGTGTTTTTTCTCTTATGCAATCTCGCGCGGCTTGGGCACAAGAAGAGACCCAAAGATCAGATTGGAAGCTTAATAAGCTTTCTTATTCAGCCAAATTAGAGTGTGGGAGGACTGCTGCAAGATTAGAAGCAGATGAGTTAACTGCCATTATTTGGAACTCAAGTGCTAGCAATCTTCAAATCCAAACTTTTCCAGGTTCTCTTCCCTTTCATTTTCTTAAAAATGAATTAGCAGATCAAATAAATAAGAAAAAAGCTGAAGCTAATTCGCTGTTTCATTCTAGTGACTTTGCAGGACGTCTTGCTTATAACAAACCTGGATGGCGGGGTGAAGAAAGGTTTTTTAAACTCCTTAACAAGCAATAATTTTATAAAGTTTATGGCATCAAATTAATAGAAAGGGATAATAAAAACAAGCATAAAGTTAAAGATACGGGACTGACGGGGCTCGAACCCGCAACATCCGCCTTGACAGGGCGGTGCTCTAACCAATTGAACTACAATCCCTTTTCTTTTATTAAGCATCATGCCATAATCTTAAAAGCATGTCAAGGTACATGTTCAGTATTAAGTGAATAGCCTTTTTGAAGACTCAATGCATTCAAGCCCATATCGTATAAAAGTATGTCTACTTATGACTCGAATTAAGCGGGGTTATGTAGCAATAAGACGTAGAAAAAAAACTCTGGCTTTGACGAAAAGTTTTAGAGGATCTCAAGCAACCCTCTTTCGCACTGCTAATCAACGAGCAACAAAAGCATTAGAATATTCGCATCGGGACCAAGGAAGGCGCAAGCGAGACTTGCGCCGTCTCTGGATCACGCGCCTAAATGCGGCGATGGTGCAAAAAGGGTACCGTTACAGCCTTGCAATTCATAAGTTACGTAAAATGAGGAATGCCCTAGACCGTCGTTCCTTGGCTCAGATGGCGGTCTGTGATCCGGAAGCTTTTTCAACGATTCTTTATTCCACTGGACAAGCTACTTCCACCTTTATCCAAAATTAACCGTTACGATTCAAGAAGGGCAATAATCCAAGCAGACGGCCGCGCTTGATCGCACGGGTCATTGCTCGCTGCTGCTTGGAAGTGAGCCGATTCGTTCTTCTAGGAAAAAGCTTCCCTTGTTCGCTTACAAAACGCCTCAATAAGTCGGTGTTCTTGTAATCAATTTGTTCAGCAGATTTTACGGGAGGGAAGCGACGACGAGATGCTCGCGCCGGACGAAACTCTCTTTCTTTTTTCATGCTTCGCCTTTTTGGTTATTTCTTTATCTCTCGGTGAGAAGTATGTTGGTTACAATGAGTACAAAATTTTTTTAGATCAAGTCGACCTGGATTATTACGACGATTCTTTTGAGTCGTATAACGTGAGATTCCAGTCGATCGCTTTGAACGATTGTCATTACATGAACTACATTCAAGTGTTATAGTAACTCTTGCGCCTTTAGTTTTTGCCATGTAGAGAAGCTTATAGAGTAGGGAGGAGAAGGGGTTGAATGGCCAAAGGGCCCTAAAAAAATCAGGGACCCTTAGCGGTGTAAAGTTTTGAAATTATAAGAAAGGAAGAACTAGGGCATCAGGAAAGAACCGATTGATTTCAATCAATAAACCGGCAAGCAAAGCAAACCAAATGGTGGCTACTACAGGAGCAGTAGAAAGATAAGTCTGGAAGTCTTGCATAGCGGTACTCCTTAGATCAAAAGATTAAAACGAAAAAATAACTCTTTCAAATAACAAAATAGAAAAGGTTTCTTATTGTACACTTGGCCGTTGCTCTCGTCTAATGTACAATAGACAATATAAGGGCTGTAGCGCAGCCTGGTAGCGCATTTGTTTTGGGTACAAAATGTCGCAGGTTCGAATCCTGTCAGCCCTAAAAGAATTGAGCGCTCTTAGTTCAGTTGGTAGAACGCAGGTCTCCAAAACCTGATGCCGTAGGTTCGAGTCCTACAGAGCGTGTATTCAAAGATGCTTGATCTTAGAAAAATGACACTCTACCCTTATTGCACCTTTATCCAGTAAAAGAACTTAAAAGACCTACTAAAAACACAAGGCCAATCCATAAAGATGTGCCTGAAAATACGAGATTTTTCGAGCTAGACCAACCATTTGGAGATGCCAAGATTACCGGAACTCCAATCACTAATACAAAAGAAGTGGCAATGAAAGCAAAAAGAGCGAGTTGAAAAGGAAGGATCATATAGCTTGCATAAATAGGAAACTTTTTAAACTTTCCTTTTTTAAGAACCGGACATGAGCCTCTCGTATCATCCGGCTCATTTCAACAGGTAGACAAATTGATCGTCTTTGTCTGCATGAATAGACTGAACAGAAAAAATATCTGTTCTTTTCTTCCGCTGAGCCAATCAGGCTCCTGCATATGCTCTTTTGATTGAAATTGAGAACGACTTTAGCAAATCCCTTACACGTAAAGTAGTTCTAGATGGTCTTTCTTGCAAAGAGAGAAGCAAGACCGAACGCATAAAAAAAAACTTTCGCTTTTCTTATGGATTGCTTTGAAGCGCAAGCAAATGAAAGCTTAGAAAAGAAATCAATTTTCTTGTTTAATAAGCTCTTACTAACAGCTGTCATACCCTGTTTCTCAGCAGGTCATCTGCTAGATGCTGACAAAGGTTGCTCCTAACCTTATCTTCTTTCAATAATTTGCATAATCGCAACTCCTTGTGTAGTTTTTGTCTCAACCAAAAGCCCAATGAGCGAGCATGCAAGCTACAGTACCAAATAGGGAGAGATGACAGAGTGGACGATTGTTCCGGTCTTGAAAACCGGCGCAGCCTTTAGCTGCCGAGGGTTCGAATCCCTCTCTCTCCTTTACGCCCAATAGGACTCGAACCTATATCAGAGGCTTAGAAGGCCCCTGTCCTATCCCTTGAACGATGGGCGCTTATTAAACCTTATAAAACATGGTTAAATAGTGAAAAAACAATTATTCTTTTCAATACTATTGAATCTTACTCTAAACTCTCGTCCAAAGCAAGCTATAAAGAGCTTTCTATTTGATTCAAATAGATAAAATAGATTTGCCCGCTCTAAAAGAGCGAGCATTTTTATACACTAATATCCGTTCGGATAAGCCTTTCTTTTATTTTAGATATATTATGATAAAAGCTTAAAAAAAGCAAGCTTTTTGAGATTCTTTATTTTCTCGCTCAAAAACTTATTGCCTAGTGTAGTGTTAAGATTCTATAACTAAGTCGGCCTCAGGGTTTGTTTGCTGGATGCTTAAGATTAAATCCAAGATAGAATCACTTGAGCTTTGATCTAACTGATTTGATTGATACCACAAGGTTTGCTCGTGATGTAGAGCAGTCGACGACAAGAAAAAAGGGCTTGTAGAAAAAACACCAGTTCCTGCCGGAATAAGCTCTCCAATCATAACTCTTCCTTTAATACCCTTGAGCCAATCCACTCTTCCCCGAGTAGCTGAACGAGCAAGCACACGGCTAGTTTCTTGAAAACCAGCTTCTGATAGAAAGCTATCAGTAGTCAAAGCTGCTCTAGTAATTCCCAATATCAATGGATAAGTAGGAACAGGATCCTTTACAATCTTACTATAGGAAAGAATTTTTTTATGGCGAGCAATGTCTCCTGGCTGATTACGAATCTCTTTATTACCATTTATTAGAACTAAGGAAGTCATCTGTCGAACAATAAGTTCTAAGTGGCGATCTGAAATCCCTACCCTTTGAGATTGATAAACTTCTTGGACTGCATTAAGAAGAAAAACTTGTGCTTTTTCAATGTTTGCCTCTGCATATACGACGGGTTTTATGCTTTGACCTTTTTGAAAACATCGTTGATAGTTTGCTTGAAAAAGTTTATAAAAGATTTCTTTTGCATAATGCACAAGAGGATGAGAAATACGTGCTTCAAGTAAACGGTCTACTTTGGGCAAGCCTTGGACGATATCCGCGGTTTTAGGGCGAGTATATACAAGCCCTATCAAAGGTTCGCCTTGACAGATTGGACTCCCAGGACCTTGAAAGATTACTGTGCCTGGATTTGCAAGATAAGGAATACCTTGTCGGAGTGTAAGATGGTTCGCATCAAGCTTTTTTACATGACCAGATAATGCTTTTATCTGGCTTGAAAAATATGGCAGCAGTTCTCTGGGCATAGCCCACGCTCCTAATTGCGCATATAAGGCTTGAAATCCAAGAGGTGGGATCCAAGTACGCTTTAACGAATAAATGTTCCAATTGGTATACAAATACCAAGCCCCTTCATTATTAATAAAGATAAAACCTTTTATATGATTATATCCTAAAGAAAAAAGAAGCCCCCTAGTTTGTCTAGGAAACCACCCGTTCATATTACTCATTGATTGCGTCAAAGTGCCATGAGCCCACGGCGACAAACCTTTTTCTAAACTTGTTTCTATATTCCACGGATATAGTCCTATAACATGCTCGTCCCGTATCACAAATTGCACAGAATGTGAATAAGCAGTAATAATTTTTTGTAAAAGAGTCCCTGTATTTTTAACAAAAAAAGTTTGTGATAAGAAAATATAACCGTGAAATTCTCTTTGATATTTAGCAAAAAACGAACAAGAACGTAGCGAACTTATAGGATAGGAAGGATCTGAACGGAGTACTTCTCTCATTTGAGCTTTTGTTTGCACAAAATCTGATGGCCATCGAACAGATTTTTTACAAATTTTATATGAAAATAAATCAACGGCAATCCAATCAGATTCAACCGAGCCGATCTGTTTTTTTATACGAGCGGATAAAAAAGAAGAACAAAGGTCTGATTTTCGCTTAAATAATACCTTTTTTTTTAACTCATTTGAAAAAGAATAAAAGCTACCCCACCGACTTATAAAATGAGAATCATTTGGAAATACAGTATGTGAGCATTTACAAGCGGATATAGCAGTAGCAAACTCAAAAAAAAGAGTTCCTTGTGGCTTAGAAAAAGAAAGGACTCGGTTTTGCAAAATCGCTCTACCTTGAATCATATCGTAAGTTTTATATAAAGAAAACTCTTGAAACTGACTTGAAAAATTTAATTCATCAGCTGCCATCACCCAAGTTCGTACCCCTTGTCGTAAAGAAGACATGTGTTCGCGAGGAAGACGAGAATAACTTTTTGCTTTTTCAAAAAACAAGGAGCTTTGCACGTTTTCAAGACGGTCACCTTTTTGAAAAAACACTTGACCATTCAAATCTGCGTGAATGACTTTGTTCGCGGTTTCAGTAAAAGTAAGAAGAGAACATCGAATTTCGGCAATAACTTGCCGAGAAAGAACAGCTTGTCCTGGTTGAAGAAAGATTAAAGTAAGAGCAGGCACTTGCAATACGAACGCTTGAGTTCCAAGAACAAGAATTTCAACAGGTTCTTGGATAAGCCATGCTTGTTGGTTTTCGCCCTTTCCAAGTCGCTTTACACGCCTAGCTCGGCCCGGATCAAAGTAAACAAAGCCGTTAAAGGGTGAACGTACTTGTTCTGCAACCTCTCCACTAAAAACTCCTCCGGTATGAAAAGTTCGCATAGTTAGTTGGGTTCCAGGTTCTCCAATTGATTGAGCAGCTACAATTCCTACAGCTTCTCCAAGAGTCACTAGATTGCCTTGTGCCAAATTCCAACCATAACAACATTGACAGATAGAACGAGTCTGAGTACATGTAAAGGGCGAGCGCAACCTAAGCTTTTCAGGAAAGAGACTGCTTAAATTATCTGCTAGACTCGTTCCTATATCATCTCCACATCCTGCCAAAAACTTAGAGTCAACACGTATATCTTGAGCCAGAACACGCCCAATAAGTCTTTGTCCTAAAGTGAGATATGTGCGTCGAAATGAGTTATCCGATGTTTTTTTTGGCTTTGTTTCTTGCAAAGCGTGAGTCCAAAACCCGTAAGAAGTATGACAATCTGAAGAACGAACTATTACATGCTGCGCTACATCTACAAGACGACGAGTTAAATAGCCTGAAGTAGCAGTCCGTACAGCAGTATCGACAACACCTTTTCGTGCACCATAACAAGAAATAATGTACTCGGTGAGTGAAAGACCTTCGCGAAAGTTGCTTCGAATAGGAAGATCAATGATCTGACCTTGTGGATCCGACATAAGACCACGCATACCTAATAATTGATGTACTTGTGACCAGTTGCCTCGAGCTCCAGAAAAGGCCATCATAAATATTGGGTTAAACGGATCAAGACTCTGAAATGTAAGTACCATTTCTTTTTTCAGAGATTCTCCAGTTCGTGACCAGGTATCAATTAAAGTACGAAGTCGTTCGACAGCGTCCATATCAGCTCGTTCTAAACTGTTCTCAGACTCTTTTTCTTCATATTCTGCGTCTTGAATTAACCATTCTTTTGCATATGGCATCCAAAGATCTTCAATGCTTAAAGAAGTACCAAACTGAGTGGCATGATGAAAACCAAGCCATTTCAATTTATCAAGCCTTTCAACAACAGTCTGGGTTCCACCCTGTTCCACTGCAAGTTTCCCAATAAAAGTCTTCAGTGAGCTCTTGTCTATTCCTTGACTTAGCACGGTCCGTTCATTATAAAAATCACTGGATATTTTGGGTTGAATCGTCTTATCTTCCATAAATGGACTCCTAAATCACTCAAATCATACATATCAAAATTGAAACGCTATTAAGGCTGAGCTAGTGGAAGGCTTGTAGAAATTAAAGAATGAAAAGAATGTGGACGAGTAGGAAGACCTACAAGAACTCGACCAGCGCTGGTTAAGATGTAATTTGCACATTCACTCCATAATCCTTTTTGCGATAAACCCCCTTGATAAATTCTCACTTCTCCACCTTGTGCCCCCCAATGAATTTCGTTAGCCTCTTGTTCATCTTTTTCATTCCGAAAGCCATCTGTTAGCGAAGCTGTTTTGTCGAATCGAACCCATACACTCGCATATAAATCAATGAATCCTTGTTGATATGCTTCAATCACTTGCCATCCGTTTGAAAAACATGGAAATAAATCATCGCTGGATTCTTTTTCTTTACCACAAAGTATTTCTTCTATGGTGAAATGAGGCATAGGTTTATGGGTCATGCTATATAAGCCAAGAAGCATATCTTGACTAGGTACAGCAAGTGCTTCTCCTTGTGCAGGAGAAAGAAGATTGAAAGATGAGAGCATGAGGAAGCGAGCCTCTGCTTGAGCAGCCATCGAAAGAGGAACATGCAGTGCCATTTGATCTCCGTCAAAATCTGCGTTGAAAGCAGCACACACAAGAGGATGGAGCTGTATAGCTCGACCTACTACAAGCATAGGTTGAAAAGCTTGAATTCCAAGCCGATGAAGAGTGGGAGCTCGATTCAAAAGCACAGTATGATCTTGAACTGTTTGTCGTAAGAGTTCAAAAACTAAAGAGTGTCCTTCATCAATAAGGCGCTGAGCATGCCGCATATTAGTTGCAAGTTCAACTTGAATAAGTTTTCTAACAAGAAAAGGCTGGAATAAATCTAGCCCTATTTCGATGGGCATGCCACATTGATGCATAGCAAGCTCTGGCCCCACTACGATCACAGAACGAGCTGAATAATCAACTCGCTTGCCAAGTAAATTTTGCCGAAATCTGCCCATTTTACCTTGTAAAACTTGGCTGAAAGAGCGTAATGGCTTTGAATTTAAAGGATAGGGTTTGCCCTCGACACCTGTTTTAATAAGCACGTCAACTGCTTCTTGAAGCATACGCGCAGAATGATGTTCAACCAGTTCAGGAACACTCCCAAAGTTTTTGTGTAAGAAATGAAATTGATGTAACATCTTATTCCTATATAAAACTTTGCCATATAATTCATTTAGATCTGAAGAAATATATTGCTCCCCTTCAAGATTGATCATTGGGCGCAAGTCAGGAGGAAGTACTGGCAACAAGCGAAAACACATCCATTCGGGTCGGATTTGATGTAAGATCATTTTTCTTGCCATAATGGCTCGCCTGGTTAATTGGCGCTTGCGACGTGCTCCTTTTTTGAGTAAAGCAATACTCTTTTTTTTCTCAACTAATTCGGGTTTCTTCGTATATACTACAAACTCTTCATACGCCACTTGCCACAAAGATACCCCTTGACGAATGACTTGTTTTAAATTTAAACTTTCGAGCCGTTCAATAAGAGTTTCAGAACCAAAGCCTATTTCTTTATGTCTAATCTGAGAAGAAGCGTCTCGTCCCATATATACAAAAAGGATAGCCACCTGATTAGGAGTAAAGAGAGCCCGCCGTTTTAATGCTAAGCATTGAAGAGATCTCGGATTAATATACGAAACAGCAAGCGAAAAGTAAGCAAGGTTGATAATTAATTTGTGCTTCATATTCAGAGCCAAAGCAATATGACACGGGTTTTCTTGCATAAACCAAGGATGTATCAAAGCGGTTTTAAGCTTAATATGACCCATGCGATATCGTCGCACGCTTGAGCGAGTAATCTCTACTTCACAAAAACAACAGTAACGTTCTCCTTTTGCGCCTTCAATTAAAGGTTGTTTTTGTCGTCCTACTGGGGATAAGCGGCACGCACATTCATAACTCTTTATCGGACCAAAGATACGTTGGCAAAATAGGCCATCTGGAATTGGCTTGTGAGTTTGATAATGAATCGTTTCAGAATCTGTGACTTCTCCTACCCGCTCTCCAGTTGGCAAAATTCTCTCACACCAAGCTTTTACTACTTCAGGAGGTGCCAATCCTACCTCTACAAACATAGCTTTCGGTCGATTTTGGATAGTCATAAGCTTTTTTAATACAAGTTGTTTTATTATCAAGCAAAAAAGTATGCAAACTATTCTTTAAAACTATTTTTATGAGTCAAATCATTTTTGACTATGAGTAAGAGGAATCTATAGCTGGCTTGGAAAAGAATTTCCATCAATCCAAGCCTTGCATATATTTATGAAGCTTCCATTGAAGAAAAAAGAGCTGTATGTAGAATTTGGGTTCGAACACAAAGAGCACGCAATTCCCAAAGCAATAACCGGCATGCTTCAGGTAAATCAGAAGGAGAATGAGGAATAGGACCACCTTCTATTATTGTATTAAGAAGGTTGTTTCGACCTAACATATCGTCTGATTTAAGAGTAAACATTTCCTGGAGGGTATTCGCTGCACCATATCCTTCTAAAGCCCAAGCCTCCATCTCACCAATCCGTTGTCCTCCGCGTTTGGATCGCCCTCGTAGTGGTTGCTGGGTAACTGTTGAATAAGGACCCGTGGATCTAGCATGAATTTTGTCATCAACCTGATGCACAAGTTTTAACATATAAGCCTTCCCAACTGTAGCAGGTTGCTTAAACCTCTCTCCCGTTCTTCCATCTATAAGGTGACTCTTTCCTAAAGAGTCTGATTCAAAAACCCAACGATGAGAGGTCGAAGCCCGCGCTTTCCATAGTTGAGAAAGAATGAGTTTTCTAGACGCCTCTGCTTCACATCTTTCATCAAAAGGCATAATTCGATAGTGTCTTCCAAGAAAACTTCCAGCAAGACCTAATAGGCATTCGAATAATTGACCGACATTCATACGCGAAGGGACCCCAAGGGGGCTAAGAGCCATATCTAACGGGGTTCCATCCTGTAAATGAGGCATATCCTCTCGAGGAAGTATCTTTGATACTATGCCTTTATTTCCATGTCGCCCTGCTACTTTGTCCCCAACTTGAATTGTTCGTCTTTGCAAAATGTGTACAAAAATAGATCTTATACGACCAAAAGGTGTGTCTTCCTGATCCACCCAGTGAGCGTCTACTACCCTTCCACGACCTCTTAAAGGAACTCTTAAACACTTTTCGTCCATTGTGACAACTCGTTCGCCAAAGATGGCAGCAAGTAATCTTTCTTGCGGTGTAATTTCATACCCTTGATCTCGAGGCACAAGTTTTCCTACAAGCACATCTCCTACCTCAACCCAAGAGCCAATTCGAACAATTCCTTGAGGATCTAAATGTCGTAAAAATTGTTCTCTTAAGTGAGGCACCTCACATGTAACAAGCTCTGGTCCAGCCTCAGTCTCAAAAATACTTATCTGATGTTTTTCTATTTGTAAGGACGTATAAACGTGATCATAAATCATTCGTTCATTTATTAGGACTGCATCTTCAAAATTATATCCGTCCCAGGGCGTATAGGCCACAAGTACATTTTTGCCTAACGCTAGTTGCCCGCCCAAAGTGCTTGGACCATCTGCTATTGCTTCGCCAGCTTCGATAGATTCACCAATGCTTACGAAAGGCCTCTGATTGAAGCAAGTGTTTTGATTTGATCGCTGATATGTGAATAATGGATTGAAACGAACAAGAGAATTATTTGTACCTACTTCTGTTCGGCTCTGCGTTATTATTTTTGTAGCATCTACATATCCTATATGACAGGATTCTTTTGCTCTTACTAACGTTCCAGATTCAAGAGCTACTTGCCATTCCATCCCAGTGCCTACAATAGCTCTTTCTAAGGATAAAAGAGGAAGAGCTTGTCTTTGCATGTTTGCACCCATAAGAGCTCGGTTTGCATCATCATGCTCTAAAAATGGAATTAGAGAAGAAGCTATAGAGAAGTATTGCATAGGGAATACATCAATAAGGCTGACCTGATCCCATTCTGCACTAACAAATTCTTGTTGATAGCGTGCAGGTACAATGGTTGCTGCATTGATTTGCATTCGATCGCCTGTAGAAACCCAATGTTTTTCTTCGTACTGAGAAGATACATATTGAAACAAAGGAAGGTTTGGTCTAGAAAAAACAGGTTGAAGAGGGCTGCAAATAGAGCCATACCTACCTATTTTTGCGTGGCTTGCGAGAGAAGATACGAGGCCTGCGCTGGTTCCTTCAGGAGTCTCAATTGGGCAAACACGACCATACTGACTTGGATGGATATCTCGAATTCGAAAAGAAGCTGTTTGTCGGGTTAGACCCCCTGGTCCAAGACAGCTCATACGACGTTTCTGAGCCAAATGGGCCAAACCATTTGTTTGATCCATAAATTGACTCAGAGGATGAGAAACAAAAAAGTTTTCAAATCCTTCGCTTACGTGTGACACAGGAAAAAAGTCTTGCACTGTAAGATCCCACCATCCCGATGCTAGCTCATACTTTTTGTATACTTTTTTTCGCGGTCGTTTCCACCATTCTTCATTATCCGCCGCGTATGTTATAAGACCTTTCATCCCTCTATGCAATTCATTTTGCATAAGCTCTCCAACAGAGAGCACACGCTTATTTTTTAAATGATCAATATCATCTTTGTATTCATCTCCATGAGTAAAAAGTGCAAGATGATGCATTACGCGTAAAAGATCATTGTAACCAAAGTACAGAGCCTCATTATGTTCTCTCTGAAGTAATAAATCTTCTAACAAAGGATGAACTATTTGATATTTTGTTACAGATAAAATACGATTCAAAAAATAGGGCAAACCGATTCGACGCTCAAAATTGACTCGTCCCATCCTTCCCAAGTATAATTTTTTTTCGATGAGTTCATTTTGAATCATATCTTCTTCCCACCAGTCATCATAGATTGGTTTCACCTGTACAGGAGATCTTTCATCTCTCTGAATTATTATGTCCCAGTCTAAATTGATTGGAAAAGGGCCTTGATACACTGCATCATACATATGAATTGCACACCAATTAATTGTAGGAAGATGGTCTCCTACATCTTCGTTTTTTTGCCACCAACGTAATGAAGGCAATAACAAATTCGTTCCTTCAACTCCAATAAAAGAATGAAAAACCTGCGCTTGAACATCATCAATGCACTCATATCCCATGAAACCTAATAATATAAGAAAACTTATTTTATTATCTCGTTTTATCCACAACCAAAGACGTCCCCTAGGGTCTTTTTCAATGCGAAGCCAGGTACCAGGCTCAGATATTAGAGTAGCCGAGTAACATCTTTTTCGTTTCTTTTTTCTTTTTTTATTGCCTACCCATCTGCTTTGAAAATAAATCCCCGGAGCTCTTAATACCTGATGAAGAACTGCTCGAGGAATTCCATTGATTAAAAAGCCCCCTTTGCTATCCATGATTGGAATTTTACCTAATCGTATACGGCTTCGTCTCTTATGTCCTAGTTCGTGTTCAATTACAATTGGCACAGAAAGCCAAACACCATATGTATGGCAATTTTTTTGACACCAAAGCTCCCCATGAATTGGTTTTTCCAAAGCCCATCTTCGGTATTCCATCAATATCTGAAGTTTGCCAATTGCTTGTAGGCTATGTTCAATTTTTGCTGAAAAAAAATAAAGCTCCTGACTAATTCCTTCTAATAAGAAACGTTGAAAACCAGTCTGCTGACTTTCCAGCAAGTTAGGCACTGTGACCTGAAATGAATTGTAATAAAAAAAAGCCATATTGCATTAAAAATAAATCTTATTTTATAAAAAATCAATTCAAAAGATTTGTTCTTTCTCTAAATTATGAAAATCCGATAGATATTTATAAATTATTATTGGCTTTATTTTATAGTTTCGTATATAAACTTGACTCTTGTATAGTCTTCAAATATCATAAGAAAGGTATACTTATAAAGGCGGCATCGCCAAGTGGTAAGGCAATGGATTGCAAATCCTTTATTCCCCAGTTCGAATCTGGGTGCCGCCTTTCGCCTATAAGATTAAAAAGTTATTATAGCTAGTAGGGCTAGCTCCCACGCTTCCGCTTTCAGCGATTTTGCTGTGCTGCCACCATCTGTTCTCGCACGGTGCACGCTTTCATTGGATATCAATGCTTGCTAAGCCCCATAATAATTTTAATTGTTTATCTTCTTTTCTCCAAAAGCTTAGGTGTTTTACCGTGTTTTCCCCTTCTAGCTTATACCTCCTTGCTTGTTCCTTGTTGCTTAGGTTTGTAGAATGATAATGGTTGGTTTCAATAGAAAACAATCGGTAAAAGATTGATTCGCTGCTGTTTTATAAAAAAAATTATAAAGGATATCAATTAATGGACATTGTAAGCCTAAGCTGGGCCTCTTTAATGGTTGTGTTTACTTTCTCCCTTTCATTGGTTGTATGGGGAAGAAGTGGCTTGTAAAAGTATTTTTTGGTTGGATTTGAACAAACATGTACTTGTTTTTTTCTATTTTTCGATCTTTAGGCTTGGAGGGTAACCTCCAGCCTTGCCACATACTTAAATTTTTTTTTTGTATATTTAGTAAATTTTTGTTATTGTTTAAATAATGACTATCTTGTCTTAAACGCACACTCTCCCAAACAAAAAATAGAGCAACTCCTGTAGAGCAGGTTTGACAAAATAATAAGATTGGATCAAGTCTCCATCCTTGAAAAGTTAAAATACTACCCGCTGCAATTCCAATAGTTGAAAAAATAATATCTGAGTCACGAGACAATTCTGGATTTATCTTACGGATAGCATAAAGTGCAATACTAGTTCCAATAAGACATACACCTAAAAGTATGCTTGCATTAAAGTCTAGGTTGATCATAAACGCATTGAAGGATAAAAAATAAAAAATGATAGCACGATTTTAGAATTGCCTTGGTGGTGAAATGGTAGACACGCTAGACTCAAAATCTGGTGCCTCAGGCATGGAGGTTCGATTCCTCTCCAAGGCAAAGCATCCGGCTTCCGATTCAGTGCAAAAGCTTTTGTTAGAATATAAGGTGAGGCCTTGAGTGTTATATGTGATAGAATGCCTTTGCTTCTTTATTATAGGAACAGGCTACGATTCAATGTTTCTTATTTGAAGTAAGCCACAAGGGTTTAAGACCTTGCTTTTCAAAAAGGCCTCTCGGAAGGCCAACCTTATCACTATTGGAGCCATCTAACCATGGAAGTGAATATTTTGGCTTTTATTGCTACGGCACTGTTCATACTTATTCCTACTGCTTTTCTTTTGATTTTATATGTTCAGACTGCAAGCCAAGAAGGATAAAAAACATTGAAAGCCTTCGTTTATTAAGAAGTGGGGGTGGCTATGCCCCCCACTAGCTTTTAGTTACATTTTTTTAGATAAAAGCTATCTATAAAAAAAATGTAAATATTTTAAATTAATAAAAGCCGCTGTGGTGGAACTTGGTAGACACGCAGGCATGAGGGGCCTGAGGAAAATATCCGTGCCGGTTCGAGTCCGGCCAGCGGTAAAATTTCGTTTTCTTAGTACTTAAAACAAATAAAAAAATAGAATTATTATTATAAAATTTATGTAAATTATATACTATATAAAATTACTAATTCAAATCAAGTAAATTATTTTTTACATTTTAAAAACTTTTGTTTCTTCAAAAAAACTTACATATATTTTTTTCACGTAATTTTGAAATCAATAATAAATCTTGCTTATCGTTTTATTCGCTATTTTTTTTTCTAAAAACAACAAGATTTTTTTTATTCAAACTAACAATTAAGATTTAGAAACAGAGTTGAAATGGAAGGCAACATAAAGCCTTACCATCTCAACTTTGTCTTGTTTTTAGCTCAACAGCAAGTTTTTGCTATAAAATAAAATTCTTTTTATCAAGAGTTGAGGTTTTTATTTTTAAAGTCCATCATTATAAAAAAACAGCAAACTGTTTACAATATTTGTAAGAGGACCAATTAAAAAACTAAGAAGACTTACAATACTTGCGCATACAAATAAAGTAATTGCTAGCAAACCTGGTGTGGTTTGTTTTTCTTTTACTAAAGCAAGAGTCATTCTTTTTTGTCCAGTAAACCCTAGTTGTTGCCAACTTAAGGTTCCTTTCGTTTCTTGAGTAAACATAATTCTTATAACACGAAGATAATAATAAAGTGATAAAGCACTAGTGAGGACCCCAATTATTGTAGGAATATAAAGTTGTCCTTGCCATGTAGTCCAAAAAAGATAGGTTTTTCCAAAAAATCCAACCAGTGGAGGTAAGCCTGCAAGAGAAAGAAGACAAAGGCTTAAAGAAGCGCAAATCAATGGTTTTGTTTGAAATAGACCTGCATAGCTTCTAATTGAATCAGTACCTATTTGTAAACTGAGTATAATGATACAAGCAAAGGCACCCATATTCATAAAAACGTACGTACCAAGATAAAGCAATAGACTGTTTTGTCCTTGGCCATGCTCAAGAGACAAAGCAAGCAAAAGATATCCAATCTGCCCAATTGAAGAATACGCAAGCATTCTTTTCATATGTGATTGACAAGCCGCTACAAGATTGCCTACCAACATGCTTAGTATGGCTAATACTTGCACTATTTGACCAGCTTGAGGCTGCAATGTCGGAAATACGACCCATAATAGTCTTGCTGCAATGGCTAGCCCTGCCGCCTTCGAACTCACAGATAAAAAAGCAACGCTGGGAGTAGGAGATCCTTCGTATACATCAGGTGCCCACTGATGAAAAGGGGCCGCAGATAGCTTAAAGCCTATTCCAAAGAAAACGAATAAGAATGCAATCCAAGTAGCAAGAGGAAGTGACTCATACTCTTTCAAAGCAAACCCTATCTCTTGAAAGCTTGTGCTACCTCCTCCAAGCCCATAAAGCCATGAAAATCCATAAGCAAGAGCACACGAACTAGCACTCCCAAGAATTAAATATTTAGCAGCAGACTCTTGTGAACGAAGATCTTTTCTTGTATATCCGGCTAGCAAGTAAGAACTTAAGCTTAAGCATTCGAACGCCACAAAAGCGAGTACAAGATCATTGGATGCTGATAAAAGCATCCCTCCTATAGTTGCTGTTAATATAAAAATGACGAATTCAGCTGCAGGTACACTTCCCATTTGAAGGTAATCAAAACACAAGCAAATAGATATAAAAGAGCTTATTGCAATGATGAGACGAAAGCAAATTCCTAAGCTATCTTCAGCAAAGGCGCCTCCAAGTATTAAACTTGGAGGTTGAGGCAATCGCCATAGAAGAACAAATATCGATAAAACAAGTCCTAAAGAAGGAATCCAAACAGTTTCCCACCCTTTTTTGTAAGGGGGGTTTTTTCTTTGAAACAAGTCAACAAAACAGATACAAATCAGAGAAACTGTTAGGATTACTTCAGGCACAATCGGGGCAAACTGTAACATAGAATTCTCCTTCCTTTGCTTATTTGCTTAATAGCGCGTCACGCCCCATTTTGCCCTGACAACTTAAAAACGTAAATGAGCATATGCTTTGTTTGCTTCTGCCATCCTGTGAACTTCTTCTCTTTTGCGAATAGCATTTCCAATTCGTTTTGACGCATCTAAAACTTCATTTGTTAATTTCGAGCCCATATCCCGCCCTGGTCGCTTGCGAGAAGCGCTTAGTAACCATCGAATTGCAAGAGCATGCCCTCTCTCTGGGTTGACCTGTAATGGAACTTGATACGTTGACCCTCCAATCCGACGAGCTTTTAATATTACTCGGGGTGTTGTATGTAAAACAGCTTGATTTAGTACTGATAAAGGATCTTTTTTAACTTTCACCCTTATCTTTCCCATTGCTTGATAAAAGAGGCGCGAAGCTAAAGATTTTTTTCCATTTTTAAGAATGCGGCTTACAATCATAGAAGCCAATCGGCTGCGATAAACAATTTCTTGTCTTAGTGGGCGCTTAGCAGCGCGCTTACGACGAGACATAAAGAATCCTGATTTTATAAATACCCTTGCTTGAATGAAACAAGGGCCTTTTTGTTTATGGTATAAGATTGTTAAATTGGCCAGATTTTATAGCTATTTACTTGGGTCGTTTAACTCCATATTTTGAGCGAGCTCTTTGGCGATCTCTTACTGCAGCAGTATCCAGCGCGCCACGAACTATGTGATAGCGGACTCCAGGAAGATCTTTAACACGCCCTCCTCTAACTAATACCACTGAGTGTTCTTGAAGAGTGTGGGCAATTCCGGGAATATATGCAGTGACTTCAAATTTTGAACTTAAACGAACTCTTGCCACCTTACGTAAGGCAGAATTCGGCTTTTTAGGAGTAGTTGTAATAAAAACTTCACCACTGTTTGATAAGTGGCCGAAATTTCTTAAGAACCCAACATGAAGGGTTTCCCTCAGAAGGCTCCAAATGAGAAAAAAAAATTTCATTTGTTATACAAACGAAACCCATTTTATTAGAAAAACAATGCAATAACTAAAATATAAAATCAAAACTTCTTTTCTTTCTGTAAAAAAAGCTTTTTATTTCGAAAGATATAAGAAAACAATTCATTAAGCACGCAAGCATAGCCACTTTGCATAACGTCGTAAAAAACTAGCTCAATTAAAATAACATAAATAAGATGTTATTTGCTTAAGCATAAATTTCTCATAAGTTAATGTTAGCCAATCCTCTTAATTTATAACCTAAAAAACTTCAATAAAAAAATCAACTCTTCTAACAAAAAAAAAACTCTTAAAAAACAAAAACAATTTATGCCCTTCTAAATATAAATATTAATCGAAGAAAAGCTCAAACAGCTTTTATTATAAGCCTGGGGCGGAAGGACTCGAACCTCCGAATAGCGGAGCCAAAACCCGCTGCCTTGCCACTTGGCCACGCCCCATTCTTTAAAAAAAAATTCAAAGACATTGAGGCTTACTAGATTCAATGTATTTGTATGCTACCTTAATAGATAAACTTTGTCAAGGACACTTCTTGACAAAAAGATCTCTTTTCTACTTAGGTTAGGCTGGTGTACCATAAGAGGGCCACTGGTGAGAAGATCGTAGCTTACTTGAGCGCAGCGAAAGCCAACGGCTCTCACCAGAAGCCGATCCTAGATTTAAAAGGATGCCTCATGCCAACTATTTTTTCAACCTTCTATAGCGCCTTAGCTTGTCAAATTGGAGAAACAATTTTTTCTCTAGGCAAGTTACCAGAAGCCTATGCCATCTTTGACCCTATTGTAGATGTCTTGCCAGTGATTCCTGTTCTTTTCTTATTGCTAGCTTTTGTATGGCAAGCTTCGGTTAGCTTCCGCTAACTAAACGAGATCTAGGGGCCTGCCATTTGTTGCAGGCCCATATTCAACATATGGGAGAAATGGCAGAGTGGTCGATTGCGGCGGTTTCGAAAACCGCTTTAGTATTACTAACGGGGGTTCGAATCCCTCTTTCTCCAATGCTTGTTTTTTTATTAATAAAGAGCAAAGAAAACCTTTCGTGAAGACCAGCGCTATAGTGTAGAATAGCCCTGGTTAAGTAGTGTGGCTCCCAAATGACGGGGATTCCACGGCTATCACCGTAATGACAAAAAAGAAGGCCCATGCTCACTTTAAAACTTTTCGTATACACTGTGGTTATGTTCTTTATCTCCTTGTTTGTCTTTGGTTTTCTTTCAAACGATCCAGGCCGTAACCCGGGACAAAAAGAGTAACATAGGACTCTTTCAAAAAATGGAGAGGGAGGGATTCGAACCCTCGGTACACCAAGAGTGTACAACAGATTAGCAATCTATCGCTATCGGCCACTCAGCCACCTCTCCTCAAGCTCCCAGCCCCACTATACCATAATTGAACGGCTTTTTGGGGCTGGTGGTAGATAGTTAGTTAACGATAGAGTGCTTTGCCTAAGGCGAGTGCTAAGGCTCCAACAGGCAATGCTGCCAATAATGCACCAAAAATTTGTAATTCAGAAAGCATAAATTTGTTACGAATATGTGGGCCCATATTGCTGATCTATATAGAGAAAAGGATAGGTCGCAGAGTGGAAAATATATGATTTTTCTTTGACCATCTTCTATTATAATTCTCTTGCTAAGACTAGATGCATAAGTATACTAGCACATGTCTTTACGATTCCATCTATAAACCTTACCTATTGCAAGAGGAGTGTAATAAATCATGATAAATTTTGAAGTTATCGCTCAGTTGGTTATTCTTGCATTGATCGTTTTATCAGGCCCCCTAGTCATTGCTGTTTTGGCTACACGCAAGGGCAACCTATAACCAAATAACTCAAACAAGAGTATATTGTAAGAGCTTGGGGCACTGTATACAGTGCCCCATCTCTAGAATATTCTTGGAATTTTGATTGTTAGGTTTATAAGCAAATCAATGATGCCCTTCCATTGATTCTCCAATATAAGCAGCCGCAAGTGTGGCAAAAATAAGAGCCTGAATGCCACTAGTAAAGAGACCCAAAAACATCATTGGAATAGGCACTACAAGTGGAACGAGTGAAACAAGGACAGCAACAACAAGTTCGTCCGCAAGGATATTTCCAAATAATCGAAAACTTAATGAAAGAGGCTTAGTAAAATCTTCAAGAATGTTAATAGGTAATAAAACAGGAGTAGGCTGAACGTACTTACCAAAATAGCTAAGCCCTCTCTTATGAAGACCCGCATAGAAATAAGCAAACGAAGTTAATAAAGCGAGAGCCACTGTAGTATTGATATCATTTGTAGGAGCGGCCAGCTCTCCATTTGGCAATTCGATAACTTTCCAAGGAACAAGTGCGCCCGACCAATTAGACACAAAAATAAATAAAAATAAAGTGCCAATAAAGGGTACCCAAGGTCGATACTCTTCTTCACCTATTTGGGTTCGCGTTAATTCACGGATAAATGCAAGCACATATTCTAGAAAGCCTTGCCCTCCTTGTGGTACAGTTTTAAGGTTTCGGGTTCCCCAAACTGCTAATCCTAATAGGATTAGAGCAACTACCCAAGAGGTGATCAAAACTTGGGCATGAACTTGAAACTGTCCCAACTGCCAATACCAATGTTGTCCAACCTCTACACTTGCAAGATGAAAAGCTGGGTTCATTAGCGTCAAAAAGAAATCAAAGGAGATACTCATAGTTGTTTTTATAGCCATCTAGAAATAAAAAGAGTAAGATTAGTCTTACCCCAAGCTGTAGGAATATATCTACTGCGTTCGTTAATAGTTGTTATGTTGATCCTTATACGAGTAAATCCTGATTTGGTTTTACTCGACTTTGTAATTGATTTCTTTTTTCATTACGTAAGAAATAGCCCCTGCGGATTGCTCCGGCCAATCGTTCTGAAATACAACCAATTGAAGCCGTTGAGTCGTCATTTGCAGGAATAGGAATGTAAGCTAAATCTGGATTGCAATCAGTATCGACAATGCATACGGTCGGAATACCAAGTTTGGCACATTCTTGTAAAGCGGTCATTTCTTCTCTTTGACCGATTAACAAAACAACATCTGGCAATCGTGTCATGTGACGCATTCCACCCAAGTACTTTCGCAAACGGGCTAGTTGCTTTCTTTTCATTGAGGCTTCTTTTTTAGGGAGTAACTCCATATACCCATTTCTTTCCCGTGCTTCAAGGCCGTGAAGCTTCCAAATACGTCTACGGACAGTGGGCCAATTTGTAAGCATACCCCCTAACCATTTTTTGTTAACATAATGACATTTTGAACGTTTAGCATGCTCCATTACAGCCTTTGAAGCTTGCTTTTTAGTACCAACCCATAGAAATTGTTTTCCTTTGCTTGCGGCAAGCGTCAAAAATTGACATGCTTCCGAAAGAAGACGAACACTTTGAACAAGATCAATTACGTGGATACCTTTCTTTTGTCGAAAGATATAAGGGTGCATCTTCGGATTCCAACGACTTGTCGGATGCCCATAATGTGCTCCGGCTTTTGTTAGAGCTCTAAGTTCTTCATGCCAATCCGTGGTTATCATTGAATCATTTATGGATGTATTACAAATTCTAGGCTAGAAAACCACACCCAGCGAATCATTTAAAGCATTCATTCTTGTATTTTTATTTGTTTTTGTACAAACAATTGCTTTTATGAAGTAATATGTAGTCATGCCTACTTAACTCAGTGGTTAGAGTATTGCTCTCATAAGGCAAGAGTCATTGGTTCAAATCCAAGTGCGACCTGAAACTACTGGTAGCAATCCGACCACTTTTGTCGGCGCTCGTGGGTCCGAGTGTGGAAAATTCCTAGGACGGCAGACAATAATGAGCCGTGTATGAAGCGGAAAAAACGGCTTTTAAAAAAGCAATCCAATAACCTTTGTAGTAACCAAGCGATCATTGCTTCGTAATGAACAACAAAAATACCCATGAATACTAAGGGGATAAACGTGCAGTTTAGGATACAGAGATTGGATCAATGTATGACCTCTATAAGTTTTTGACAACTGAAAAGTTTTATAAAAACAATACTGCCGGAGTAAAGCTTGGTTAGAACAAAGGTGTGTGTTATCAGTAAGACAGGGTAAGCCCAAACCTTTTCTGTTGGGCAAAGGATGGAGCAACAAACAAATCAAAAGCAAATTCTTTAGAATAAAGAATGGTTGTTAACTGTTCTTTTCTATTCATTTTAACTTAAGATAGCAAAATTGCTCAAGCGTCTTATTAAAAGTAATAAAATAGAAACTATATAAGCCACTGCTTTATTACTATATTGGCGCTCGAGCCGCATGCATTGAGAAATGCACGTGCGGATCTTACGAGAGGGTTCAAACAGTGAGCCCTACTCAACTAGTAGGCAACCCCCTTTCAATTAAGAAAAGGGGGTTGCCTACTAGTTGATCCTTATTCAAAAATGAAAGGATAAAAAAAAGATCTTTTTTATCTGTTATTCAAAGATGTTGCCTCTAAGCGAGCTTTAGCGCGTCGAAATGCTAACTTAGCCTCGATTTTTTGTCGCGAGCCTTCGGCTTTGTTTAAGTTAATTTGAGCAAGCTCAAGGGTCCTCTGAGCCTCTTGGGGGTCAATTTCAGATGCTCGTTCACCTTCATTGACAAGAATAGTAACCCGATCCTTTTCAATTTTGGCAAAACCTCCCATAAGAGCTAACCGAGCCCATTGGGTATCTGTGCGTACTCGAAGTACGCCTATATCCAATGCAGTCAAAAGAGATGCATGTTTTGGTAAGATGCCAACCTGACCACTATTAGTTGGTAGTATGACTTCTTGTACTTGGCCATCCCAAACAGTGCGAATAGGTGTCATTACACGGAGATTAAGGCTCATACCTGTTTCCTAATTCTCTGATTGTATACTTGCTGCTTTCGAATTAACTTCGTCGATATTTCCAACTAAATAAAAAGCTTGTTCAGGCAATGAATCCAATTGTCCTGATAAGATTAATTGAAAACCTTTGATTGTCTCTGCTAAGCTAACATATTTTCCAGGCGAGCCCGTAAATACTTCTGCAACAAAGAAAGGTTGGGAAAGAAATCGTTCAATTTTACGGGCTCTTGCCACGGTAAGTCGATCTTCTTCTGAGAGCTCGTCAAGGCCAAGAATAGCAATGATATCTTGCAACTCTTTGTATCTTTGCAAAGTTTCTTTTACACCTTGTGCCGTTTCGTAATGCTCTTCTCCTACAATCCAAGGTTGTAACATTGTTGAGGTAGAATCAAGAGGGTCAACAGCAGGATAAATGCCTTTTGCAGCTAAACCTCTAGAGAGCACCGTGGTGGCATCTAAGTGAGCAAAAGTTGTTGCTGGAGCCGGATCAGTCAAGTCATCGGCAGGCACATACACAGCTTGAATTGATGTAATAGAACCGTCTTTTGTTGAAGTAATGCGCTCTTGAAGACCTCCCATTTCGGTGCTAAGAGTTGGTTGATAACCCACAGCAGATGGCATTCTACCAAGAAGAGCCGATACCTCAGAACCTGCTTGGACAAAACGAAAAATATTATCAATAAAGAGAAGTACGTCTTGTTTGTTGACGTCACGAAAATATTCAGCCATTGTAAGGGCTGTTAAGCCTACTCTCATTCGTGCACCCGGAGGTTCATTCATTTGTCCATATACGAGGGCTACTTTCGATTGAGAGATGTCTTGCTCGTTTATGACTTTCGATTCTTTCATCTCCATATACAAATCATTTCCTTCCCTAGTTCTCTCTCCCACACCTCCAAATACTGATACACCACCGTGGGCTTTTGCAATATTGTTAATTAGTTCCATGATAAGCACTGTTTTGCCAACACCGGCTCCCCCAAATAATCCGATTTTTCCTCCTCGTCTGTAAGGAGCTAATAAATCAACAACCTTGATTCCTGTCTCAAAAATAGCAAGTTTCGTATCTAGTTGAGTAAAAGCGGGTGCAGGCCTATGAATAGGAAAAGTTTTAGTATGATTAACAGCTCCTAAATTATCGACAGGCTCTCCAAGTACATTAAAGATTCGTCCTAGAGTAGCTTCTCCTACAGGTACGCTTAACGCAGCTCCAGTATCGGTAACTTTCATTCCGCGCATAAGACCATCTGTAGCACTCATTGAGATTGCTCGTACTTTATTATTCCCTAACAATTGTTGGACTTCACAAGTAACGTTAACCTCTTCGCCTGCTGCATTTTTTCCACTGACAACCAGACTGTTGTAAATGCTTGGCATTTTTCCTGGAGGAAATGCCACATCCATTACAGGTCCAATAATTTGAGTAATTCGCCCTATATTCTTTGTTTCTACAAGTGTTGAAGACGCTAACAGGTGCGCACGGCTCATGAGCTTTGCAAGCAAAAAAAAGTACTATATTAAATGCTCAATGTCTAAAGTGTTTTTTCAATGGATCGATGGCCTCAAACAATTTCATTAATCGAAGTTTGATGCTAATGCAGTATACATGAGAATAAACTTGCACTTGCAATTTGAGAGTAGTTAAGCTATAATGTTATTATCCAAAGAAAAAGCATTTTTATTCTTTGGGTTCTTATACCTAAGCAATATGTTCAGCTTTGCTGTTCGCTTTAGGTCGAGTAGATTCGACTCTTTTCGATGCTATTTATTTCAATTTATTTATTATTTATGGAGAAACACTTATGTCACCACAGACTCAAACCAAGACAGGTACTGGCTTTAAAGCAGGCGTTAAAGACTATCGTTTAACTTACTACACTCCTGATTACGAGACTAAAGAGACTGATATCTTAGCTGCCTTTAGAATGACTCCTCAGCCTGGTGTTCCTCCAGAAGAAGCAGGTGCTGCAGTTGCAGCTGAGTCTTCAACTGGTACTTGGACAACTGTATGGACCGATGGACTAACTAACCTTGACCGTTATAAGGGTCGTTGTTACGATATTGAGCCTGTAGCTGGTGAAGAAAACCAGTATATTGCATATGTAGCATATCCTTTGGATCTTTTTGAAGAGGGCTCAGTAACCAACCTGTTTACCTCGATTGTAGGAAACGTATTTGGCTTCAAGGCACTACGTGCACTACGATTGGAAGACCTTCGTATTCCTCCAGCCTATGTTAAGACTTTCCAAGGTCCTCCTCATGGTATCCAAGTTGAACGGGATAAGTTAAACAAGTACGGCCGTCCTTTGCTTGGTTGTACTATCAAGCCTAAGCTTGGTCTTTCAGCTAAGAACTATGGCCGCGCTGTGTACGAATGTTTACGTGGTGGTTTGGACTTCACAAAAGATGATGAAAACGTAAACTCTCAGCCTTTTATGCGTTGGAGAGATAGATTTCTTTTTGTAGCCGAAGCTACTTTCAAAGCTCAAGCTGAAACAGGTGAAATCAAAGGACACTACCTTAACGCTACTGCTGGTACTTCTGAAGAAATGTTGAAAAGAGCTACATTTGCACGAGAGTTGGGTGCTCCAATCGTAATGCACGATTATCTAACCGGTGGCTTTACTGCAAACACAAGCCTATCACACTACTGTCGTGACAATGGTTTGCTTCTTCACATTCACCGTGCTATGCACGCTGTTATTGACCGTCAGCGTAACCATGGTATTCACTTCCGAGTTCTAGCAAAAGCACTTCGTCTTTCTGGCGGTGATCATATTCACTCTGGAACAGTTGTAGGAAAGCTTGAAGGTGAGCGTGAAGTAACTCTTGGCTTTGTAGATCTTTTGAGAGACGACTATGTTGAAAAAGACAGAAGCCGGGGTATTTACTTTACTCAAGATTGGGTTTCTCTTCCTGGTGTTCTACCAGTAGCGTCTGGTGGTATTCACGTATGGCATATGCCTGCTCTAACTGAAATTTTTGGTGATGATTCTGTACTTCAGTTTGGTGGTGGTACTCTTGGCCATCCTTGGGGAAATGCTCCCGGCGCTGTAGCAAACCGTGTTGCACTTGAAGCATGCGTTCAAGCTCGTAATGAAGGTCGTGACCTAGCCCGTGAAGGTAACCAAGTGATCCGTGAGGCTGCTACATGGAGCCCTGAACTTGCTGCGGCATGTGAAGTTTGGAAAGAGATCAAATTTGAATTTGAAACAATTGATACTCTATAAAAACTAGCTAAAAGCTAAGCTATTTAAGGTCTTCTTATAAACAGAGATTTATATCTCTGTTCATAAGAAGACCAATAAAATAATTATATTATATAAGTAAATAAAAAAATTATTAAAGTTAATAATAAATTATAAAAATTTACTATTATATATTAAAAAATTAGAAAAGTTTTGTTTTTTTTTAGATAAGATAGTGTTAGAAATTTTTCAATACAACTATTTAATTGTGCAATAATATGTGAAAAAAAAGCAAAGAGTTTCAAAAAACTAATTAAATTAAGTTAAAAATAAAATGATAAACTTCATATAATTAGAATTTAAGTAACAAATTAAAATTATAAGCACAAAATATTAGTTTAAAAATATTTAAGTTTAGTCCAACGAAAATAAAGCAACTTTAAGTCATAACTTTATTACAAAATTCAAGCTTAAATGAAAATAATTTCAAATAAAATAATTTAAAGTTTATACATTTGGTATATAAAGCTTTTTCATTGAAATAAAGTTTATTTTTATAAAAATCATATAAAATTTTATAAATTTAAACTGAGTTTCTAACCAATGGTTTGTTTTTTAACAAACATGTAAATTTAAATAATTTTTTTACAAAAGTTTTATTATATTAATAGATACATTTTTTTAATTTGAAAAACTTTTTCTTTTTATAAATTTTAAAGTCTTTTTATTTTTTCAAAGCGGGTAGCGAGAATCGAACTCGCGCCTTCTCCATGGCAAGGAGATATTCTACCACTAGACCATACCCGCGAAGTTGTCTAAATATATAATACTAGTATAAAACCAAATCAACAAAAAGGCGAATGACGGGGCTCGAACCCGCACATGATGGAACCACAATCCACTGCCTTCACCATTTGGCTACATCCGCCTTTCCACGCCCTAAATAAAGGGCGTGGAGAATCCCAGCAAGGAATAGGAGACAAGACCTAAGCGTTAACAGAAGGAGCTTCTACAGAAGCTAGGTCAAGAGGGAAGTTGTGAGCATTACGCTCATGCATCACTTCCATACCAAGGTTTGCACGGTTGATAATATCAGCCCAAGTGTTAATTACACGACCTTGGCTATCAACAACAGATTGGTTGAAGTTAAAACCGTTAAGGTTGAACGCCATAGTGCTGATACCAAGAGCAGTAAACCAGATGCCGACTACAGGCCAAGCAGCTAGGAAGAAGTGCAGAGAACGAGAGTTGTTGAAGCTAGCATATTGGAAGATTAGGCGACCAAAGTAACCGTGAGCAGCCACGATGTTGTAAGTCTCACCTTCTTGACCAAATTTGTAACCAGCGTTAGCAGATTCGTTTTCAGTAGTCTCACGAATTAGGCTGGAAGTGACCAAGGAACCATGCATAGCGCTAAACAGAGAGCCGCCAAATACGCCAGCCACACCAAGCATGTGGAAAGGGTGCATAAGGATGTTGTGCTCAGCTTGGAACACAATCATAAAGTTGAAAGTGCCGGAGATGCCAAGAGGCATACCATCAGAGAAGCTGCCTTGACCAATAGGGTAGATCAAGAATACTGCAGTAGCAGCTGCAACCGGAGCAGAGTAAGCAACAGCAATCCAAGGACGCATGCCCAGACGGAAGCTAAGCTCCCACTCACGGCCCATATAACAAGCCACACCTAATAGGAAGTGGAGTACGATCAATGAAACTCGAAAGCTAAGTTTTATCAAATAGATTTATAATTAACTTTCTGTTCCCGAACCGTACATGCAACTATTCATTGCATACGGCTCTCTAAGTGCAGATATATAAAGATTTTCTCTTTTTAGTTGTATGCTTTTACATACTGTCTAAGTATATAAAAAAGTAACAAAGCCTTTAATAACACTTGATAAGTTTCGACTTTTGTTTCTTAGTAAGAGTATTTAAATAATATAAAGAAAATATATGATTTTCTTCAAACTTTTTAGAGAATCTCTTAAATCAAGTTTTGGTAAAGTTTTTGTTTGAATATAAAGTTTAAATTATTAACTATCAATATAATAGCACAATACTAAGTTAGTGTCAACTCGTTTTAGTAAAGACTTTTCAATTTATAAAAATTGAAGCCGTTTACACTTTTTAGTTTAATAAAAAATACTGTAAAAATCATAGCAATAAACTTTATTTTAGTAAAAACTTTAGTTTATTAATACAACTTTTATAAAAATAATTTTAACTTAGACTAAAAAAAATACCCAATTTAGTCTAAAATTTTACCCAAGGGGGTTAAAGCCCCCCAAGGTAGTTACCAAAAATAAAACGAATGTTGAAAAGGTCTTAAATATTTAAAATAAGCCTAAAGTAAGAGAAGTATCAATCGGTAGAGTTGCTCCAATACCAAGCCAAAGAGCAACAACGGTACCAAGTAAGAATACAGTTGTGGCTACAGGGCGACGAAAGGGATTTTGAAATTTGTTTACATTTTCTATAAATGGAACAGTGATAAGCCCCGCTGGAACAGCAGCCATAAGAAGCACACCTAGTAACTTGTTAGGCACAGTCCGCAGCATCTGAAAAACAGGAAAAAAGTACCATTCAGGTAAGATTTCTAATGGTGTTGCAAAAGGATTTGCAGGTTCACCAATCATAGCCGGATCAAGCACAGCCAGACCAACAGTACAAGCAATTGTACCTAAAATTACAACAGGAAATATATAAAGAAGATCATTTGGCCAGGCAGGCTCGCCGTAGTAATTATGGCCCATGCCTTTGGCAAGCTTAGCTCTTAGTGCTGGATCTGCCAAATCTGGTTTTTTAGTAACTCCCATAACTTTTTTTGATTTATTAGATAATGACTATGGCTATCTTTATTGAAATAACAATATCTTAGCTTTTTTACAGAGGGCCTGAAATCCCTTGCTTACGAATCATTAAGAAGTGCATAAGCATAAATACAGCTGTAAGAAGAGGCAATACAAAAGTATGTAAGCTATAAAAACGTGTTAGGGTTGATTGTCCAACACTAACGCTCCCACGCAAAAGCTCTACAAGTGGTGAGCCAATGACTGGAATTGCTTCTGGTACACCGGTTACAATTTTTACAGCCCAGTATCCGACTTGATCCCAAGGAAGGGAATATCCTGTTACTCCAAAAGAAACAGTTAAAACCGCAAGAATTACTCCTGTTACCCATGTTAATTCCCGTGGTTTTTTGAATCCGCCTGTTAAATAGACTCTAAATACATGAAGAAGCATCATCAATACCATCATGCTTGCAGACCATCTATGCACAGATCGAATTAACCATCCAAAGTTAACATCTGTCATCAAATATTGAACCGATGCAAATGCTTCTGTTACGGTTGGACGATAGTAAAAAGTCATTGCAAACCCAGTTGCCACTTGCACAAGAAAACAAGTGAGGGTTATGCCTCCTAAACAATAGAAGATGTTTACATGAGGTGGTACATATTTACTTGTTACATCGTCAGCAATTGCTTGAATTTCCAATCTCTCCTCAAACCAATCGTAAACTTTAATTTGATAGGAAAGCTATAGAGCTAACCGTCTTTTCAGAATCGGACATGAAGCTTATGCATCGTCCGGCTCATTCCCAGTAACAAAAATGAAAAAAATGAACTTAATATTTTATTTTTTTATAAGCCACTGGTTAATTGAATTTGTACTCTCTGAAGATTACAAATCAATATTTCTTTTGTCCTAGAAAAATTTCTGCCTAGGAAAACTATCTCGTCTTCTTTTTTGCTTATTTTATAGAATAGAAAACAAATAAGGCATATAAGCTGCCGGATTTGTTAACTTTGAAACGTGCAGGCAAAGTTCTGTGCACACGGCTCGATTTCTATAATATTTTATAAAAAACAAATATATATAGATTGCCATAAATGAAACTAGTGGCTCTTCTTACTTTTGTTAAGATTTGTTGGTTGAGTCATTAGAGCAGAAGCATTTTTTTCAAACTAAAGTCTTTTATGAATCTAGATTTTGTCGATTACCTTTCTATGCTTTAATAAAGGATTCTAAAAACTAACACTCAGTATTAGATAGCATAGATTTAAAATTTATGTAATATAAATTTTTTATAAAAAAGATAAGCTTATCTTACAGGTTAAAAAAGAACATAAGTTTCAAAATATGCTAATAAATCTTACAAAAGTAAAACAATGTTTTCTTGTTTGTTTTTGTATCTTCTCTCATGTTAATTTTTTCTTACCTTTTTGTAAGAGGAAAGAGAGATTGATCTTTCAAATCAAACCTTAAAAAAAATAAATCATTTTTATTTTGTTAACCAATATTAAAAGGATAAGATTTTTACTACTATATCTAGGTTTATCTTCAACTCACTCGTGTTAGACTTATGCTATACCTTATTAAATAAAACTGGTCTAAAATTGTTTGTTCAATGGATCTAATCAAACACCAGTTTTCTAAATATATATCGTATTAAGGCTTTTCATTTGCATATTTGTTTAAACGAGTCTAATTCTTAGAAAACTCGGTAAAAAGTTGAGCCCCCAACCCTACTTCAAGCATAATTTAACTCTATTGCTAGAGACAAAGCCGGAATTGAGTAATAATTTTATTATTTTAATTACTTGCAAATAGAGATGCGAGTCGCTTAGATAGAAAACTTTTTAGTTTTCTTCTCATCGGGCCGGACATGAGTTTTTAACTCATACGGCCCTGTCACTCTTTAAACATGAATGTTTTAGCTTTATTGAAAGCCTTAGTATAAGAGAAACGAAAAACTAAAGTTTGATTTTTATTAGCCTTTCCCTTTCTTTCTCTAGTTTTTAATATACTTATGGAAAAAACTTTTATAAAGTTTTTATTTTTTTCCTAGAGAAATAATTATCTTTTTTCCAATTGTTTCAAAAAACATGAGACTTGATAAGACGTGTGCCCAAATGAAGTTATATCTCTTCGAAGTGCGGAAAGAGATTTTTTCTTATAAGCATTTACTTTTATATACGCCTAATCTATCAATTTTTTTAACTGCCTCATAAGTTTAATAATACTCACTTTGTTAGCTGTCAATTCATGCCATTCGGCATGACTTCTAAGGGGTAAGATTACACAAATTGTAATAGATAATCACAAGCACACCCATAAAGTAGGATGCAATCAATAAAGAAATTGCACGATTGAACGTCTTAAAAAATATGCTTACAGCTTCATAAATTTTTCAAAGATCTCTTAAAGAAGTTTGTAGCCCCTTATTATTGAGCTACAACCTTCTTTAAGAGAGATAAGGTATGTGAGTAAACTTTATGCGCTTTGCCAGCTTACAGGAATTCCATCAAGTAAAACTGAAGCGTTATAAAGTTCTAAAATGATTACCAAGAAAACCGCAAACAGGGCCATGAATACTCCCATTAATAAGGTGGTTCCCCACCCTGGAGCAACTTTTCCATACTCGGCATTTAAAGGTTTTAGTACACTGCTTACCGCAGCACCAGGACGCTGCTTATTTGGATCTTGATCAAGAGTCTTAGTAGCCATATATATATAAGAAGGGGCTTGAGGTAGATCTAATTGGCTTTTTGTATTATGATAGAATATGCCCTTCAGGAGGAGTTATTTGCTTATGGAACCCGCCACCCTGATCACAATTTTTCTTTCTTGTTTCTTAGTTGGTGTAACTGGCTATGCCCTTTATACCGCTTTTGGATCGCCTTCAAAGGAGCTACGAGACCCCTTCGAAGAACACGAAGACTAAATCTCGTACTTATTCTAAGGACCCTATAAGGGTCCTTTTTTACTTCTTATTGCTAGTAATCCGGGGAGGCTCTCGAAAGAAAATAGCAAAGAATATAATACCAAGAGTTCCTACAAGAAGAAATGTATATACTAGAGCTTCCATATGGCTAAGTGAATTGTATAACCTTTTTTTTATTTAGGGGTTAGAAAGAAGTTTCAGTTAAACAGCTTGTCTACGAGTGGTAGGATCGCCTAGCTTTTGGAATACACCAAATTCGATTTGATCGCCTAGATCAGGGTCGATACCAGCGAATACATCTCTGAATAAAGTTCGTGCTCCATGCCAAATATGGCCAAAGAAGAATAGCAAAGCAAAGGTTGCATGACCAAAACTAAACCACCCTCTTGGGCTACTACGGAATACACCATCTGATTTTAAAGTGGCACGATCAAACTCAAAGATTTCTCCTAATTGAGCTCGTCTAGCATATTTCTTTACAGTTGCAGGGTCCGTAAAGCGTACTCCATCAAGCTCACCGCCATAGAACTGCACAGTTACACCGACTTGCTCGACACTATATTTTGATTCGGCACGTCGAAACGGCACATCAGCTCGAACGACTCCATTTTCATCTGCAAGAACGACTGGAAAAGTTTCAAAGAAAGTTGGCATACGTCGAACAAATAGCTCATGCCCTTCTTTGTCTTGAAAACTAGCATGACCTAACCAACCAACAGCAATTCCATCTCCGCTATCCATAGCGCCTGGACGGAATAAACCACCTTTAGCCGGGTTATTTCCAATGTAGTCATAAAAGGCAAGTTTGACCGGAATAGTAGACCAAGCCTTTGAAGCAGGAACTCCTTGCGCAACTTGAGATTCAATGCGTCTTTCTATTTCTTGTTGAAAATAACCTTGGTCCCATTGATAACGAGTAGGTCCAAAGAGTTCAATGGGAGTTGATGCAGATCCATACCACATCGTACCGGCTACAACAAAAGCAGCAAAGAATACAGCTGCAATACTGCTAGACAAAACTGTTTCTACATTTCCCATTCGAAGTCCACGAAACAGGCGTTGAGGTGGACGAACACTAAGATGAAAGAGGCCTGCTAGGATTCCTACGATACCAGCAGCAATGTGATGTGAAGCAATGCCACCTGGATTAAAAGGATCAAAGCCTTCTGCTCCCCACGCTGGAACAACCGGCTGTACTCGTCCAGTTAAACCATATGGATCGGATACCCATATACCTGGACCAAATAGGCCAGTTACATGAAAAGCTCCAAAAGCAAAGCATAAAACACCAGATAAAAACAAATGAATACCAAAGATTTTAGGAAGATCTAAGGAGGGCTGCTTGGTTCGATCGTCTCTAAATAGATCTATATCCCAATATACCCAATGCCAAATGGAAGCTAAAAAGAGTAAACCAGATAGAACGATATGGACTGCAGCAACACCTTCATAGCTCCAAAGCCCTGCATTTGTAACTGTTTGTCCACTAATGCTCCATCCTCCCCAAGATTTTGTTACACCCAATCGAGTCATAAAAGGAATAACAAACATGCCTTGACGCCACATAGGGTCAAGTACAGGGTCAGAAGGGTCAAATACAGCCAATTCATACAACGCCATTGATCCTGCCCATCCAGAAACTAAGGCAGTGTGCATTAGATGAACTGAAATTAAGCGACCTGGATCATTTAAGACTACAGTATGAACACGATACCAAGGCAATCCCATGACAAAACTCCTTTTTTAACCGAGACATTTCTTTACTTTGTGAATCCTTTTGATTTTACAAACGATATTATCGTTTAATATATAACATTCTTTGTTTTTAATATAAAGTGTATACAACCTTTTTTAGTATAACATTCAATTGATTCTTTAAATAAAACTATACTTTATTCTTTTTATATCAAACTTACTATAGAAAAATCATTTTCTATATGGTTTATACTGTAAATATCATGGCATCCTCATTTTAATAGAATAAAAAGATGTATGCACTGAGACTCAAAATAATTTTTTCTGCTTATGCCTATAGGTGTTCCGAAAGTTCCTTATCGTTTGCCTGGTGAAGAAGATACAAGCTATGTAGATATTTATAATTTACTTTATCGTGAACGAATTGTTTTTCTTGCGCAAGCTGTTAATGATGAAATTTGCAATCTTGCGAATGAGGTACGTTTTATAATAATGCGACAAAAAAGTATTTTTTTGTTGATGGGATACTTAGCAGCAACCTGTTAGAGAAAACTTAGCAGCTTGAAGCATGCTGTTTTAAGAAAACCAATTTGTCATTTTTCTTAAGTAAAAACTTTAAAAGTTTTTATAGTAAAAAAAAAGCACTGTTGAAGATTTTAATTGATCTTTTTTAACAAAAAATTTGAGTAACAGTCGGTTTTACTGATTGAAAACAATAACAAAAAAGCTCATCACAGTAAAATATAAAAACTTTTTAGAAAATGAAAATTTGACAAATATTGCTATTACATATACGTAACCATTTTATTACAATGATATGATTAACCCAAAATTGAATGTGATGAAATTTGAAGCAATCTATCGATTTTAAAGAACCTTTAAAAATAAAACATAATGTTTTATAAAAAACAGGTAGCCTAGGTAAGAAAAACAAAAGCTTTTTCTTTTTTTGGTGAAAGAGCCAAGTGCGCTATAGTGCGCATGCTTTGGTTCGAAAACATTTCACATTCTTTGTTTTATGAAGTGATTTGTTGGTAGCTTGTTGCGCTTTTAATTTATTTAAATGCAGAAGACGAGAAGCGGGATATGTTTTTGTATATAAATTCTCCTGGTGGATCTGTTTTAGCCGGTCTTGCTGTATTTGATACTATGGATTATGTTCAACCTGATGTGGCTACCGTTTGTATAGGTATGGCTATGTCTATGGCATCCGTTCTTCTCGCCGCAGGCGAGTTTGGTAAGCGGATTGCAATGCCTCATTCTCGAGTCATGATTCATCAACCATCAAGTGCGTATTATGATGGGCAAGCCGGAGAGTTTCTGATAGAAGCAAATGAGGTTCTTCGAATTCGTGATGAACTTACCCGGATTTATTCAATTCATACAAGGCAACCCCATAATTTGATCTCTGAGGATTTAGAACGAGATTTATTTATGTCTGCAGATGAAGCGAAAGAATACGGCATTGTAGATCGGGTAGTAGCAGGTATGAAGTCAGTATCCTGGACAGAACGTTAAAAAAAGAAAAGTCACAATTTATTGGCACTCTTAGTAAGTAAATTTTAAAAATGCCAACTATTCATCAGTTGACACGAGGTTCGAGACAGCGAGTAATATCAAAGACTAAATCTCCCGCCTTACGAGCTTGTCCTCAAAGACGAGGAGTGTGTACTCGGGTGTATTCCTCTGTGATTCGAGCAGGATTTTTTCTCTCCTGCCTTTTGTTAAAAAACAAAGTTAAAGCCTATGGTATATCTTGGTGAAAGCCCATTTACTTTGCACAAAGTAAAGCATCATTCTTTTGATACTATCAAAGCAAAGAAGAAAATTTTTAATAAATTTTTTAAACAATGTTTGAACTGGCTGGCTAGCTGTACAGCAAACTCTTATAATTCAATGTCATTACCATTTAATGGTTTACTTTTAGAAAAAAGTATTCCATAAGATTGGTCTTTGAGTTAAGATCCAGATGATATACATTCATTTGGTTGTGCTGATTTACTTTTTTGTTCTATCTCAAAACCTGGCATCTAAAGAGAGCCTGCAAAATTACGCTAGTACCATAGGAACGATTAAACCTAAAAGTAAAGGCCTTGCTACTTTATAAAAGGACTCTTTCACTAAAGTCCTTGCTTTCAAGGAACGACGGTTAAAAAAGCAAATGCCTTCCAAAAACTTCTCTTCTCTATACAAGATTTTTATTTTTTATCGTTTTAAAATAAAATTATTGTTTCTCCCATTTTTGGCACTTTATATTATGTCACGCTATTGTGGTCCACGTCTCCGTGTTGTACGACGTCTTCTTTCAAAAAAAGAAGAATCTGATCTACCAATCCCAGGCCTTACCTCTAAAAAACCTCGTACTCGTCATCTTCCAGGGCGAACCGTTGAACTTTCTGCAAAAATTCAAAGTCAAAAAAAAGAAAAGCCTTATCAAGCAAGACTAAAAGAAAAGCAAAAATTACGATACCATTATGGGGTAACTGAAAGGCAGCTTTTGACATATGTTAAACTTGCTAGAAAATCAAAAGATGGTACAGGTCAGGCTTTGCTTCAACTTCTTGAAATGCGCTTAGATAATCTTGTATTTCGACTAGGTATTACACCAACTATTCCGGCAGCTAGGCAGCTAGTAAGCCATGGACATGTTTTAGTGAATCAACATCGAGTCAATATTCCAAGTTATAGATGTAAGCCAGAAGATCATATTGCAGTACGAATTGATCGGGTCTCAACTCGCTCTGTTTTAGATAACCTTCCAATATCAAACCCCTCTCGTTTGCCAAATCATCTTAGCCTAGAATCTCCACGATCTACTGGTAGCATCCGACAGTTGCCTGAACGTGATGCTATAGGGTTTGCTATAAATGAGTTGTTGGTTGTAGAGTACTATGCACGAAAAGTTTAATAAATTGATATCATTGAAATATTTGTTTTTTAGTTGTCTTAAAAACAAATCAAGTTTAGGAAGAAGAGGGATTCGAACCCTCGGTAGGCCAAAACCTACATAGCATTTCCAATGCTACGCCATCGACCACTCGGCCATCCTTCCTTGTTTTTGACAAATACGTTTAAAATAGATTTTACTTATTACAAATTAATAAGTCAATTATTTATAACTTGTTTATAAATAAAAGCAAATGGTGGTGTTAATTCCTTTGTATTTGATAAAGTTATTTTATTTCTTATTACGTTAAAATTTGCGTCAAAGGCCCCTTTATTTAGATAAAGGGGCCTTTTTATACAAAGAATTAAAGTTCTAACTGATCGCCTCGTCGATATTGTAAGTAAGCAGTTATGAAAAGTCCTGCAAGAGTAATGGGAATTAAGCCTAAGACAATTCCAGATAATAGAGGTTCAACCATTTTTTTATTAACTATAATATATTTGAAAAAGATTTGTTTTGTATCTTTTATTTAGATCAATTGAATTTTATTAAGTCCAAGTAATAAAACTAAAGCAAACCCTAAAACAGCAAAAAGTAAGCCAAAATAAGCAAATAGAGTGGGCATTTGTATTTTTCTCCGAGTAAAAAACAAAATAACAATTAAAAGTATACACTTTTCAATACTTGTTTTTGTATTTTTGCTGCTTAATTATATAAGTTAGGGGCAGAGGGATTTGAACCCTCATGGCCTAAAGGGCCAGTGGATTTTAAGTCCACTGCGTCTACCGATTCCGCCATGCCCCCTTTAAAATATTTTAAAAGCTTTCATTTTCACAGAAGTATAAAGCAATGGTTTATACTTTTCATGTAGAAAGTAACTGAAATGGGCCGAGCTGGATTTGAACCAGCGTAGGCAAAAGCCAATGGATTTACAGTCCACTCCCTTTAACCACTCGGGCATCGACCCTATTGATTTTTTATTATTTTTTTAACAAAGACTGAAGCTTACCCCCAGGGGAATTCGAATCCCCGTCGCCTCCGTGAAAGGGAGATGTCCTAGGCCTCTAGACGATGGGGGCTTAATATTTTCTTGTAAGATATATAGTAGCTCATTATTGAGACTTTGTCAATAGCTGTATAAAAGGTAAGTAAATTAATAACTGTTTTTTTATATAAAATCAATTTTAAATTAAAAAACAGTAAAAAATGCTTTTGTTAAATGCCGAGAACCAGGATTGAACTGGTGACACAGGGATTTTCAGTCCCATGCTCTACCATCTGAGCTATCTCGGCTTTTTTTTAATAATACAATTGTTTTTATATTTAGTCAATAAATAATTAAAAATGAAAACGGAGCTGTAAATGAAATGGTTTGTTTTTGTTCAAAAAATCAATCAAACTTTGGTTGAGCGTAGTTTAGTATTCGAACGACAATCGTTACTTGTTGCTATTTCAGGAGGGCAAGATTCTTCTTGTCTTTTACAAGCACTTAGAACTCTTTGTCCGCTTTGGGAATGGAATTTAGCAGTTATTTATTGTGATCATGCCTGGTTTGAACTTAAATCGAAATCTTATTCAAAAACTAGTCAATTAGCTTGCTATAGTCAAATAAAATATTATCAAAGTATTGCTCCAAGTCGAGCCTTTAGTGAAACTAAATCTCGTGCTTGGAGATATGAATCATTTGTTCGAGTTGGAAAAGCTCATAATTATTTTCAAATTATTACAGGTCACACGGCCACTGATCGCGCGGAGACTTTGCTTTATACCATGTTAAGAGGAAGTAGCCAAAGAGGTCTTCAATCGCTTTCTTGGCAAAGAAAACTTTCTTTTGGAATATCTCTTGTTCGCCCGTTATTAACTATTACTCGATCACAATTTACTTTGATGTGTAAAAAGGAAAAGTTTTGCGTAGTTCTTGATCCGAGCAATCAAAGATGCGAATGGCATAGAAATAGAATTCGAAGACGTCTCTTACCGTATTTACGATATTACTTTAATCCAAGAGTTGATCAACTAATGTGTCAGCTTGCTGAACTTGCTCATGGAGAAGCTTGTTATCTAACTGGACTTTCTAAGACCCTTGAATTAACAGTATCTATTAAAAACCTTATGTGTCTTCCTGTAAGCTTACAAAGACGTTTAATTTATTCGTTTTTTCATTACGGACAAGTTAAACAGACCTTTTTGTATATTGAATTTGTTCGCTGTTTATTATTTCATATTGCTTTGTTTTAGAGTTTTAAACAAATAACTAAATCAATTTATATAAAAAAAAGTATTCAATACAAGATGGAAACTTATACATTTTCTAGTCGGCATTGGCTTTTGTAATTTTTTAGTTTTCTATCTATTTTGAAACGCTTACACAGTCATCTTCGTAATTAAAAATGAAATTGTATCAACAATATGGTCGATAATTACTTGCGTAGATTGAGCTACTTTTGTTAATGTATTAGATAAACTTGCAAAAGATAACGAAGTTTTTCTTTGCTGCTTGGATAAAAATAAGCATTATCTGTGCTTAGATTTTTAAGCGCAAAACACGGTTGAATTGATCCTACTAGGCTACAAAAGGAAATAACATAAACGAAGTATATTAACTTATATATTAAAATATTGACTGTAAACAAGTTTAGTAACGAATGATAAGGTCAAAATTTACTCAATTGACTTTAATTTTATTTTAAAAAATTTTTTTATTTGAATAGTTTTGTTTTAACCAAGCTCTTTACAATATAACAGTTTGATACTATACTGAAGTAACAAGAGAGCAAACGGTCTACAAGAAGGGGCCAGGTCTAGCTTGACACGAACGAAGAAGTATGCTAATATATAGATAAGAGGGCTGCAATCTCTTATTTTTAACAAAAATTCTTCAAAAAGAGGACAAATATCAATACGTAACAATATATATCATTTCAACATATATAAATATAAACCACTTGTCATTTGTTGAATTAACTGCTATAATACAATTGGGGGGGTAAAAGCTAAAAAAAGCTTATATTAAAAGCCATAAAAAAAAGAAAGCACCCTAAATAGTTTATACAGGCTTTTTATTATTTTGTGAACTTTTTGTAAAGTGTTATAAAGAAAGATAAAAAAGTATTAGATTCACAACCCCTTTTATTTTATTGAAAAAGTATCAATATTATGGTATACTAATATAAATGGCAAAAAAAAAATCTTAAATAAACAATGTCCAAGCCGAATATAGAAAGATTTTATAATTCAATTTCTTGTATTCCTCTACTATTTCTGCTCGAAAACACACGCATTTCTTTATCATTGTTTAAAAATAATTTACCCTTTATTTATAGAAGTGAAAATATTTCCCAGTTTGTTTACCAATTCACTCATCTCCATCCACTCAATTCTAATACCATTCTTACTCAAAATGAGATACGATGGTTAGAAGCGGAATCCGCGGCCCTCTTTATTATTTGTTAATGAGATTACTAAAAAATAAAGAAGATTTTTTTTTCAGAATATCAATTATAGTAAAGAAAGAACACTCAAGTTCTTTGACTCTGTAGCCGTTTGCTTTGCTTTTCTTTTCAATTTTAAGAGATAGCCATTCCATTATAGTGTTTGCGTTGCGGACCTTGTAAGTGATTTCGTACTTGCTCACCAATTAAGAATATATGAACCTGCATTCTTAGAAGAAATAATTAAAGAAATTCATTTAGATAGCGAATAATAACTATAATTGAATCTTTTACATGAATGACTCCAGCTTTAAAGACGGTTGCAAGCAATTTGAAAACAGAAAAAGTATCCTACTTTGAAGAAATCTTTTGATACTCTTCATTCTGATCAAGAGCCTTATGACTTTCAACATTTTGCCTTTCTAAAAAGTAAAAATATTCAATTTAATAACAATACTTCTTTTTTTAGAAAATGTAGAGAAATACGGCTCAGCATCTGCCAACCAATAGAAGATGATGAAACATATATATTTTTCAATTTTTTAAAGAAAAAGAATACATCTCTATTCCTAACTCTGCATACCAAAGTAAAAAATTTCACTTTGGAAAACGATATAGAATTCATATGAATAAAAACAGTGGGGATGAGGATAGCAGTGGAAATGATGAAAGCAATTGGGATGGTGAAATTAATAAATAAAGTAACAAGGAGGTCAAAAGCTAAACTTCTTTTTCGTTAGCACTTTTTTTTTTAATAAAATTTTCATATAGTTTAATCTCTATGGTTAGGCTATACGAATATATTATACTATATAAAAAAATTGAAATAAAAGCTTAAGCCTCAATTCTTTTCAGTTTACCAATAAAAAAGACCTTATTTGTTGGCCATTTTTTCATTTTGCAAAAAGTGTTAAGTTTTTATAAAAGAGACAGGGATTCAATTAAAAATAGATTTTTAAAATTAGCACTTGTTGACAAATAAATGATGATAATTTATAGTGACTATTAGAACTTTTTTAATATTAAGTACGAACAAATTATGACAAAATTGATTTTAGACCTATTTAGCAATAACTTCAATTCTTATACATTAGTTGCTATTCACCTCACCAGGCGTTACTGACCAAGCTAAAACGATATTTTATAGAATGGACGCCGGAGGATCCTTTTTTTAATATAACCTTACTTATTTACGGTTTAATGTATAACTTGATAGACTGGAATAAGCTCGACTACCAAAAAACGCTTGAGGCGCAGCAGCTCGCTATGTTAGAGAGTGAAAAAGGTTTTTTATTTTAAATCACTGATATTTTATTTATAAATTTTTTTTAACTGAAAGATTAAAAAGTCGAAATCTATTAGAAATTATTATTCATTTCTTTATGAACGAAGAAAATAACAATAAAAATACAAGTGATCCTAGGTGGATAAAAAAAATTTGGTTGATCAGGCAACTTTTTTCCGCTTTTATAAAGACTATGAGCGTTTGGCATTCGATTATTTTCACGTATATGCAGACATTCAGCATGCTTTTCCCCCTGCATTTAGGGTACGCGATTTTTTATATACCTTTTTTAGTCAGATGAGCAGTATTATTGAAAAAGATCGAGGCTATTTACTTTCAAATATGATGCTACTATCTGACAAGACGTTTCATGAGGCGATCGAATCTTTCAAAAAAAATCAATCTGGTTCAAGGCTTATACAAGCGTACGATGCACGTAACATGGAGCAGATCCCTTATGAAAAGCAAAGAATCCATTTTTTGAGCGGACGTGGTGTTCAATCTGAACGCACACTGTTTAACTTGTTTGATCCAGGTTATTTATATTTATAATTATAAATTTGAACACAATTATTCAAAGGTAAGCTTTAAGTATAGTGTGCTCGTATGACAAGTGAATAGTAAGAGTTCATAGGCTGGAAAAGAAGGTTGAGCTTTGATCAGGAGGGTTGATTCAATCAAGCTATCCTGATCAATTATATTATCGAATACAACCAGTAAGCTTCTTAAGAAATAAAGGTGTTTTTGCTGAGACTTTTTTAATTGAACAAAATTGCTAAATTAAAAGGATGAAAGAGAGTTACGAAAAAGCTATAAATTAAAGCAGAAACAACTTTTCTGTTTTAATTTATAGCTTTTATTAATCTTCGGGTTCTGCGAAATCTAGAGCTCTTTCTTCTTGAAGCTGCTCTTGATAAGAGGGGTTTAACTCTTTCCAGCGGTCATGAAAGCTTGGAAAAGATAAGCTTTTTATACGATCAAACTTTGGTTCAAAGTCTTCTGGTGGAAGATAACAAATGCATTGGAATTCATCTAGGATCTTTTTTTCTTCTTCGGCCCAAATCTGATTAAAAAAAAAGGCGGTCCGACGCCATGCAGGGAAAGCTAGATTTTGTTTTTTATAGCAAATGCAGTGTACAAAGATAGAACATCTTCCCGAGTAGTTAAACAAGTTTGAGGTAGAAATTTTTTTTCCATGAATTTGTTTAAACGCTGTTTCCTAGTGTAATGAATAAATATAGAAACAGATTCTCGCTCTTCAATTGTTTTAGTTGTAGTTTTTGAGAAGTAGTTATGATAACCATGGCTTGTAATATCGACTAACATTTGATCTTTGCTTTCAGAAATACTGCTAGTTGCTTCAGACAAAAAGGCTTTTTGCTTCGCAGCTCCACTACAGTCGAGTATTTCGAGGGGTACAACGCCTATAACATGTGTCGCCTCTTCCACCTTTTTGTTCTGGTCAGGCGTCAATTTCTCATAGCGACTGTGTGTTAAGCCAGGATATTTGACTGCATTAGCACATAGTTTGGCAAAATCTTCTGCTTTTTTACTATAGTGGCTTGATGGGTCATACGCATTAAAAAATACAGTCAACAAAAATAGACTTTCGCTGTCTTTCAGTTTACCTCAATGCCACTCTTTTTCTTTTTTTAACATACGTGATTTTACTGTGTTTTTATCTTTACTAACCAATTTCCATAGATCTTCACTCGGGGCGTCTGCACTTGCTTTACTGAATATCTCTTTTGCAACTCCTTTAAATATATTTGCTGTTATTATAGTGTTTCTTTGAGAAATGCTTTTTTTTATTTTTTAAAACATTCCATTGAAAAGATCTGTTTTTTGCTTATTAAACAAAATTCTTTCTCATTATTGAGATAGAATGCAAAAAATTTGAAAGCTCTACCTATCCAGAGCTAAAGCTAATCGAGTCGTTTAATAAGTTGCATCCTGAACAAAAGCCCTATAATTTACAATACGAAGATTTTATAAAAATTTTTGGTATTAAATAGAATAAATAATTCTTTTTATAGAATTATAAAAAAATAAGTGATATGAACCAACCGGCGTTGCGACGCCGGTTTTCATGGCCAGTTTATTAATCTTTTAGTAAAAAAAAAACTAAAGTGGCCAACAGTAATTGTTTTTTTATATCTTAAATTAAAAATTAAACTTTACTATTTTACTCCTCAAAAAGTTCGGGCTTGTTCGTGTAAAGCGCATCAATTTTTTCACGCAGGTGTTCGAAAGGCGGATGATCTGGATGGTCTTTCCTCCAGCAGTCAGTGAGGCTTGAGAAATGTATTTCTTGTTTTAGTTCTGCAAATTCCTTCTCAAATTTGTCATCAGGCAATTTGAAAGCATCTTTTTCTAAAAAAGATTGAATTTTTGTTATTGTTTCATCCCAAGACCTTTTTATATAACAAGATGTCCGACGCCAGATTCTGTAAGAGACATTACTCTTACATAATATTATGTCCACCCACAAATATGATAGTTCCATATTGATAGAGGCGATTGCCTTAAGCAAAAATTGATGTTTAAGAAAAGCATCAATTTTTAGTAAACGATCTAATTCAAGAGTACGAAAAGAAGGTGGTACCGTGGACGTTTCTTCTGAAATCGCTCGACTTTCAAAGAGCCTATAAGTTAAGTAATTAAGAAAGTGTGTGGCCTCTTTTACTACTTTTTTATTTTTTTCGCTCAATCCATAAAAATTGCTAACTGGGCGTATATTGCCCATAATCATAGTATATAAACCAACAAAATGTTCCATGCTTGCACACCGCGCAATTCTTTTTTTAAAAGATTTCTATTTTGTTAATAACAAACAGGAAAAAGAATTGCTCTAATTTATTTTTCAAAAAGAAAAGCAAACGTTATTGGTAAATTGTATCCAAAAAATTTTGAAAATTTTTTTAATTACTAAAGAAATAAAACTTTAGTAATAATATCTTTTTATACAAATTTAAAAGTTCTTTTTTATTAAAGTACAGATTTTTAACTATCTTGTAGTTTATGGAACTTTTAAAGTTTTAAATAAAGTTTAAAAAAGCTTAGGCTTTTAATATTTTAATTTTTATTTAAGACTCTAATTGAATATTGTAATATTTTTAAACTTATTTTCTAATATTTATACGAAACGGCATGTTGTTGTCCCTATTATCAATCAAAAAGGTAAGCCGTACGTTTCCGTTTTTGTAAGCTGAAGTCTTTCAGCTTTGGTTGGATACGAACCACCATTTCACCCTTAAAAGCCGATTACTCTACCATTGAGTTAGCAACCCCTTGACCTTAAAAAAATGCATGAACATAAGATATTATAGTAGATTTTTTTTGATTTGTCAAGGGCAAGATCATTGCATTCTATTTGATTTTAGACAATCTTCTCACTTTACAAAAAAGTTTAGTTTTGTTTATAAGAAAAATTATTGTAGGATGGAAGTCATAGGATATTTTGAAGGTGATGGTAGGAGTGGTAGTAGGTTTATGTTACGCTTTGACTCGGATACCGACACGTATGATAGCTCGTACTTGAAGTTTCTTATCAAGCAAAACAAGGCCTTACCTGAACCTCAAACTATGTGTGAATCTTGGGTTGAAATGGCAGCTCGCTACGCAGCTTCAGATTCAGGAAATGATTATCAAATTTAATAATTTTCAATAGGATATTGTTGTGAATAAAAAAGAGGAGGCGACAATAATTATCGCTTTTTTTTAGAGTTGGGATGGGTTCCTATTTTATTTGAAATTGTATTATTTACTAGTTTTTTTTTAATTTATTTGTGGAGAATCTAAGGTATATATTTTTTTTTATAAGGTATATACTGTTTTTGTTTTGACTTCTTTCATTTCTATGAAAAGAACTCTGACAAAAATCATTCAAACGGAGCATATTGATTGCTTGTGTGCTGTTTTGGTCCCAGTTGCACAACGTGCACATTTGGTTTTATGTGTTTTATGTGCGATAATGTGTATGAGGACTTGCTTGAAATGACCACTGGCTTACAATTGCTCTAGCACCAGGCTATAGGATAAAAAAGGCTAAGCTTCCCTGGCTAAGCTTCTCTGGTTAAGCTTCCCTGGCTAAGCTTCTCTGGTTAAGCTTCTTTGGCTAAGCTCCTTTGCTGTCTGTGTCCTTGTCAGGGTCGATCGATTCAATGCAAGCCTCATTTGAAAAGAGGAGAAATCTCGATGACAATCAGCCCTCCAAAACAAAAAGTACGAGTTGTGGTAGAACGCGACCCCGTAAAGACATCTTTCGAGCGATGGGCCAAACCAGGCCATTTTTCTCGTACTCTCTCGAAAGGCCCTTCTACAACGACATGGATCTGGAATCTGCATGCGGATGCTCATGACTTTGATAGCCAGACGAGTGACCTTGAAGACATCTCCCGAAAGGTGTTTAGTGCTCACTTTGGCCAATTGTCAGTGATCTTTCTATGGCTGAGTGGTATGTACTTTCATGGCGCTCGTTTTTCGAATTATGAAGCATGGTTGAGTGATCCAACTCACATCAAGCCGAGTGCTCAAGTTGTATGGCCGATTGTGGGCCAAGAGATCTTAAACGGGGACGTAGGCGGGGGTTTTCAAGGGATTCAGATCACCTCTGGGTTCTTTCAACTCTGGCGTGCTAGTGGAATTACTACTGAGCTTCAGCTCTATGCAACAGCGATTGGCGGGCTTGTAATGGCAGCTCTGATGCTCTTTGGAGGCTGGTTCCACTATCACAAGTCAGCTCCACGCTTAGAGTGGTTTCAGAATGTTGAATCCATGCTAAATCACCACTTGGCAGGGCTTCTAGGCCTTGGTTCTTTATCATGGGCCGGCCACCAAGTGCACATAGCTCTCCCGATCAACAAGCTACTCGATGCTGGAGTGGACCCGAAAGAGATTCCTCTTCCGCACGAATTCTTGCTGAATCGTGCCTTGATGGCCTCTCTATTTCCAAGCTTTGAGAAAGGCCTCTCTCCTTTCTTTACCTTAGACTGGGCAAGTTATTCTGACTTCTTAACCTTCCGTGGTGGTTTGAACCCAGTAACAGGTGGTCTGTGGCTTACAGATACAGCGCACCATCACTTGGCAATTGCTGTGCTGTTCTTGGTAGCCGGTCATATGTACCGGACAAATTGGGGCATAGGCCATAGCACACGTCAAATCTTAGAGGCTCATCGAGGTCCTCTTACAGGAGAGGGTCATCGTGGGCTATACGAAACCTTAACCACGAGTTGGCATGCACAGTTAGCAATCAACTTAGCATTATTGGGTTCACTGAGCATTCTTGTGGCTCACCACATGTACTCTATGCCCCCTTATCCCTACTTAGCAACAGATTACCCAACTCAACTGTCTATATTCACTCATCACACCTGGATTGGTGGGTTTTGCATTGTTGGTGCAGCTGCTCATGCTGCCATCTTTATGGTGCGCGATTATGACCCTGCAACGCATTACAACAATTTATTAGACCGAGTCATTCGGCATAGAGATGCGATTATCTCACATCTGAACTGGGTCTGTATCTTTCTTGGCTTTCATAGCTTTGGTTTGTACATCCATAACGATACGATGAGTGCTCTGGGACGTCCTCAAGACATGTTCTCCGATACAGGGATTCAATTGCAACCTGTGCTCGCTCAATGGGTACAACGTATTCATAGCCTAGCCCCAGGCTTGACTGCACCAAACGCAGGAGCAAGCACGAGCCTAACTTGGGGAGAGGGACTGGTGGCGGTGGGAGGAAAGGTTGCTATGACTCCAATCCCTCTAGGAACCGCAGACTTCCTTGTGCACCATATTCATGCTTTTACCATTCACGTAACGGTTCTTATATTGCTAAAAGGGGTGCTATTTGCACGTAGTTCGCGTCTTATCCCGGACAAGGCAAATCTAGGCTTTCGGTTTCCTTGTGATGGTCCAGGCCGTGGAGGGACCTGTCAAGTCTCTGGCTGGGACCACGTTTTTCTTGGTTTGTTCTGGATGTACAATTCAATCTCGGTAGCAATCTTTCATTTCAGTTGGAAGCTTCAATCGGATGTATGGGGAGCAGTCACCCCTCAAGGTGTCTCCCACATTACGGGCGGAAACTTTGCTCAAAGCTCAATTACTATCAATGGTTGGCTTCGTGACTTTTTGTGGGCCCAGGCCTCCCAAGTGATTCAGTCCTATGGCTCCTCTCTCTCAGCGTACGGTCTTCTTTTCTTGGGTGCTCACTTTGTATGGGCGTTTAGCCTTATGTTCTTATTCAGTGGACGTGGTTATTGGCAAGAGCTGATTGAATCCATTCTATGGGCTCATAACAAGCTGAGAGTGGCCCCCGCCATTCAGCCAAGGGCCTTGAGTATTGTGCAAGGCCGAGCCGTTGGAGTGGCTCATTATTTGCTAGGAGGGATTGCTACTACATGGGCCTTCTTCCTTGCACGGATTATTGCAGTTGGATAGTGGATAGAAGGAGCGAATAAGCACTATGGCAGCAAGATTTCCAACGTTCAGCCAGGGTCTAGCCCAAGACCCTACCACCCGTCGTATTTGGTTTGGTATTGCAACTGCCCATGACTTTGAGAGTCATGATGGGATGACAGAGGAAACCCTTTACCAAAAAGTATTTGCTTCGCATTTCGGTCAGTTAGCAATTATCTTTTTGTGGACCTCTGGGAATCTCTTTCATGTTGCCTGGCAAGGCAACTTTGAAGCCTGGGGAAGAGACCCACTCCACGTTCGTCCCATTGCGCATGCAATCTGGGACCCTCATTTTGGCCAACCGGCAGTTGAAGCTTTCACAAGAGGAGGAGCTTCGAGCCCTGTGAACATAGCCTATTCAGGGGTTTATCAATGGTGGTACACAATTGGGCTTCGAACCAATTTAGAACTGTATACAGGCGCTCTGTTTTTGCTTGGTCTTGCAGCCATCGCACTCTTCGGCGGTTGGCTTCATCTTCAGCCACGCTGGAGCCCTGGTGTTTCTTGGTTTAAAAATGCTGAGTCCAGATTGAATCACCACTTAGCAGGCCTCTTTGGTGTAAGTTCTTTAGCCTGGTCCGGACACTTGGTGCATGTAGCGATCCCTGAGTCTAGGGGGCAGCATGTAGGTTGGGACAACTTTCTTACAACCCCTCCCCATCCAGCTGGATTAGCACCATTCTTTGCTGGCAACTGGGCTGCTTACGCACAATCTCCTGACTCTGCTGAGCATCTATTTGGCTCTAGCCAAGGAGCAGGCACAGCCTTACTTACTTTCCTTGGGGGTTTTCATCCCCAGTCTCAAAGTCTTTGGCTTACAGATATTGCGCACCATCACCTAGCAATTGCCGTAGTCTTTATTCTTGCCGGTCACATGTATCGCACCAATTTTGGGATTGGCCATAGCATGAGGCAGATCCTTGAGGCGCACCGTCCCCCCGCTGGAGGCTTAGGCCGCGGTCATCAAGGCATCTTTGATACCTTAAACAATTCGCTTCATTTCCAACTAGGGCTTGCTTTAGCTGCCTTAGGTGTTGTCACTTCTCTTGTTGCTCAGCACACCTATTCCTTGCCCCCTTATGCCTTTCTAGCACAAGACTTTACCACGCAGGCTGCCTTGTATACTCATCATCAATACATTGCAGGATTCTTGATGGTAGGCGCTTTTGCCCATGGAGCTATTTTCTTCATCCGAGACTACAGCCCCGAGCAAAACAAAGACAATGTGTTGGCTCGGATGCTTGAGCACAAAGAGGCGATTATCTCACATCTAAGCTGGGCTAGCCTCTTCCTCGGCTTTCATACTCTTGGTCTTTACGTGCACAATGATGTGATGCAGGCTTTTGGAACTCCTGAGAAGCAAATCCTTATTGAGCCAGTTTTTGCACAATGGATCCAATCGGCTCACGGCAAGGCTCTCTATGGCTTTGATGTTCTTCTTTCTTCTTCTCAGAGTCCTGCTTTATCCGCAGGACAGAGCCTCTGGTTACCAGGGTGGCTAGAAGCTATCAATAATAACGGGAATTCTCTCTTCCTTACCATTGGACCAGGGGATTTCTTGGTTCACCATGCTATTGCTCTGGGCCTCCATACAACAACTCTCATTCTTGTCAAGGGCGCTTTGGATGCCCGTGGATCCAAGCTAATGCCTGACAAAAAAGAATTTGGTTATAGCTTCCCTTGTGATGGACCAGGCCGAGGTGGGACTTGTGACATCTCTGCTTGGGATGCCTTCTATTTAGCCGTTTTTTGGATGCTCAACACCATTGGTTGGGTGACTTTCTACTGGCATTGGAAGCATCTAACACTCTGGCAAGGGAATGTAGCACAGTTTAATGAGTCTTCTACTTATCTAATGGGATGGCTTAGAGATTACCTTTGGCTCAATTCCTCTCAGCTGATCAATGGCTACAATCCTTTTGGAATGAATAGCCTTTCTGTTTGGGCATGGATGTTTCTCTTTGGGCATCTTGTTTGGGCTACTGGCTTTATGTTTTTGATCTCATGGCGTGGCTATTGGCAAGAATTGATTGAAACCCTTGCCTGGGCCCATGAGCGCACTCCCCTTGCGAATCTTGTGCGATGGAAAGATAAGCCTGTGGCTCTTTCGATCGTTCAAGCTAGACTTGTCGGGCTTGCGCACTTCTCAGTAGGCTATATCTTTACATATGCTGCTTTCTTGATTGCTTCAACCTCTGGCAAATTTGGCTAGAAGGCTGTGCCGCCTCTTTAAAAAGAGGCGGCACAATCAATTACCTTCCCTAGAACCACCTCTTCCCATTCACTTTTTGATTTCAATCACTAACATGGCAAAAAAAAGCCTTGTCCAGAGAGAAAAGAGGCGAGAAGTCCTTATTGCAAAGCACCGACCCCAACGCCATTTTCTCTTGCAAAAGATTCGCAAAGAGAGAACACTTGAGAAACGCTGGGAGCTATATAAGTCTTTATTAGCGCTTCCGCGAGATAGCTCTCCTAGCCGATTGCGCCGCCGTTGCTTCTTAACAGGGCGTGCAAGGGGTTACTATCGAGATTTTGGGCTTTCTAGGCATGTACTTCGCAAGATGGCACATTTAGGCAATCTTCCTGGTGTGACCAAGTCAAGTTGGTAGCAGTCCAGAAGATAGTCGTTTTTTCTTTTATCCTAAGTGATAGTCTTAGTCTTTTTTGAACGAGAAGACTAAGACTCAAGGATTTTGTGAAGGCTTGTAGATTCAATCTTTTTTGTTTTATGCAATTGAGTAGATAAAAATGAAATCTCTTTGATTGATTCTGCTAACAAGCACACTTTATTTAGCTTTTTTTACAAACGAATTTCCAAAATTCAAAGTATATGGTGTTGCTATTTGGAGCTCTGTATGTTACAATTTTTTTTTTCCGAAGTAGCTATGCCCTTTAGACAAGCACAGCGAAGAGAAGTATAGAACAAAAATTTTTGCTTTTGCTAAGTTAAAATCCAACCTAGCTTCGAAACGAAGAGATTTTGCCAACAGCTTAATATACCCCACTGCCTTTGTTTTCATAGCGAAAATTTGAAATAGAACTCTAGAATTGATTCAAAAACGCGTTTTTGTTTTTGCAAGATTGTTAGTATTGAATGCTACCTGAGATTTTGGGTAGAGAGCTTCACCCAATCAGAGTGCGACACCCGTTTTCGACCGAGTAAGTGATTCAATGGGAACAAAAGTTTTAATACAATTTTTTTGGCTGATTCCAATGACAATTTTTTAGTTAGCTTTCAATAACAATCAATGAGTTTTTAAAATAAAAAGGGTATAACTTAGCTTTTCTTTTTAAAAATGCGGCGTGATAGATTTCGCTTAGGTCTGTTTTCTCTTTTTTTACATACAAAAACAAAAAGAAATTTTTATATAAGAGAATCTGTCGTTTCGAGAGTTAAAGCACCCATGTTTGAGCGAGGGGCATAAATCCTATGAGAACAAAATAAGCCTAACCTTCTCGAACACTACTTTTGAAAACTTTGTCGAAGAATTCCAAATGTGATTCAGTTCAAGCTTTTTTTAGCTTTTCCGATCTAAGAAAGGGCTTAGGTTGACACTTTTGGTGAAAGAGGCTATAATGAGTAATAACAGGTTGTGAAAACACCTGGGTGCAACCCTCATACCCTTACAAACCAAGAATCCTATGACCGCTACTCTAGAGAGACGTGAAAGCACTAGCCTATGGGGCCGCTTCTGCGAATGGGTGACCAGCACTGACAACCGCCTTTACATTGGTTGGTTTGGTGTTCTAATGATCCCTACCCTACTGACTGCAACCTCCGTGTTTATTATTGCCTTCATCGCTGCACCTCCTGTGGACATCGATGGTATCCGTGAGCCTGTATCTGGCTCCTTGCTGTACGGGAACAACATCATCTCTGGTGCTATCATCCCTACCTCTGCTGCCATTGGCCTTCACTTCTACCCTATCTGGGAGGCTGCTTCCCTTGATGAATGGCTTTACAACGGCGGCCCTTACGAGAGTGCGAACTGAATCTCTTCTTGGCGCTGCTAGGCGAACCTAGCTTGCATTGCAACCAATATGCATAAGCCTACCACCTGACCAGAAGACAAGGACCAAAAGGTCTTTGTTTAACAAGCAAATTTCAGACTGTTTCAACATAGGCTTTCTTTGTTGGACTAGACCGGATTGCCTTGGTAAGGGACTGAAGCATGGTGGAAGTCAGAGAACAAACCTTATTGTGTTTGAAAGGTCTCTGCAAGGGTAGGGAGATACGACTAAGGTTAGACAACTTGAATCTTAGATACAACCTGAGGCTTGGGACGCTTGCATGTGCTTTAAAGTTGCAACGGAAAACACGTGTGTAGTATCTTTCAATGCTTATCTCGTGCATTGAAATGCTCTTCAAATGAGGAAAGAGGTTGTATACTACGGGAAAGCCATTCAAACGGCTAATTGTATCAAAAAAGAGGTCTACGGTCTCCACAATTGCCAAGAAATTCAATCAGTTATGCTGTCAAAAGAAAGCCATATTTCAATTTTTTCAATTGAAATAAAGGTTCACTTCCGACAGAAGAGTTCACAAACAAATAAGCCCTTCCATTCCAAAAGGGTCGTTCTTTGAATGCTAAACAGCACTTATTCAAGAACGTAAGTAGTGAGCAAAGTGCAGATTCTCAAAGAACCTAGGGGAAGCTAAAAGTGAGTGCGCTTCAAAGACTTGACCAAATCCGCCTTCAGAGCAAGCGCCATAAAAGAGTTTTTGCAAAAGGGTCTTATCCTTTTTTCTGTAAAGAAGATTTGTGGCTCTTTGTACAAGAAAAGAATCAATGGTCTTACGATAACACAATTGATGAGCACTGTGCTCTTTTCAATAGTTTGACGAAAAGGCAAACCAAATTGATTCAACAATCAGACCTATCCAGCAATAACAATACTTATAAGGTTAAGTGTTTGCTCTGCGAGATAATTCGTATTGTTTTTGACTCATATTCCAGCTTACTTGCTTCATCATCGACCATTGCCAATCGAGAAAATCAAAATTCTCATGCCGCATTAGAACTTGTAGGGAAGAGTTGGAGAGATATCAATTGGATTTTTCAAGCAGATTTTCATAATTCTCAAGGATTGTTTCAAGGTTTCAAAAACTTGTTTCAAAAGCGAATCCAAGACACTTTGTGCTCTCATCTTCTGACTTTAATAGTGAATACCAAAACAATCAATGTCTCTAATAATTGGCCTCAGGTGGCAATGACTCGCCTTTGTATCTCTTTAAACAACATGTATTTTTATGAGCTTGATACGCTTTTGTTTTGGATTCAACACACAAACAAAAAGATAGAACTTCAAGTCATACCATCTGTATGTCAACACGTCTCTATAAATCTGATTCCAAAAGAAAAAAGTATCGTCAAGCATTTTGCAACCAAAGTAGTCTATGTGCGGCATGCAGGCAGTTGGATGATTGGAACAAATGGTCCTATTTCATTTGTAAAAGCTTTATTTCTTCAAGTCCATCAGCTTTTTAACCAATGCTTAAAACTGAAATCTGAGGTGAACAAAGCAAAGATTAGCAATCTCTATGCTAAGTCAATTTCTTTTGTAGGCTATCGAATGCTAACAAGCAACAACTTTGATTTGCAATTTGAGTTACCTTTGGAAAAGATGCTTGTGAATCTAAGCTTAGAAGGGTTTTGTGAAACATCTGGACAGCCAATGCCAAAGAAAGAATGGGCATCAGAGCACGATTGGTTCATTGTTTCTACCTTTCATCGCCTTATTCTTCAAATTCAAGCTTATTGGGGTCCAGCTTTCAATCAAAGCATCTTACGACAAATCAAATATACGTTATACATATCATGCGCAAAAACGCTTGCGCATAAGCATCGAGTTACAGCAAGCCAAATCTTTGGAAAGTATGGGAAAGCTCTCGGGATCAATCATCCCTTTCATTCGGGTATCCAAATAAAAATAAGTTTAGAAAAAATCCAAAGGGCATCATGGGTGCAACCTCGACGATATTTTACGAAATATGACTCGTTTTCAAGCCTTGTATTTATTGAAAAACACTAAGCCATTTAAAGAAACAGAGATAGAGGGTGGGTATGTTTTTTTTGATTCAAGTTTGATTCAGTGAACTTCTTTCTCAAAGTTTTTGATGTGCCTTTCGATGCGCATGCGTTTCTCCAACTTGAAATCGCTGCATCGGCTTGGTTCAGGTACAATGGTATTCGAAATCGTGTTACCCTTGTGTGGCTCCTTTGTATAAGTATAAAATGGCTCAATTCTTACTTTTTGAAGCTTTGCGAGAAGCGATATTGGAAGAAATGGAGAGAGATTGTCGAGTCTTTGTGATGGGAGAAGATGTGGGCCACTACGGGGGCTCGTACAAAGTAACAAAAGGACTAGCAGATCAATACGGGGATTGGCGACTGTTGGACACTCCAATCGCCGAAAATAGTTTTACCGGCTTAGCAATTGGGGCAGCAATGACGGGCCTTCGGCCTATTGTTGAGGGGATGAATATGGGCTTCTTACTGCTTGCTTTTAATCAAATTGCAAACAATGCAGGTATGCTGCATTACACCTCAGGCGGAAGTTTTACCACACCCTTAGTGATTCGAGGGCCTGGAGGGGTAGGGAGGCAACTGGGTGCGGAGCATTCTCAGCGGCTAGAATCGTACTTCCAATCTGTACCGGGTTTGCAAATGGTTGCTTGCTCTACTCCTCTGAATGGCAAAGGCTTATTAAAATCGGCAATTCGAAGTCAAAATCCCGTTCTTTTTTTCGAACATGTACTTTTGTATAACATTAAGCAGCCTATTCCAAGCGGCGAGAATTTATTAAGTTTAGAAAGAGCAGAAGTGGTCCGCGAGGGAAAAGATGTGACTATCTTAACTTACTCTCGAATGAGACACTATGTGATCCAAGCTGCTCGAATATTGCTCAGTCAAGGATACGATGCTGAAGTGATCGATCTGATATCTTTAAAGCCGTTGGATATGGGTACAATCGCGCGCTCAATTCAAAAAACTCATCGGGCGATTATTGTAGAGGAGTGTATGCGTACAGGAGGGATTGGTGCAACTCTACGTGCGAATATTATGGAATACTTATTTGATGAGTTAGACGGACCTGTTATTTGTCTGTCATCTCAAGACGTACCAACGCCTTACAGTGGTCTGCTTGAAGACATGACTGTTGTGCAGCCAGGACAAATCGTTCACGCAGTGAAGTCCATGTGCGCAAAGGAAAAAGAAGAGTTTTAGCAACTCTTCTTTTTCTCCGCTTTAGTCGTCGTCTTCCTCTTTTTCAGCCGCTATTCTTCTTTCCCTCCAATAAGTGCGCCAGCTGTCTCCTATCCACAAATAGATAGGAGGGACTATCAGTATGAAAAAAAAATGCATATTCAGTGTGTTTTATAGACTTGTTTAAAACAAAGAAATGAGTCGATGTCTCTCTGTTCTTATCTGTTTAAAAGCTCTAACAGCTTTTTGATTGTATCATAGCTTGTTCTTATAAGCAAGAGCTAGAGAGAAAAAAGCATATTCTATGCTTTTCAATAGAACGGGTAGTTCAAAACAAACAACAACAGAAGCGACTGTTTCATTTCAAATTCAATTGAAGCTTGGCGACTTTGAACCGACTCATCTTTTGAGTTGCTGTATTTGTTGAAGTCTGCTTTCCTCTCTAGTCAGGGGAAGAAGACGGTGCACATGCATTTCTTCAACCCGATTCAAATTGAAAAAATTTTGTTAAAAGAATGCCGATGAAAGGCTTTCTCATGGTACACTTATTCTTTGATGAGGTGAAAAAAGGACAACGGTCACCTTACCCTGAATTATGCTCTACACAAAGACCCTATTTCTAGCGAGGGCCTAGAGCGTGGGTACCTTGCACAAAAAAGAAGAGGCTTATGACTGCATCCTATCTATTTCCTGTGCTTGTGCCTCTTGTGGGGCTTGTCTTCCCTGCTCTTGCTATGGCAACTCTTTTTTTTTACATTGAGGGCGATGAGGTAGTATAATGCCTATCAGGCCGCACCCCCTACCCTTTTTTGGGTGCGGTCTTTTCACCCAAAATATTGAAGGCTTATATGGAACAACAGCTTGTTGATGGAGTACGATGGGATGTGATTCTTGGATCAAGGGCGAAAGAAAATGTTGTTTTAGCTTGGTTGATGTGCTTAGGAGGGGGAAGCTTTTTGGCTATTGGGCTAGCAACCTATTTTGGTCAACCAGTCTTGCTTATGCTTTCAAAGGCTCCTTTGACTTTTTTGCCTCAGGGATTGGTTATGGGGTTTTATGGGATCTTTGCTTTGTTTTTAGGGCTTTATTTATGGGCAGTTGTATGGTGGAATATTGGAGGTGGTATTAATGAATTTGACTGTCAACGGGGTCGTATCTCCATATTTCGATGGGGTTTCCCAGGCAGAAACAGGCGAATCCATTTCGCCTGTCAGTTGCAAGAGATAGAAGCGGTGCAGATAGAAAATCGAGCAGGCTTGTGGCCTTTTTCTTTGATCTATTTGAAGCGTAGGGGGAAAGTCTCCGTTCCGCTTGGAGAGCTTGCCCGGGGCGGTAGTCCTCAAGAAGCTGAAGACGAGGCTGCAGAGCTTGCAAAGTTCTTAGGAGTCCCTGTGGAGACCGGTTTCAAGCGTTAGTCTGGCAGGTTTTGAAAGCGAAGACTTGTGATCTATGCTTTCAAACAAATCTTTAGTAGTAAGGGGTTAGGAGTAAGGTTCATATGAATCAAGAAGGTGTTGTGACGTTCTCTTAATTTGTTTCAAAAGTCGGAGGCATTTACAAGGCAATCAAAATTGGTCTTAATGACCATGTGAAAAGGAATCTGAGAATTCGGAGATTTATCCTAAGACTAATAAACCCAGGCTATCATAGAAACAATTTTAAAAATCTGGGGTCGCCAAACTTTCTATGCTATTTTGAGAGTTTTTTTTTGCTCCGAACGAATCTCAAGGCTCTTACGATATCGATTGTAACACTATTTCTGATTCTACGCCTAAATAGGCGTATGACTAATTAATAATACTCTTTATTCACGAATGATTCATAAACAGCTTCAATTATGAAGATGGGGTCTTTGAAAGCTCAACCGTACCGCTGAATTTCAAATGAAAAGAATTTGGAAAGGTTTGGGAACAAGAGTTCGTTTTTAGAATATTTAGTAAGAGGTGGTTTCCAACTCGCCATACGTGTGAAGATTCGGTTCAGTTTTTTTTTTCGATCCCTCAACTCTTGATACCTCCCTTTTCTTCTGGACTGAATTATAAAAAAAATCACCTTATGGGCCCAATGCGACTGGAGCGGCGGAAAAAAGGCCGTAGGCCTAGAAAGGAAAGCAGTTGGCCACTACACCAGCCGTATCAACGATAGACCTAATTAGTCATTTACTTTCAAGGCAGCATATAGGTCATCAAAGTCTATTTCTAGACCCTATCTGAAGCTCATGCAGCTCAAACTGAAATCAATTGAGGAATAGAAAGCTGATGATCAAACCAGAGACAACAAACTCATCGATCAAGTCTGTGAAAAAACTTTTTGAGCAACTGGCAGATTGATTCAAAAATCATTTCCCTCTCAGTGAAAACCAAATCATTTTTTTTTCAAATGCACCAAAAAATAATTGTTGAACTGAGTGCTTTACGAGGTTTGAAAGTGTTCAAAAATTTGTATCTTTTGAATTGTCATTCGGAAAAATCATTTTGTTTCAATCTCTTTTTTTTAGCTTGTTACGAGAAGAGGTAAATGGATTGATATTCATACGGAATGACGACCTTATACTTTTTGTGCTTCTTGTATAATAGAAGCAAAGGCCGAGATAGCTCAGATGGTAGAGCATGGGACTGAAAATCCCTGTGTCACCAGTTCAATCCTGGTTCTCGGCAAGCTTGCTTTCGCCCACATCATTAAGTCTTATCAGGTTGACATAGAAAACGAATTGCTAATTTGCCTTATTGCTTTTGTAAAATCAAGTTCTGAAAAAATTATTAAAAGTCAATGAATCTGTTTGATTCAGTTCAAATGAATCCATGATTTGAGTTTTCTTTTTTTTGAAGAGGTCAGTCACTTGACATGGCGCCTTGTACATGGTATGATATAGAAATAGTCATGAGGAACGAGAGATTGAAAGGGGGCCCAATGACTGTGGCTCTCTATGAGAGTTTGATCCTGGCTCAGGATGAACGCTAGCGGTTTGCCTAACACATGCAAGTTGCACGGCGCCATTCCTTTCGGGGGATGGCGGAGTGGCGGACGGGTGAGGAGCGCGTAAGGACCTGCCCCTGGGAGGGGGATAACAGCTGGAAACGGCTGCTAATACCCCATATCCTGAGGAGGGAAAGGAGAGATCCGCCCAGGGAGGGGCTTGCGTCTGATTAGCTAGTTGGGGGGGGTAACGGCCTCCCAAGGCAACGATCAGTTGCTGGTCTGAGAGGATGATCAGCCACACTGGGACTGAGACACGGCCCAGACTCCTACGGGAGGCAGCAGTGAGGAATCTTCCGCAATGGGCGAAAGCCTGACGGGGCAATGCCGCGTGAAGGATGAAGGCCCAATGGGTCGTAAACTTCTTTAGATCAGAGACGAAGAGATGACGGTACCTGAAGAACTAAGCATCGGCTAAACCCCGTGCCAGCAGCCGCGGTAAGACGGGGGATGCGAGCGTTATCCGGAATGATTGGGCGTAAAGGGTCCGCAGGTGGCCCGGTCAGTCCGCTGTCAAAGCCTGGGGCTCAACCCTGGAGAGGCGGCGGAGACCACCGGGCTTGAGTCCGGTAGGGGCAGAGGGAATTCCCGGTGGAGCGGTGAAATGCGTAGATATCGGGAAGAACGCCAAGGGCGAAGGCACTCTGCTAGGCCTGATTTCGCGACTGACACTCAGGGACGAGAGCCAGGGGAGCGAATGGGATTAGATACCCCAGTAGTCCTGGCCGTAAACGATGGATACCAAGCCCTGCACGTATCGACCCGGGCAGGGCTGTAGCTAACGCATGAAGTATCCCGCCTGGGGAGTACGCTCGCAAGAGTGAAACTCAAAGGAATTGACGGGAGCCCGCACAAGCGGTGGAGCATGTGGTTTAATTCGATGCAACGCGAAGAACCTTACCAGGGCTTGACATGCCGCGAACCCCCCTGAAAGGGGGGGGTGCCTTCGGGAGCGCGGACACAGGTGGTGCATGGCTGTCGTCAGCTCGTGTCGTAAGATGTTGGGTTCAGTCCCGCAACGAGCGCAACCCCCGTCTCTAGTTGCCCACAATTCGGCACCCTAGAGAGACCGCCGGTGTTAAGCCGGAGGAAGGTGGGGATGAGGTCAAGTCAACATGCCCCTCTTGCCCTGGGCGACACACGTGCTACAATGGCCGAGACAAAGAGATGCGACCCCGCAAGGGCCAGCGTGACCTCGTAAACTCGGCCTCAGTTCGGATTGTAGGCTGCAACCCGCCTACATGAAGGAGGAATCGCTAGTAATCACCGGTCAGCCATACGGTGGTGAATCCGTTCCCGGGCTTTGCACACACCGCCCGTCACACTATGGGAATTGGCCATGCCCCAAGTCGTTACCCCAACCCACAAGGAGGGGGATGCCAAAGGCAGGGCTGGTGACTAAAGTGAAGTCGTAACAAGGTAGCCGTACTGGAAGGTGTGGCTGGATCACCTCCTTCTTAGGGAGATATAGGAGCGTAAATACCTCATCCCAGGCCGATCAGAGCCCAACCATGGGTAGCACACCTCCACCTCACACATAGTTCGAATCGCGCGAAGCGATTCCAGTTGATCCCCGTGGTTGGTTAGAAGAGACGGGCTATTAGCTCAGTGGTTAGAGCGCGCCCCTGATAAGTGCGCCGCAAGAGGTGGGCCCAGGGTGGCTCTCATCTTCTCTCTTCAGAGAAGTCTGAAGCCTTGCCAGCGCCTGACCGGGCTATGGATCCTAGGGACCTTAGCATGGCGTAGAGCAGAGCAGTCGTGGGCAAATAGCAAGTGAGAAGAGAATTTGAGAAAAGAATCAAACAGTAGCATTCTATCTTCCCCCTGTGTTGGGAAGTTGGTGCCAAGAATCCTAGGGCCAACTTATCCGCCCTAAGACTATGCTTTTATCTTGTCTCACTGTACCTCTTTTTTATACGTATGCTAGGCCCTTGACTGAATCCCCATGGGCTCTTCACTGTGGCATCCCTTTCTGCAAAAAGGGACGGCGGCATCACATGTTGCAAACATTTATCTTCCTCTTATTCTCAAAACAATTAGAAAAAGGGGTAGGAAAGCTTTGCAAAAAGGATGCTAGGGGAATCCATTTCACAAAGAATGGATACCCAGAGAGCGCAGCACGGTGCGAAGCCGTATGCTGTGCTTGAGGGACTCTTCTAGAATAGAGAAGTCCCACGGGCGAGGCCTCTGGTTCAAATCCAGAATGGCCCATCCGCGATTTGCGTGGTCAGCATGCTTTCCAAATAGACGGTAAAAAGCATACTTGATCAGAAGGAAAAACAGATCCACCATTGCATCTGTTTTCTTTATTGATGGGGGGGTATAGCTCAGTTGGTAGAGCGCTGCCCTTGCAATAGTGCCGTACGAATGACTTCTTTCTGGTCGTCTTCGTCTTTCTACGCGGGTTCAGCTGAATAAAGAAGTGAGCTTCACACCCACCGCCTTACCTCCCTTCCAAATCGCTGGGATGGGGACTGTCACATGGCGTGCACTTGTTTGTATCAAAGCCTTCTTAGAAAGAGCTTGGTCGGGCAAGTGGGAGAATGATGGGGGAGGGCAGAATTCGTATGGGCTGCAGTTTGAGAGATGCCAGCAAGGCCAGGCAGGCCTTTCCAATAAGAAAATTATGGGTAGGGGGTGGGCGGTCCCACACCTGTGCAAGTGGGGCAGTCTACCCATCCCCTGAGTGAGTATCTCAGCTCATTACGAAAGCCTACCCCCCCTACCTTGCCCCGCGTAGCAAGGAACAACGGGATTGCCTAGAGGGGATTTCTTTGCCCTACGGTTTCAGAGGGGCCAAGCCAGAGATTCTACGTATGGCATCAAGCTGTGCGTATACTTGGAAGAAGGCCTTGAGGCTGGCATAGAGTAGACTTCAGTTTGCTTAACGCCTTCCAAAGAGCCCACCATAGTACGAGCTGTCCGGTGTGTTCGGGGGGAGACGTGTGAGTGATTCTTGTCTTTCAATCAAGGCATGAAGGTTATACACGCGTTTCCCCGTGGCAGATGTCAGCGGTTCGAGCCCGCTTACCTCCAAAGGTGTTTGTTTCATTTGGTACTTAAGGTTTGTTCTTATATGTTTTTTCTTTCTCTCCTCCTATCAACTGGTAGGAGGGGCCTTCTATTCACTATAGAAGCAAGAGGGATTTTTTTTACTAAAAGATAAAAAAAAGTTTTTTCTATGGTCTTTTCATAAGTACTATGATTTTTTTTTATTTGAAAAACAACAAATTAGACAAAACAAGAATGCCTTAGAAAGTGAAAGGGAGCTCTTTTTGGTCATTAGTCAAGCTTTTTTTAGGCAAAACTCAATTTTGAACACAAAAGGATTTGCTTTGAAAAGGAGCTTGCTAAGGACCTTAATTGCTAAAATTCTAAGTAGGGTTTTACCTTATTTGTTTTAAAAAATAAAAATCGATTGAAAGAGGGCGATCTCGTGATTCAACTTTCAAATAAGATAAAGGTTAAAGTTCCCTATGTTCGACATTCTGCTTGGTTGTGTGTTTTGAATCTTGTTTTTTTGAGGCAAAGCTAGATGTTTAAAAAAGGACTTGATTCTTTTGATATGGGATTTCTTGACGCTATGATTGAGAAGGCTTTGTTTTGTGCTACAATAATTTGATTCTTATTCTTTTATCAATTCATTGGGATACCCAACAATTTGATTGAAATGCTATGAATTGAAACGTCACTAAAAAGCAACAAAGAGTTGTGTTAGCAAGTAAGGCAAGAAAAGGGTGAACGACACAAACAACTTTACGAGCTGTACGTTGCGCTGAGGGTGGAACGTATCTTCGCTTGACAACTAGATAAGGGGTCTATATCTTATGTGAGTGGATAGGACAAGTGCTTTCAACTAGCATATGCCAGTTGTTTGAGCTATCCTTCCTATATGTCATACGATTTGTGTGAGTGTGGCCTATATGGTGATGAAGGTTCAAGGGAAGAGGGGCTTACGGTGGATACCTAGGCATTCAGAGGCGAAGAAGGGCGTCGTGGCCGACGAAATGCTCCGGGGAGCTGGGATTGCGTGAAGATCCGGAGATTCCCGAATGGGGTAACCCCAATGTACCCGTGGCCCTTGGGCTTGCGGGGGGCAACCTGGCGAACTGAAACATCTTAGTAGCCAGAGGAAGAGAAAGCAAACGCGATTCCCTTAGTAGCGGCGAGCGAAGAGGGACCAGCCTAAACCGGTTGATCCGGTGTTGTAGGAGGGCTAGTTGGGTATTTCTTCGCGAGACGAAGCGGTTGAGTTCCGCACCGCAGATGGTGAGAGTCCAGTAGTCAAAAGCGTAGTCTTACTCTTGCCCTAACCTGAGTAGCATGGGGCACGTGAAATCCCGTGTGAATCTACGAGGACCACCTCGTAAGGCTAAATACTCCTGAATGACCGATAGCGAACGAGTACCGTGAGGGAAGGGTGAAAAGAACCCTGGAGAGGGAGTGAAAAAGACCATGAAACCGTAAGCTTACAAGCGGTGGGAGGGGGCTTGAACCCCTGACCGCGTGCCTGTTGAAGAATGAGCCGGCGACTCATAGGCGGTGGCACGGCTAAGGCGATGCACGCCGAAACCGTAGCGAAAGCAAGTCTGACAAGGGCCCATGTCATCGTTTATGGACCCGAACCCGAGTGATCTAACCATGGCCAGGGTGAAGCTTTGGTGAGACTGAGTGGAGGCCCGAACCGACCGATGTTGAAAGATCGGCGGATGAGCTGTGGTTAGGGGTGAAATGCCAATCGAACTCGGAGCTAGCTGGTTCTCCCCGAAATGCGTTGAGGCGCAGCGGTGTTCGAGGGTGGGCCAGGGGTAAAGCACTGTTTCGGTGCGGGCTGCGAGAGCGGTACCAAATCGAGGCAAACTCTGAATACTGGCCTTGCCTGCCGAGCACCAGTGAGACAGAGGGGGATAAGCTTCTTTGTCGAGAGGGAAACAGCCCAGACCATCGGCTAAGGCCCCCAAATGGCCGCTAAGTGGCAAAGGATGTGGGAGTGCTCAGACAGCCAGGAGGTTTGCCTAGAAGCAGCCACCCTTTAAAGAGTGCGTAATAGCTCACTGATCAAGCGCTCCCGCGCCAAAGATGAACGGGACTCAAGCGGTCTGCCGAGGCCATGGGATGTAGAAAGCATCGGTAGGGGAGCGTTCCGCGGCAGGTTGAAGCGTAAGCGAGAGCAGGCGTGGACGAGGCGGAAGTGAGAATGTCGGCTTGAGTAACGCAAACACTGGTGAGAATCCAGTGCCCCGAAAACCCAAGGATTCCTCCGGAAGGCTCGTCCACGGAGGGTGAGTCAGGGCCTAAGGTGAGGCCGAAAGGCGCAGCCGATGGACAACAGGTACAATTCCTGTACCTCTCAGGGCTGGGGACGAGGGACGGAGCAGGCTCGGCTGGCCGAGGAATGGTATCTCGGTTGAAGGGCTCAAGGCGCGATGGAGGCAGTGATCCTGGCTCTAGCTAAGGCCCTAGTTAGTAACGCGTCACGGCGCCGAAGAGGCCTATGCCATGCTCCCAAGAAAAGCTCGTACCCCTCCAAGCTCGGAGGGCCTGTACCCGAGACCGACACAGGTGGGTGGGTAGAGAATACCTAGGGGCGCGAGGCAACCCTCTCTAAGGAACTCGGCAAAATAGCCTCGTAACTTCGGGAGAAGAGGTGCTCCCTCTTTGGGGGGAGCCGCAGGGACCAGGCCCAAGCGACTGTTTACCAAAAACACAGGTCTCCGCCAAGTTGAAAAACGATGTAAGGGGGCTGACGCCTGCCCAGTGCTGGAAGGTTAAGGAAGTTGGTGGCCCCCTCCTTGAGAGGGGGGAAGCTGGCAACTGAAGCCCCAGTCAACGGCGGTCGTAACTATAACGATCCTAAGGTAGCGAAATTCATTGTCAGGTAAGTTCTGACCCGCACGAAAGGCGTAACGATTTGGGCGCTGTCTCGGAGAGGGGCTCGGTGAAATAGACATGCCTGTGAAGATGCGGGCTACCTCCACTGGGACAGAAAGACCCTATGAAGCTTTACTGTTCCCTGGCATTGGGTCTCGGCCCTCCCTGCGCAGCCTAGGTGGGAGGCACAGAAGCTCCTCTTCCGGGAGGGGCCAAGCCATCCGTGAGAGACCACCCTGGAAGGGCTAAGATCCTAAACCGGCACCTTCTGATAGGTGTGGGAACCGTGCCAGGCAGACAGTTTCTCTGGGGCAGAGGCCTCCCAAAGAGTAATGGAGGCGTGCAAAGGTTCCCTCAGGCTGGACGGGAATCAGTTGTAGAGTGTAAGGGCAGAAGGGAGCTTGACTGCAAGACCTACAAGTCGAGCAGGGACGAAAGTCGGCCTTAGTGATCCGACGGTGCCGCGTGGAAGGGCCGTCGCTTATCGGATAAAAGTTACTCTAGGGATAACAGGCTGATCTTCCCCAAGAGTCCACATCGACGGGAAGGTTTGGCACCTCGATGTCGGCTTAACACATCCTGGGGCGGTAGCACGTCCCAAGGGTTGGGCTGTTCGCCCATCAAAGTGTTACATGAGCTGGGTTCAGAACGTCGTGAGACAGTTTGGTCCATATCTAGTGGAGGCGTGAGAGCATTGAGGGGCCATCTCCCTAGTACGAGAGGACCGGGAGGCACGCACCGCTGGTGTACCAGTTCTCGTGCCAACGGGACACGCTGGGTAGCTATGTGCGGAATGGATCACTGCTGAAAGCATCTAAGTAGGAAGCCTACCCCAAGATGAGTGCTCGTTACTAGGCCCCGGTCAGAACAACCGGATTCCAATCCTAAAAGAAAGGACAGAGCTGCCATGTGGAAGTGCAGCGATGTATGCAGCAGAGGCAGTCTAACAGGCCGATACACTTGAACCAACATCCGCTCCAAGCAGCACATATATGGTTTGCTTTGTCACCTATCCTACTGATAGGGATAAAGCAAGCTATTTTTCGTGGCGTCGGGACTTCTCGACGCCAGTCATTTTGGTGCCCTAGGCACAGTGGAACCACACTCATCCTATCCCAAACTGAGCTGTGAAACACTGCAGCGGTCAAAATACTATGGGGGATGCCCCATGGGAAGATAGCTAGGTGCCAAAATGACCACACTATTTCAGATAAAAAAAATTCAAGATCAAAAAAGTAAGGGTGATATTTTTTATTATATATTGAATTATTATAAATAATAAAGATAGTTTCTATTGAGAATCTTCAATCCAATCTAGGATACAAAATATTATCTATCTCCTTATATACTTTTATTTGCCTTGCCCTATTTGAAATCAATAGGCTACCTTTCAATATGGCTGAATAAAAGAGTCATCCTGTGACTGAATACGTCATTATTTCTGAGTGTATTAATAGCTATTTGAAAATTAGATGCAATCAAACAAAAAAGCGCTTCGTTTCGGCTTTAAACCTTTCTTATGCAGTTATAAGCAGCCTATAAAGAAAGACACCCAACATCTTTGTAGTTAATTTTTTTTTATTGAGAGGGAATTGTACGAGAAGATGTTTTTTTTTTATATCGGAAGGGAAGTAGAATTGTTTATAAGAAGAGATCACTTGGTATGATCATTGACCATTTGTTTTACTCGAGTTTTAACTATTGAAAACTTTTCGAATATTGAATTCCAATTCAATCCATGTGTGTTTTATCTTGCTTTTAAATAGAGACTTCCAGAAGAGATTTGAGAGAATTAAGATAGAATGACGGAAGGAAGTTTTTATGGGGCTAGAAGAAAGAGCGTGTGGGTGGGTTTGGAAAAGGCCTTTAAGAGAGCCAATTAACAAGCCGACAAACAAGCGAAGCTTGACCTGTTCCTATAAACAAAGATTTTAACGAATTGCCTTACGCTCCCTAATACATACAACCTCGCAAAGCAAAAAAAAGTTTGTTTGCTACTCTCTTCTAATCTAAGAATGAGCGTAGCATACATGTAGAAAAGAGCTCATAAACCTGGATTGTTTTTCGATTTTATTCGTTATACTTAGAAGCGTTGCTATCAAATCCATATTGAACGATTTGCCTATGGTCTTGACTCCCAAATCCGCATCTGCTGGGATGCCCAATGCTATGGTTATGAGTATGGGTCCCCAACATCCCTCAATGCATGGTGTGCTTCGATTGATTCTCACATTGGATGGCGAGAACGTGTTAGATTGCGAGCCTGTGCTAGGTTACCTGCATCGAGGCATGGAAAAGATTGCAGAGGGCCGGACTGTTATCCAATACTTGCCGTATGTAACACGTTGGGATTATCTAGCAACTATGTTTGCAGAGGCTATTACAGTGAATGCTGCGGAGCGACTGGCAAATATTGAGGTTCCGGCTCGGGGCAGCTATATCCGGGTGATCATGCTAGAGCTTAGTCGAATTGCCTCTCATCTGCTGTGGCTAGGCCCTTTTTTAGCAGACATTGGAGCACAAACGCCCTTCTTTTACATCTTAAGGGAACGAGAGATGATCTCTGATCTCTTTGAGTCGGCGACGGGGATGCGCATGATGCACAACTACTTTCGTATAGGAGGAGTGGCTTGTGATCTTCCCTATGGCTGGGTAGACAAGTGTTTAGACTTTTGTGAGTATTTTCGCTTGAAAACAGATGAATATGAGAGATTGATTACTCACAACCCAATTTTTATAAAGCGGGTCGAAGGAATAGGAGTTATCTCTCGTGAGGATGCTATGAACTGGGGCCTTTCTGGGCCTATGCTTCGTGCTTCTGGTGTTCCTTGGGACCTCAGAAAAGTGGACCATTATGAGTGTTATGATCAATTGGACTGGTCAGTGCAATGGGCTACAGATGGAGATTGTTTGGCGAGATATCTTATACGAATTGGTGAGATGAGACAATCGGTCAAGATCTTGCAACAAGCATTGAAAGCATTGCCAGGTGGGCCTTATGAGAACTTAGAAGCAAGAAGGATCAATCAAGGACGGGGCTCAGAATGGGACTCATTTGAGTATCAGCATTTGAGTAAAAAGGCATCCCCAACCTTTCGGATTCCCAGCCAAGAGCACTATGTGCGCGTAGAGGCCCCTAAGGGCGAATTAGGGGTTTTTTTAATAGGTGATGATAGTTCCTTTCCTTGGAGATGGAAGATCCGTCCACCAGGCTTTGTAAATCTTCAGGTGCTTCCGCAACTTGTGTGCGGTCGTAAGCTTGCTGATATTATGAGTATACTTGGCAGCATAGATATTATTATGGGTGAGGTAGATCGGTAGTCAAAAGTTAAACTCGCGTATAAAGCATACCAATGAATGGGTGCAAACCTTAAACGTCATTCCCTAGGACTGGTTAGGAGACAAGATGAATAATTGGATTCAGGCCCTCTCATACCTATTTGGAGGCAGCGTGCAAACTGTGTGTTTCCTATCTACTATGCTTCTTCCCCAAAGCGTATCGTTCAGGCCAATCGGGTCAAAACTAGGTGAGTTGATTGGGGTCATAGGATTGATAGCAGGCATTCTGCTTTTGCTGTTAGGAGCTACGCTCGGTGTGCTTGTTGTGGTGTGGTTAGAAAGAAAGGTATCGGCCGCTGTTCAACAGCGTGTAGGGCCTGAGTTTGCAGGCCCTTTGGGCTTGTTACAAGCCCTAGCGGATGGCCTTAAGCTTCTTCTCAAAGAGGCCATCCATCCCAGCAGGGCGGATGAAAGACTCTTTCGACTAGGCCCTGCTATGGTAGTCGTGCCAGTGTTCTTGTCGTATTTGATCATTCCTTTTGGGCCTGGCATGATGTTGGAAGACTTAGGGGTTGGGGTTTTGTTTTGGATAAGTGTTTCGAGCATTGCTCCTCTTGGACTGCTTATGTCTGGTTATGCTTCGAACAACAAGTTTTCTTTTCTAGGGGGGCTGCGAGCGGCTGCTCAATCGATAAGCTATGAAATTCCATTGGCCCTCTCTGTGCTTGCTGTGTGTCTTTTGTCTAGTAGCCTAAATACCTCCGATATTGTGGAAGCACAATCTGTTTTTGGCGTGCTGAGCTGGTATGTATGGCGGCAGCCTATTGGGTTTATTGTCTTCTTAATCGCTTCATTGGCAGAATGTGAGCGTTTGCCCTTTGATCTTCCGGAAGCCGAAGAAGAACTTGTTGCGGGTTATCAAACAGAGTACACGGGAATTCAGTTTGGTCTTTTTTATGTTGGCTCTTATGTCAACTTACTTGCGGCGTCTTTGCTTGTTACTGTTCTTTATCTTGGGGGGTGGGGGTTGCCTTTCCCAGGCGTGATAGAAAGGATCGTTCCCGCTGGATTGCAAGGCTCAATGCTCCAAGCCCTTGCAGGATTGATAGGTCTCTTCGTAACCCTTGTCAAAGCCTATGGCTTTCTTTTTTTTGCAATACTAACAAGATGGACCCTTCCAAGAGTCCGCATTGATCAGCTACTGGATCTCGGTTGGAAGTTCCTGCTCCCTGTGTCTCTAGGCAACCTATTGCTTACAGCATGCTGCAAGCTGGCCTTTGTGTAACTACTAAGCCGCTATGACAAATCCCCTCTTGTCTTATACCCGCCAAGCTTCGCAAGCTGCCCGGTTCATTGGGCAAGGTTTCTTTGTCACCTTGGATCATATGAACCGATCTGCTGTTACGATTCAATACCCATACCAAAAGCTTGTTCCGTCCGAGCGCTTTCGAGGGCGAATCCATTTTGAATTTGATAAGTGTATTGCCTGTGAGGTGTGTGTTCGCGTTTGTCCTATTAACCTACCAGTTGTGCATTGGGAATTTCAACCCTCGCAAAAGAAAAAACAATTGAAGGCCTATAGTATTGACTTTGGAGCATGCATCTTTTGTGGAAACTGTGTAGAGTATTGCCCGACAAATTGCTTGTCAATGACAGAAGAATATGAAATGTCTGTGTATGATCGACATGAGCTTAATTATGATCACATTGCGCTTGGTCGTTTGCCTGCCTGCGCAGAAGTCGATGCAATGGTTGAAACATTTCCCATTCTAGGGAAATAGATTGTTTTTTGAATCAGAATCACCGAGGGGGGCCGGGTAAGGAAGAGGTGATCGAAGAGAGGAGCCCACACAATGGAGATTGTGTTTGAGACATACCGATCTAGCCTGTTGACTGTCATTGAGTTAGGCATTGTTTTAGGATCCATAGGCGTGATAGTTGCTTCTTCTATGATCTACGCAGCTTTTTCCTTAGGAATTACCCTGTTATCGATTGCCTTCCTTTATCTTTTATTCAACGCAGACCTATTAGCCGCAGCACAGGTGCTAGTGTACATAGGAGCCATCAACGTGCTAATTGTATTTGCAATCATGCTGGTTGGACCAGCTCCTTTGCCACCGTCGCGCCCCCTTGCTTATCGTTTGCTATGCTTTGGTGTGGCAAGTGGTCTCTGCCTACCACTTGTATTGGCCAGTAGCGAAGGATTGTGGAAGAGAGCCAAGCTAGAGATCCCAGGAAGGCGAGCTGGCTGAATCGTACCACCTCTCTATTCGAAGCGAGCTGAAGCGTAATTGATTCGAATAGAGAGGCCCGCCAGGCTTACTTGAGGGGGTACCGCAAGTAGATAAGCATGCCTAGCGCTTGGAAAAAGGTTTATACATACACCCCTTCCAGGAAGAAAGGAGGAAAGAGCTGCGAGGAGGGGTACCAGCTGCTTGAAACAGAGATCACTAAGCTTACTTGGCATTCTGCGAAGCTCTAAGTCTCTTCAGATGGCTTTGTTCAGGTTCGACCCCAACCCTCTTCTGGAGAAGGGAGTTGCATGCCTATTCTTGGTATCACTTGAAAGTATCATTCAATCAATTCTTTCTCGTAGTCTCTCTCTGTTGGTATTGAAAGAAGATCAGCTGGGCTGGCGTAAGCAAAAGACTTGCCAGAAGAGCTCTCACTCGTTAGGCTTAACCGCGACTCGGAGCCAGTGCTTGCCTGCTCAAGAAAGCATCAAGAGGCCGTGTGAGGATTTTACCTCGAGCACGGCTTGTTAGGGGGGAGCTACTCCAAGCCTTAGAAAACTCCTAAAGAAGGCGAGATTGTTCAAATTGGGATAGGCCTGTTCGATCGCTTTTTACTTCCTTTTGAGGCAGTCTCTTTGTTGTTATTGGTTGCACTTATTGGTGCAATCTGGATTGCTCGAGCACGGCCCCAAATAGAAAGAGACATGCCCTCTCAGGACAAGCCACTTCTATAGATTATAGAGTCGCTAACTGCCCAATATCAAGTACACTTGCTTATGATTTGTTTGAACCATTGCCTTGTATTAGGGGCTTGCCTCTTCTGTATCGGCCTTTATGGCTTGTTGACCGCAGATAACACGGTCCGGGCTCTTATGTGTCTTGAACTCTTATTCAATGCTGTCAATATAAACCTTCTTGCATTCTCAAGTTTTTTGGACACAGCCGAATCAAAGGGAGAATTATTTGTGCTGTTTGTGATTACAATAGCTGCCGCAGAGGCAGCCATTGGGCTCTCCATCGTGTTAGCGGTCCACCGCGCACGGGGGTCCTCTCAGCTCAGTCTGATTAGCCTGCTGCGTGACTAACGTTTGGTTAGCAATGTGAAGCAAGATAGCAGAAGGCTTAGGGCTTACAAGCTACAAAAACAGCAAAGCGTTTTGATCTATTGTTATGGAACCTCTTGCTCTATGGCACATTCAATTAAAATCTACGATACATGTATTGGTTGTACGCAATGTGTGCGTGCATGCCCAACCGACGTTTTAGAAATGGTTCCTTGGGATGGTTGCAAGGCAAGCCAAATCGCTTCTGCCCCTCGGACTGAAGACTGTGTAGGGTGCAAGAGATGCGAGTCGGCATGTCCAACCGATTTCCTTAGTGTGCGTGTGTATCTAGGTGCAGAGACAACTCGTAGCATGGGCTTGGCATACTAACCATACCCTTACTCGTCAGTGGCCCACTCTACTAAGCTTCCTTTTAGGCTAGCTAGTAGAGGGCCCTGCCTTAGCCTTGCTTTCAAGAAGGCAGATCAATCCACGGGCAAAGACCCAACCCTTTATGAACACTTTTCCCTGGCTAAGCACTGTTGTAGCCCTTCCACTCCTTTGTACTTTCCCTCTCCCTTGGCTAAAGGGGAGGGGCAACCATTTGGTTCGTTGGTATTGCCTAATAGTCTGCCTTATTGATTTCTTGCTCCTTGGGTATGTGCTTGCTTCTCACTATGACTTCTCTGTCCAGGGCCTGCAATTGCGGGAAGATTGGAGTTGGATTCCTGCCTTAGGTGTGCATTGGTCTTTGGGACTGGATGGTCTTTCTATATGCTTGGTACTACTTACCGGTTTTATTACGACTCTCGCGGTGCTTGGGGCTTGGCCTGTGACTCGCTATCCACGTTTGTTTTATGCTCTTATGCTTGCGATGTACACGGGTCAGGTGGGCCTGTTTGCTTCTGTGAGCTGATAAATATTCGACTACTGATTGGTAGGAACCAATCAGTCCTTCTTCACCTCTCCCAATAGCATAAAAAGCTAGGGGATCATAGCACGTGAGGCAACTCGATTTGAAAAAAGGGAATAAGTACCCACCTTAAAGAAACAGAAACAAAGGTTTTGTTCTTCCCAGACTTTATGGAGAAGTATGGAGTATAGACCCAAAGCTTACCATGTGGTTGTGCCCCTTTTCTTGAAGTGTTGGGGAATTGTTTTATTGATTCTATTAAAAAAGGAAAAGATTCTCCCGTCTTTCAAATAGAGTTGAGGGAAGGGTTTTTTCAGCAAGGGGCTTTTCAACACATTTGTTAGAAAATGCAGGCACTCTATTCTTATAAACAGGTGGGGACGAAGTGAACCCAAACGAACATGCTCGATAGGCCGAGACATAAGACTTGCTAAAAAGAATAACACTCCAGACGAGAGAATACCCCTTGCATAAGCTCCTACTTTTGAATCAAATCAGCCTGTTGTGTATCTTGCTTCTAAAAGGTCATAATGAGCCAATCCTTGGTTTTCAATTGGCGTTCCCGTCACACCATTTCGAACGGCCATCAGTGAGAACATTGAAAGAAAAATCGACTTGCTTCTCCTATCTCTACAGAAGCGAGAAGTCACATTCGGGGCAAATAAATATCTCATTGCCAAAGAGCCGCATGCAATAGAAGTTGCTGGTGCGGTTTGGGGTGTATTCTTTGTAAATTTGAAGTCGAAGAACTGCTCTTTCGCAAGACATGCTACTTTTCTTTCTAATGTGGGAGCTTGAACTACTTCCCGTCTATTTTCTTCTATCTCTGTGGGGGGGAAAAAAGCGCCTTTATGCAGCAACAAAATTTCTTCTTACTACAGGTGTTGCGTCTCTGTTTATCTTAGTGTCTGCTATTGCTATGGCTCTCTACGGAAAACCTACTACATGGGATCTTTCAACCCTATCGATGAAGTCATTCCCTCTTGCTTTACAGATCACCCTTTATCTTGGGCTTTTCGTTGCTTTTGGGGTCAAGATTGCTAGCTTTCCTCTTCACACCTGGCTCCCAGACACACATGGAGAGGCTCATCCTAGCACTTGCATGCTATTGGCTGGGATCTTACTCAAGATGGGTGGCTATGGGCTGATCCGGCTCAATGTCCAGATCTTATCCCAGGCACATTGCTTACTTGCACCGTGGCTCATAGCTTTAGGAGTCATCAACATTGTGTATGCAGCCCTTACCTCTCTTGCCCAACGAAACCTCAAAAGAAAGATTGCTTACTCCTCAGTCTCTCATATGGGCTTTGTTCTCATTGGGATAGGCTCTTTGACAGATATAGGCATGAGTGGGGCTCTGCTACAAATGATCTCTCATGGGCTCATTGGCGCAAGCCTCTTCTTTTTAGCTGGAGCCTTGTATGATCGGACAAGAACACTCGTCTTAGAGCATATTGGAGACATGGCACGACCCATGCCTAAGATGTTTGCTCTCTTTACCGCTTCCTCTCTCTCTTCTCTTGCTTTACCTGGCATGAGTGGCTTCCCTGCAGAACTCCTCGTCTTCTTTGGACTTGTCCTCAGCCAAGCTTATCCGCTTTCTTTTCGCATTGCCATCATATTAATTCAAGGGCTTGGCATCGTGCTCACTCCCATTTATTTGCTAGCGATGCTCAGGCAGATTTTTTATGGCAAACAGGCACGTTTCAGTCAAAGACAGTTTGTGGATCTAGGGCCTAGAGAGGTTTTTGTCAGTTTTGCTTTGCTCTTGCCCATCGTCGGGATTGGCATCTGTCCTCAGCTTGTCACTCAGCTCTATCAAGGGAGCCTGTCTTGGTAAATTCAACCATCTCACACCCCCTACAGGGGTGTGGATGCCTACCCCTAAGATATGAAAGAAACAAAAAGATGCATAGCAGCACTCCATTGGATTGAGGCAAAGCAGGATGGTATGATCAGAGGTCTTCCTTCAGAGCCCCTTAACTCTAATAGCATACGAATTCCAAGGAAACAGATCATTCCCAGGGAATAATTGACCCGGTAAGGAAGGCTTCATTTCTCTCTTTTTGATTCTTTATTTACAAACATTCAACTTATGCCCAGAAAATATAGATATTATTGTGTCAAAGAATACATGACTGTTGCACTTGCAAGGCCAGCCACCACCGTTCGTGGTTATTACTATCGTTGTGTTCGTCTTGAACAGACGCTATATGAATCTGGTGACACTTGTCAAAGACTCAACTTAATAAGGAAAGAGGACGCCCAAAAGGATGATCCAAATGTTGATATTAAGATCTCTAGAGTCTTTCATGTGGCCGCAAGAGAAGGACTTTTTAGAGAAGTCAATTTAGAGTTGCGGGCGCCTAGCCCTGAGCTTTTTGCTCCAGCGTATGGACTGAAATACAGGACTTCACTTGTTTATAACGCCAATATGACGAATGAGAAACTCAAAGAAGCACTTCAGGGTCATACGTTTGATTTGGGTGATCCATCTGTAAGTTACTCCATTAGAGCTGGATCTGTCGTAGAGAAAAAGAGGAAGAAAACAACCAATACTATCCTTTAGGCGATCAGCCCATTGGGCGGTTCTTCTTTACCGCCTAACGCACTGAAAAGGGGGCTCAAATCGCAGAATTGCTCCTATCAGCAGTCGATAGTCGATACCTCAAGAGTCTAAGTCTAAGCCCCAACGCTTTGCTTTCTTCATATTCGCTGTATAATCCGTATTCAGAGTCCATTTTTATAGCCTTAAGAAGGGCCTCAAAAGAGTCATTTCAAACAATATGACTCTTTTGCAACACCCATGTGAAACAAACAAGCTGATCATTATTATATACATTTGAAGAAACAAGCCAGGATACCCCTTTTGCTGCTTACCAGGCACTAATCGGGTCCCTAGAGGTAAAAATAAACTATAAACTACCCATAGAAACTTTTTTCGTTGGCTACGATTTCGATTAGGGGCCATTCCGTGAACATTTCTTACTTACTGGAGAGTCAAAACCAATCTTCTAGAAATGCAATGAGGTTTAAAGCAAAAAAAAAAACATTTAGAAGCTAGGGGTTTAAAGCTACTTATTCACCCCTTATGGCATTTATTAGCACAAACAATACGAGCTATTCACTTATGATGCAACACAATTTGGTTAGAAGCTAGGAATTATATCTTTTAATTAGCTATGTACATCATTTTCTATCTTTTAATTAGATATGTATCGTATTTTCTACCCTTTAATTAGCGGTGTACAGTAATAGCTGCTTGTACATCGCTAAGTTACTCTTAAAGAAACCAAGAGGGTAAAACTCGTTTTTTACCCAAGTTTTACTCCCTCATATTATTATTCATTACTCACTGCCACATGAGTTACTTTGATTCTAACTCTTTTAATGAACTTTGTCAAGGTCTACCAGAAGGCCTAGTCAATCCATTCCGGTCTTGGTTTACCAAGCAGTTAAGTAATATACAATGGAATATCAAGGATCATTTTTACGCTCTAAAGAGTGTGTTTAAGACGGAATCCAAAGCATTACGCTCGCGAACTCATCACCGAACAGCTTTCGCTCGGTTGGCCGTAGATGATGGCTACTTTGCAATACGGATGGCTGTGACTGTAGCGAACTGTGTCAAATCACAAACACGAGTAGAATATACAAGGCAATTTGATTCCTTTGATCATGCTCTAACCAATAGCAGGAAATCGCGCCTCTTGAAACCTTTGGTCTTCAAGAAGTATGAATTAACACAAAACTTCAATCTACATAGGCATTATGTTACATTTATTCGGAATGACTTTCATGCGGTGCAGGTTTATTGTGAGTTGGTCGCTAAGACATTGAGACAATTCTCACAGCATGGCGGGAACATCCTTATCCTTATTGAGCTGCCTTCTTGCTATAAAAGCCTTCTCGTGAAGCAAAAATGCATAAAACCTTATGCACGAAACCGCTGGATTTGGCACAATCAGCAAGCTCTTCCAAAGGGTAGGAAGCTCAGTATAGCATTTTTAGACGTTAAAGATACGAAAGAAGATGCGGTTAAAGCCATGGGGTATGCCGCTAAAGGCGATAAGATAAGAGCGCTTGCTTTAAGTATTGGAGAGAATAAGTCATTACTCAATTCTCAATCACCAGAACAACAATGTTTCTGGGGTTTATATAGGCATGCTTGCGAGATCCTAATGAAAAAGGACAATATCGAACCCTGGAAAGGGTACGTTAGAGAGCTTTCGTTAACCGCACTATGCTCAAGCCATAAAAAGAGAGCTATGTATCTAACCCCTTACTATTGAATTCCAGCCACGACCATCAGTGTGCATGCCCTCTGGAAGATTTATGATGATGATGAGCTCACCAAGCTAGCTCGCGCACGCTATTTATAGTATATCTTTGGCAAGAAGACTTGCTGTGCTTGTGGTCAAGTTAGGGAATATAAGAGACATTTTTTGGTCATAAACAAGTATTCATCTCAAATGAATATTCAATCTATAGCTATAAGATAGTAATTTTTGAAAGGATTGAATATTGGTAACTTTTTTGATTGTCGGGATGCTACTTCCGGGGTACAATAAGCGTTGCTGACCCCTGAGAAGTCTGCTTTAGGCAGTGTCCTTCCTTAGGTCTGATGAATCTGTGGGCTGAGACCTACCAATGAAAGGAGAGAGACGCATGAAGATTGCAGTGTATGGGAAGGGTGGAATTGGCAAGTCGACCACCAGTTGCAATATCTCGATTGCTCTTGCCAGGCGGGGCAAGCGAGTGCTCCAAATTGGCTGCGATCCAAAACACGATAGCACCTTTACTCTGACTGGATTCTTGATACCTACGATTATTGATACCCTGCAGTCTAAGGACTACCACTATGAGGATGTGTGGCCTGAGGATGTTATTTATCAAGGCTATGGGGGTGTAGACTGTGTGGAGGCAGGGGGTCCCCCTGCGGGTGCGGGGTGTGGGGGTTATGTGGTGGGTGAGACGGTGAAGCTGTTAAAAGAACTGAACGCGTTCTATGAGTACGATGTGATTCTGTTTGATGTTTTAGGAGACGTTGTGTGTGGGGGTTTTGCAGCGCCTTTGAATTACGCAGACTATTGCATTATTATCACAGACAATGGATTTGACGCACTGTTTGCTGCAAACCGAATCGCAGCCTCTGTGCGAGAGAAGGCACGTACCCACCCTCTTCGTCTTGCGGGTCTGGTAGGCAATCGTACTTCTAAGAGAGACCTAATTGACAAGTATGTGGAGGCATGTCCGATGCCAGTCCTAGAGGTCTTGCCTCTAATCGAAGACATCCGGGTGTCCCGTGTTAAGGGCAAAACACTATTTGAAATGGCTGAAGCGGAGCCAAACCTTTCCTATGTATGCGACTTTTATCTGAATATTGCAGACCAAGTCCTAGCAAGACCAGAGGGAGTTGTGCCAAAAGAGGTGCCAGACCGTGAACTCTTTAGTCTTCTCTCCGATTTTTACCTAAATCCTACGAGTCAGAAGGCCGAAGATGTGCTAGAAGAGCACTTGGACTTTATGATGGTCTAATTCGAACGAATCCCCTTTTCTCTTTTCATCCTGTTCAAGCTATACATATTGAGGCCCCTGAGTCCTATGACACCTCTGACCCATACCGAACCCCTGCACTTCGAGTGTGAGACTGGAAACTATCACACCTTCTGCCCTATAAGCTGTGTCGCGTGGCTGTACCAAAAGATTGAAGACAGCTTCTTTCTTGTAGTGGGAACAAAGACCTGCGGTTATTTCTTACAAAATGCGCTCGGAGTCATGATTTTTGCTGAGCCACGTTATGCCATGGCTGAGCTTGAAGAGGGTGATATCTCTGCACAGTTGAACGATTATCAGGAGTTGAGAAGGCTTTGCTCTCAAATCAAAAAAGACAGAAATCCAAGCGTAATTGTTTGGATTGGCACCTGCACGACAGAAATTATCAAGATGGATCTGGAAGGGATGGCACCCAGACTCGAGACAGAGCTTGGGATTCCTATCGTAGTCGCTCGGGCCAACGGCTTAGACTATGCATTCACGCAAGGAGAAGACACGGTACTGGCAGCCATGGCTCATCGATGCCCTGACTCTACACGAGCCAAGCGCATCGACCTAGAGGGAAAGCACGCCTTAAAGAGCAGAGGCCTACGGAACTTACTTTCCTTCCCAGCACCGAGCATCGCTGACCAAACGGACCACCCCCCCTTAGTACTCTTTGGGTCTTTACCAGCGACGGTTGCTTCGCAGCTTGGGCTTGAACTCAAGCGTCAAGGCATCCATGTGTCAGGATGGCTCCCTGCTCAGCGATATGCGGAGCTTCCCTCCTTAGGCGAAGGTGTTCATGTATGTGGGGTAAACCCCTTCTTGAGCCGCACTGCTACTACACTGATGAGAAGGCGGAAGTGTAAGCTTATAGGTGCACCCTTTCCCATTGGGCCGGATGGGACACGTGCATGGGTTGAGAAGATCTGTGCTGTGTTTGGAATACAAGCACAAGGACTTCAAGAGAGAGAAGAGCAGGTGTGGGCAGGGCTAGAAGGTTACCTACGCTTGGTACGTGGTAAATCCGTGTTCTTTATGGGCGATAATCTTTTGGAGATCTCTCTAGCACGCTTCCTTGTACGCTGCGGCATGGTTGTGTACGAAATAGGGATTCCCTATATGGATAAGCGATACCAAGCGGCCGAGCTTGCGCTTCTACATAGTACATGCCAGGAAATGGGCGTGCCTTTGCCACGAATTGTAGAGAAACCAGACAACTATCACCAGGTTCAGCGGATCCGTGAGCTTCAACCGGATCTTGCCATCACAGGCATGGCACATGCAAACCCACTTGAGGCTAGGGGGATTAGCACAAAATGGTCTGTTGAATTCACTTTTGCCCAAATCCATGGCTTTACAAATGCCAGAGACATACTAGAGCTTGTCACACGCCCTCTTCGTCGCAATCACAGCCTCCAAGAGCTTGGGTGGGTACAGCTCGTTCAGTCTCCTGTCTAAAAAGAAAGCTTTCAGATCGGCCACTTTCTTTGCACCCTTTGGGTGCAAGGAAGGAGAGAAAACGGTTTTCAAAACAACAAAATAAGCTATCTCAAAGCCTTCTATTTCTAAAGGATAGAATACCTCTAACCGTGCGCGAGTTTTGAGGTTTTCAGAGGATTTTTGTATTTCATTAAAAAAAAACCTTTCTTGTTTTCAGGTCGATCAAGCGTATCTCTATTGCGAAAAAAAGCCTTGAGCCCATGAACTTCGCAAAAAACAAACAAAAATGAGTAGAGAAAAATCGATTCAAATGCAGGCAAGCAATAGATTGAATTCTTCGTTTGTTCTTCTCACCATTAAAGAACAAACATTAATAGCAATCAATAGGATTGACACCACACATAAACCAACATTCGAAGAAGACCAATGACAAAGGTTTTCGTTATCAGTCTTATACTTGCTTAATAAGCACGAAAAGTTATTTGGAATAAGGCAGGCACATACACCCATTTAAGTGTATCATACAAGATGAGAACACGCCCATAATGAGTACGTTTTAGCTTCTTTTTTAAGAAAGTAGGCTTTTGTTTCTCACTACGATGTTGAGAAAACAGCAAAGCAAGCTTATCCATTTATGATTGAAGTATTTTTTTTACAGCCTTTTATTAAAACCATTGCGGCAATGCTCGGCTCTTGGTCTAACGATTCCCTAAAATTGAACTATGTGAAGGCCTGAGAGGCCCTTTTTTAAACCATACGAAACCCAAACAGGCTAGCTCAGTAAATATGGGAGCCGAATAGCCCTTCTTGCTCGGCCTGAATTTCCAAACAACGCTCGAAGCGATAGATTGTTTTGTGGACAAGTTTCAATTGTATTTTGAAATCGCGTCTCAGAAGTTTTATCTCTCTATCGAATAGCTTTGCATCCTTAAGATTGAGGCGCTAAAATTGTATTGTAGAAGGCAGCCGCTCGTGTACAAAACCTCCTGCCCGGTTTTATCCTATAAGAATCTGTGGAATAATCCTTGATGAGCTTCAAATCAAATGAGAGCGTTTTCAATTTGAAGTTTTGATCTTACAATATGCTTCAGAAATTCTTTTTGAAAGCAACTTAAAAAATATATTTCATGGGCAAATTGAATGTGAGAGAGATTGAATAGATCGATGCTATGAGTTTGCATCATAAATTGACTGGAAAGTCAAGTCTTCCAATACAGACGAAACCTTTCAATAATAGCATAATAATCCTTTCTTATCAGTAATCTTTCAAAGCGGTAGCAGAGGAAAAGCCTAGCCCTGCAGAACAATAGGCTTGAACATCAAAAAACGAGTCCAAAGTCATTTGCCGATCTGTTCAACCACCTATTCCATAACAATAATCGATCAAACATAGCAGAATCCATATATTGACCATTCGATTGCTTTTTTTTAGCTCTTCTCATTAAAGACAAGCACGTGTTGTTTTATCCTTGTTAGCAATAACTAAGCAAGATTCTTGGTCGCTTACTGTAACTAAGTAATAAGGCCATGCCACAACCAAAGTATACAAGCCTTCAAAAGAAAAAAAATAGTTAATAATAGATCTGGAATTGAAATCTAATTTTAAATAATTTTATTAAAAAAGCAGCGTAGCAAAGAACCACGTAATGCGCATGCTACGTTCAATTTATATAATTACGACTATATAAAAGTAGTACCTTCCACTTCCAAAAACAAAAAGAAGCGTGTCTGCCTACAGTCCATGGAATTTGTTTTGAAAGCGTGAAGTTAAGCTTTTTAATAAAATAATAGGATTGCGTGATATTGATCCGGATCTTACGAAGGGCAAACAGTCATTTGTTTTTCAAGGAAAAAATGATTTCTTTTGGATTTTAAATTGGCTAATTGACGAGTCCCAAATGGCATTTATGCTAGGCCCACTCAAATGATCTTTGAAATCATCGAACAGCATTTGAATTCTTAGTAAGTCCGTCGCTCAAACTGAATCTGACTCTTTAAGGTTATGCAAACAAAATTCTGTTGAATTGCCTTCTTCAAGATCAATCTTAACGTAAGTATATCAGGCAATAGATTGGTTTTTTTTTAGGTAAGTTAGAAGTTCAAAAAAGAAGTCAAACTTCATTCTGATTCTTTTCTCCCGATAAAGCGTTTTTGTTGCATCAGGTTGAGCTATCGTAGCAAGCAACTTTGATTGTCATTTATATATAAGGTTTCTTTGCAAGAGAATATTATACAAAGCTTCGCTGAGCGGTTTGAATGAAGAAATTTTTCACCTACTTGAACAGGTGGTTTGTCAATTGGCAAGTTATCAATATTCAATGTTTTGTTTCTCAATTCGGCTTTCAGCCTAACTGACTCCTGCAAGCATTCTCTACTCTAACCCTTTTTTTCATTGAATCCAAACCTACCTCTTGAGAAAAAGTCTTACTTAAAAGAATAAAGTAGTACAACTCTTTTTTTCTGTGCTTGTCCAATAGGGTGTAAATTGCTGTTTTTGTCTGTATTTAGTAATGATAAGGATCTCAGAGGCTAAGGGATCTCTCTTAAAAGATTTTTTGTAATCCACTAGGTTGTGCTTATTAGGGCCAAGCGGGAGCTAAGGTCTCCCGCTTGGTCAAAGAAGAGTTGTCCATCTGGTGACTACCGTACCCCGTTTGGTAATCTACGCAGTGTTATTGCTTTGGCGAAAAAAGGTTGAAAAATTGTTGCAAATAGGTCATTATCCAAGATTGTACCCTTCGCACATGACCTTTCAAGCGTTGAAATAGGGTCTTAGCGGGACGATCTTGATTCCTCCTATTCGACTTGTTGGAAGAAGGAGACACTAGGTGCCACAAGCTCTTAGGAAGAAGTTGATATGCCTTGTTATGAGCCCATAACTTGAATTGCTTAGGTTGCCGTATGAATTCGGAATGGATTGATTTTACAAGAAACTTGCGAAACTCGATTCTACCGAGTTGTGGGATGCCCGCCTTACGACCAAGCATTTCTGCCCTCCATATGCGATCGAGTCTCCGTACCATCCAGTCAAAGCCTTGGTCTCGGAGGGAGCGTCTTAGCGGTTTAAGCCTCTCTCTCCATGTTTGCTGATAGGGCTTCTCAGGGAAATAGTTGCGAGTTGTCCACCAGGTGGGTGATGCACGCCAGGTGCGCAAAGAATACATGGCCTTTTGTATGAAACGTTCGGGAAGCCCATGGAAAGAATAGCTCATTTGATGGGCCATAGGTCTCGCAAAAGTGCCCATAGAGGTCATGTAAAGATCCTTCGTGCTGATCTCCATTGTGCGGGCGACAATTGGGCTACCTTCATATCCCTTTAGATCCGAGACTTGAAGGTCCATCCATTGGGAGAAGAAAGGCTCCAAAGGAACGGGCTCAGGAAGTCTATTTCCTATGTGTCGCACCTTATGCTCATACCTCTTTTCCGTTATTAGCTCTTCTTGTTCTAGATGTCCCAAGCCAGACGACACAATATTGCCAGAACTTATCATATGACGGAGTAATGCCTTACTTGCAAAAAGCCGATCTTGCTTGTTTCTTTCGACCGCGTAAGCGACTGATTCTTGGCTAGAAACAGGCAAATCTTTGGCTGGCAAGGGCTGATCTATGTTGGTCCTTTTGGGTTGGGTTTGAGCCAAGGTGTGGAATGGGTCAGTTCGATCATAGGATCCAATCTTTGTACCTGAGCCATTCGGTTGGTAGAGCTCTACGGATAGGGCCTTGATTTGATTGTTAAGCCATTGGAATGCGTGATCTACCCGCACGGCTAGTTGATAGATCCACTGGGATATTTGTTCAGAAATCTTATGGAAATAGAGCCAGATGTGTAGCGTTAGCCTGTTTTCCTCGCTGGTTCCGAGGAGCTTGTTCTCTGGACGGATAGGTTGCCCCACCGGGCCGATTTGCCAGCTAGCAATCCCTTTGTAGGTTTCTCTGCCTAGGTCTGTGCCGGCCTGCAGTCGATTCTCACCATCTCCTTTTGCATGATTGGAAAGAGGCGGGCTATACACAAACTTTCTCTGGACTACTCCCATTGCCCAACCTAAGGTTCGTACCTTCATTCTTGGGAGGGATTGTGGGAGGTCTGTAGCTAGCAGTTGATTGTTATCTTGCTTAGATTGTGAGCTATCAAGCCATGGAGTCCGTATTGTCCCCATTTGGGGGTTTTCTGTTTCGATGGCAAGTGGGCAGTCCAGGCGGGGTGGGAGACCTTGTGGTTGCACAGGGCCCATGAAAAGAATGGGATCCAGCGGAGTATGGATATCAAGCATAACTGGCTTACAAAGAGCCTTTGTCGAGTTTCCCATCAGCGCTCTCCAGGCTCGGATGTCCTGAACAGCGTGCCAATGGAGGAATTCCATGTACATGCTTTCTTCTTCTGGGGTCCATCGCATGTCTTCTTCTTTCTGACATTCCCCCCAGCTCGATATCTCTTCGTCGCGCTCATTGTTTCGATCATACTGCATCAAGTTTCCCTGAAGAGTATCATCCCCTATAATACTATCCCAAGGTTCACCTCGATAATAATTGTAATCTTCTCCCATAAATTGAAACTGCTGGACATAGCCGTTCCTGGCTCGGCTCACCTCGGTTTGCGCTGGACTGGTATGAGAAATCGATATCTTCTTCACGTGGGCTAAGGCGTCTGCTAAATCCACCATTCTTGGGTTCTTGTCTATCCCGCTTCTTTCTTCGGGCCTATTGTTGAATGTCATCTGCTGGCTAAGTTTCTCAAGCCTAGCGCTGCTTTCAGAGTGCAGAAGGCCCAGCTTTGCTTCTCTCTCAAGAGATAGTCGATCGTGCACGCTTTTGTTATGGCTGAGGCTTTCTCTTTTTTTGCCCAGTGTACGGAGCTGCCACTCGACCTCAAGGGGAATTTCCACTTTAGGTAAGGAGCGAACTGCAAGCCCCCAGGGAGTATGAAGGCGGCGAGTCTCTCGTGGGGAGTGTAACACTGCAGGGGGGAAAGGGACGGTCATGCTGCTCATAGCCTCCTGGTGTAGGATGCGAGCAAGCTGGCAAGAGGGGAGGCTCAAATCATAGAGTGCAACCATCAGCCGTGCCATCTCTTCTCTTACCCAAGCCCCGTTGGCCTCTTCCTTGCACACCTCTTTCTCGTTCATCCCCATGAAGAGGGAAAGTAGATGCAAAGCCTCCTCTAGCCCAGATTTAGACTTTCGAAGTCCCATGACTGCCCGTTCAATTACCTGAGGCACCTCCAGCAGTGCTCTCTCCAGGGCTTTTTGAGCCTGAAAATGGGCTTGTAGCATTTCGTTCCGATGTCGCGCATAAAGGCGAAGACGGCGATCGATCTTGTCCTCCATGCTTGAAGAAAGGGTATACTTCGAGGCTGCCTTCAGGCAGACCAAGGCCGCCTCTCTTAATCGAACAGGCATGGATCCCAGGGTTCCCTCTCGAAGACTGGGGTCCCTCCGGCTCCATAGTCTTTTCCCCTCTTTAAGGCTCATGGGCTCTCTCAGCGCCCTACGGTTTTGAAGGCTTTGCTCTGTGCTATGGATATCAAGTGCTAGTGCTTGGAACAGAACAACTATCCTTTGCCGTTGGAGCTCGCTTCGGCTGAAAGAGGCGCTGCAGGTGCTACGCACAAGGCGCTCCACCTCAGCCCTATGCCATACAAGGGCTTTCTCGCGCATTGCGCTCTTTTGCTTCAGGCTCAAAGCTTCTCTCTCTCCCTGGGGGGGGGTCTTGGTGAAAAGAGATAGCTGATCCTGGGAATCCTCTGTTCCGCCTAAGCCACTCCGTTGGCGAGCCAAAGATTGCCACTTCGTGGCCCATTCTTCGAGGCTAAAGCTATCCTTCTTCTCCAAAACCAGCTCCCGATAGCTGCGCGCTGTCGATTGAGAAAGGGAGGACATGGCTCTTTTTAAGCATCTCTTACAGCCTTCCAAGCAATTTTTTTCCAACTTCGTTACTGCCCGACGCTTTAATTGAGCATTTACTTCTTCGATCAAGCTGGCAACAAGATACATAGTCTGTTCCAACTTTTCGCACTCTAGAGAGTATAGTTTTTCATCAAATGCTTGACCCTTAAGAGAACCTCGATGCAAAACATTTGAGCCTTCCAGCACAGCCAGTGAGACCATGCTTTCCATGTTCCGTAGGCTTATCAGGTGGGCCATATCTTGAACTTGTCGTACAAGTCTGTGGACCACCGAGCCAGAAGGAAGAGCCTCTTCAGCCCAAGACAGTGTGCTCCTACCGGCCTTTCGATTCTTCTGCTGCCCAATCACAGCCTTATTCAATCCCCATTGACTCTGAGCTGGGCTTACCGCATAGTTAGGCTGTCTCCATAATCGGCGGGCAGCCTCCGATAGTTTTGCTCTTGTCTGCCTCGACGGAGACAGCAGGCTCCCGCTTTCTTTCAGCCAATGAAGAACAAAGAAGCGGGTCATATCGAAGAAAGAATTCCAACAGTCTCTACTCAAAAATGCCAAGACATGGATCTTTTCTTTGAAACTCTCAATCCTTTCCATCGTTTTCAACGCGTTGCGCCCGAGGCTAGGTTTCTCATAATGTGTCTGAGTGCTCCATTCCCTGCCTAGTTCATGCCGGATTAAGCCTTCAAAAGCCTCTCTTTCTGCTCTTTCTTCGCCCAATGCAAACTGCCTTCCGTCACGCTTTTTTTGTTTTAGAAGCTTAAGGCGGTTTCCAACCCCTTCTGTGTAGCTCTGGTTGGGAGGTAGGCCTTTACTTAGCTTGGTCAGTAGGGGGAGAGGTATTTGAAGGGTGGAAGAGGAATGCTGCCATAAGCGCCCTACCCAGAGGTGGAGTTTGTGGCCCAAGGCCCGACGACGAATCCTGGTCATTCTTCGTAGCAGCCTTTGTCTGGAGGGGTCAGGAGCCAGCTTCTTCCAAATAGCGAGGCTGCGCCGTATTAGGCCACTTGGGGAAAGCTCATCCTGGTCTTCTTTCTGAGATTCCAAGCCATTTGGATCAGAAAGCTCTTCATAGCTGGTCAGGCCTCTCTTTTCTGAAAGCTCTGGCTGGGGCTCCTTGGATAAAAGCTCTGGCTGAATCTCTGGCTTGTTCTCTTTAGGTTGAAGCTCTGACTGGACCTGCTCTTTCAAGTAAGCTATGTCATTGGGCTTAGTTTTGCGTCCATCTAAGATTTCGACCTTTCGGTCGAGCGTTTTCATAAACTTTTCTGCGTCATAAAGGTGCGCCCGAAAGGTAAAATCCTTTATGCTTGTATAATGCGGCAAGCCTCTTGCTCTCTGTCTTCCTACTGTATTGGCTCTCATGCACATACGTTTGAAGCGTTGAGGATCCTCCCTCTGCAAGGACAGCCAATGCCTATCTCTTATTATAGGATGACTGTAGGAGTCTTGGGCATGAGAAGAGCCAGCCTTGACAACCCAATCGTAGCCTTGGAGGTCCATCCCTAACCACCATGGCTCTACGCCAGGAACATGCCCATAAGTCTTGATCAAGTAGTGAGGTATTCTCTTGTTTATATAGGGAAGCTCATGGTATGGGATCCTAGTAATCCCAAAAAAACGCCACAACTGCTTCGTCACAGTTTCGCGTATACGGATAAATCGGCTATAGTACCTGCGCAGTCCTGCAGCGCTGTTATCTGGTGGGTATACGCGTGTATGTAGCTTGTGATAGTAGTTGAGATGATCGTAGTCTATCCGAGAAAGACGGTAGGTTTGCATCTGTATCTCGTTCACTGCCTTCCAAGGGTTGTGCACAAAGGCTTGGAGAGCCAGTTGGGCTGCCTGCAAAGGGCTTCTGATGCGCACGGCTATTAGATGGTCAGCGAAGTGGCTTGACCTGCTTCTTATTCCAATGAAGGATGGGTTCTTTTTCCACCTGTCCAACCTGACTTTCTCCTCGTACTGTTCCCAACTAAAAAAGCCCATATTGGAGGGTTGATAGATGAGCTGTGGCCTGCCCAAGATCATGAAGCTAATGTAGGCTGTGTTGTTGGCGGTAGGAAGGATTGGGGCAAAAGATCGAAACATCCCCTGGATCAGGCTCACGTTGAATTTGAGAAACCAAAGCACGATGTCTGTAAAGTTTTTAAGCCATAACCCTCCAAGCGTTTGAGAATACTTGTCCACAAGAACAAGGAGGGGATCTTTCCATCGCAAGTCGTACTCCAGCTGATTAGTAGATTCACGCAAGATTTCCAGGTCCATAACAAAGCTGATCCCCCTCCGTAAGAGATCCCAATCTGGTTGGCATTGAAAGGTCAAAAAGGGCTGGCTTAGCGAAAAGAAGAGCTTTTCACTGTCATTGTTACGGGGGATGTACTTCTTTAAGTTTATTCCATAAGAATCATCAAAGTCGCTGTCGAAGAATGTGGCCATACGCTTCCGCTTCCGCCGACCATTTCGGTGGAAAGGCTCCAAAAGGGTAGGGTAATACTTGTATTGGCGTAAGGAAGCAGGACTTATTCCTTTGGCTAAGCTGCTCTCTGCTTTTACAAGACGCGGGATTCCAAGGAATCCTTGACCGATCCGATAGGATTGACGAGGTGGTAAGCCTGCCCTAAGAGCTGTCCTTCGACGACGTCTTATTCGGCGGGTCTCCAAAGACTCTCGTCCGAACATGTCATCCCATAGCTGGCGCCAAGGAGAGCGGTGTTCATAGGTAGGCAAAAACTCTTTGTATTGTGTGAACCCCAGCATTTCGGCTGTCCAGAAAGATTCCTCCTCTATCTTGGTCCGTGTGTTGGGTCGGTCGGCATTGGGCCCGACCAATCCCAAGGATGGCCGTAGGTACGGCAAGAAGGGTTGATGTCCCTGGCTCCATTCGATATGTCTCCTTACGCCCCCCAGGTAGCCTGAAAGCCCTACTTGGCGCACAGGCGCCTCATGCTTCCAGCTTTGGAGCGGAGCTCGCTCTTGCACCTGCTTCTGGCCGTTGGGCGGCTGGGTTTCTTGAGCTTCCAAGGACTCTTGTACCCAACCTTTTTGATTACTCGTTTTATAAGGCCTGCGATGCTCCCCTAGCTGCGCTTGTCGGGCTCTTAATCCTCTTAGCCTGTCTCTTTGGCTAAGAAAAAGAGGTTTGACAAATAAGGGCACACCTAGGGCCTTATCCATTGACTGAGCAAGTGGCTCGAACGAAGATCGTACTGTTGCAATTAGGGAGCCTGGCTCTTTGAAGGGTTTTAAGCTCTCTATGGTAGGCAACCCTTTTCCTCCACTTGTGTCTAAGAACGTGAGTGAATCGGCAGCGTCCAGTAAATCCTTCATAGAAGCAATTTCTAGCATACTACCGTTCAAGCCATACTCGGCTCCGCTGTTGCCAGGCGTCTGAGCGACTGCCATACTCGGATTCTCTTCCTCTTCTAAGGTCGTCTCGTTTTCTGGATCTAGTAGACTGGTGGTCACACCATGAAATCGCCAAAAGTCTGCCCAAGCCCAGGCTCTCTCAAACTGAGTGGGTCTCCTCATACGCTGGGGATTGGCAGACTTCAACCAGCTTGACTGAAGATGGAGAGAAGCCAGTCGAAAAGCAAGGCGTAGCCGACGCAGTATTCTTTTCATAAGGTACAGGTCCCGGATTGCCACCTGGTCAAGAGCTGAGGTATGAAGCCTATCAGTGCCACTCTGTTCATCGGCTCTCTCTTCTTCATACTCGAGTATGGCTTCAAGATCAGGGGCGGATCCGGAGCGTGCTGCCCAGCTTGCGGCATCACCACGCTCCCACGCACGTCGCATGATATCTTTTTGGACCCCCTCCTGCGTGTCATCTGCCTCGATGCGAGACCGGAGTTCCCCGAGTGCCCAGCGGCTCAGACGTGGGGGGGGTTGTTTTTCCATCTCTGCCACAACCTCAGGTTCAGGCATATTGGGGCTTGCTTCTTTCGGCTCAGCATCATCTATGTGAGGATTGATTGGCACAAGTCCAAGAGCTCTCTCTTCAGGAAGTCCTGGATGTTCTAAATAGAATCGTGCAATTGGTCCAATCGAATAATGGTGCATCCTTTTTGAGATTAGCCCTCTCCACCTATCTGCCCCATTGACTCGACCGACGGGTCGGCTTATGCGCTTATGCCAATCTCGGCGAAGGCTTTTTTCTTTTAAAGAAGGGATGACCGTCTGCTTCCGCCTTTCCACCTCTTCAATCCGTTCCTTTTGCTCATCTAAATAGGCTTTACGCTCTCCTGGGGGGAGAGAGCTTTGAGTCAACCATTCTTCTGCTACAATGCGAGCCCGAGAAGGGTTGCGTGAATCTTCATGAGATCGATAACGAAGTATCTTTCGGAAGGGCAGTGAGCTGGGTTGGTCATGCTCGTCGAGTTCTATTTCCCTATTTTTCCAGTGGTCACTACCAAATAGATAGGTCTCTGCTTCAAATGAATCAGCGATATTATCCCACCAATATCCCCACCATATATACTCAAAGCATTCCAATGTTTCATCAATAGAGAGGAATAGTGACTCTGGCTTGAACAAAACAGAGGGAGAGCTCATATTCTCCATTGGCAATGAAGGATTGATTTCCTCTGTTATTTCAGAAACTTTCCCTTCTTCCTGTTTGTCTCTTGACGAGGTGGGTCTCTTTCCTTTGGTCTCCTCTTCTTCCTTTTTGAAGAGTATGGCATCATCCTCGGATTGGATGCCTGTATCGAACAAACCAAGTGTCATCTGTGATCTTTCTAGCTCCTCTCCAAAGCTAAGAGCGAAAGGAAATCGTTCGAACTGTCTGTGCTTTGCGGAGAAGCCTAGATTAGAAAGCTCAGATTGAGAAATATGCTTTTGGGCTATAGAATCCCACGTCCTGTACCTGTGGGCTTGGCGTCTGAGTGTTCTTAAGTCTTCGGTAGAGTGCCTGTGTTTGTCCCCCTTGGCCAACATCCTTCGTAAGGCCAAACGGTACCTAGCCCCCCATGCGTGCCTTCGTAGAGACGGGTGTACATGCGAGTCGTCCAGTCGTACGAGCCCCAATACCCTTTCGTCATCTGCAAAAAGAGAAAGAGGGCCCAGTCCCGCTAAGCTTGCCAGTGCCTTCCGTCCCTCTTGCTCGTATAGACGTAGGTTTCCAAGTCTAAGGCTATGAGTAAGCATAAGACGTAGGTTGTTCTCACGGTTCTGGCTTGAAAGAAGAGCCTTTTTCTTCATAGGTAGGAAGTATTCCTTTCTGTCCATTCTGTGTTGCTTCTTACTTCCCAACCTGGCCATCTCCCGTCCATGGGTCCATAATTTCTTGCCAAGTAGGGGGGGCATTGGGTTGTAAAGGAAAGATCGCTTGTCCCATTGAGAGCGTTGCAATGCAAAAAGCATCCGATAGCCCCGTTCTACGACACCCGATCTCCGACGTTGCACTAGGTTCGACCATTTTTCCTCTAATTCTCCAACCCAATCCAAAGCACTGTCAAGGCTTATTTCATTGGAGGGTCGCCGATGGCTCGTTCCCTCTTTCTGAACGCCTTCAAGGAGATTGGACCAAGAACGAGCTTTGCTTGGCTCTCCTCGCAGAAGATGCCTTACTGCCTGCAGTTCGATCCGAGTTCTCCTATGATGCCACAAATCAGAAATTGCTATAGGAAGGGGGCTTAAACTGGGAGTAGGTCCAAGCCAAACTCCCGATTTTGCGTACAGGGTGCGCCAAGCAGCCTTAACCCTTTCTTTTTCCTTTGCATGGAACAATGCCTGACGTAATATCCAGGGCACGGATGGGCCCAACCGTGTGCGAGACGATACTTGATGCAGGGACTGCAAGGAAGCCTGTAAGTCAAATAGAGGCTCCTCTTCTTCTTTTTGTGGCCGTCGAGGGGAGAGAGCGTTTCTTACTTCTTTCTCTACCTTGCCGTAAGTCTTATTTCTTAGCGCTTCGGCTTCTCTTGAATGGATCCTCTCTTGATACCTCATACTCTTCGAGTGAGCCGTTCCCTGTTCAGTTCCAGCTCGTTTCAAAAAGCCCTTGGCTTGCAGGGTTGTTCTTTGGTAGAAATGATCACCCCATTGCCACCTAAGCCGGCGGGGCTCATTTCGACCTATTTTGAATGACCCCCAGAGGTTTTGTTGCAATGGTTTGAGCGGATCAAGAAGGGGTAAGAAAGGAGTTTTGGCCCCGCTCTCCAAAACCTCGGGCCCTGTCCAGACGGAAAGCCCATCCAGCTGGTCAAGTGTTCTAAGTATCTTTCGCCTTGCCCATTCTAGCTTCCTTCCCTGATGCTTGGAAAGGAGGGCTTGCTTGCGCAGGGCCTGTCGGCGTGCCCTATCTCCGGGTTCTTGAGGGACAGGGGTGGTTGCTACAAGGTTTGTGGTAATAGGATCCATGGAGCGAGATAACAAGCCGGGTCGATAACATGCGGGTCGTGGGCCTAAACGAGATGATTTGAGTCCTGGAGCCTGGACAAGAGAACGCAACTGCGGGAAGGGTAGCCTCCTATCAGAGGGTTGCAGAGAGTCTGGCTTCAGTGCTTCCAATAGTCTGGGGACCAGTAGAAAAGAAAACTGGCCTGGAGGGCCTGTAGGGAGTCGTGTATCTGGGCTGCTTCCCCACCGTTGTCCTTGAGCATAGGAATGCAAAGGTCGGCTTGGTCTGAGAGGGGTGGAGGGTTTTGATTCATAGCGTCGTCGGGCTTGCTTTGCTAGCAAGCCTGCAGTCCGGGTTCGGAGCCCTTCTACCCAAGAGTGAAGGCTACGGGCGAGAGAAGATGGGGGGGTCAGCCTACCCTCTGACTCGAGACGAAGGGGCACCCTGCGTCCTTGACGCGCTCTCTGTCGCAGCATTCTTGACTCTAAGATGGCTAGCATCTGGGGCTTTTCTAAGCGTCGGGTCACAAGATCCTCCTTCTCTTGATCTTTAAGAGAAGAGGGCAACCTTAGCTCGTTCATCATGTCTCTAGTCTCTTTGTTCTCACCATATAGGTAAACATAGATGTCTGCAATCCGCTCCTGGACCTGATAGCCAGGCCGAGTACGAGGAAGGCCCGGTACCACAGAAAGACATAAGCGAGGGGCTTTATCAAGCTCGGGCCAGGCTAAGTGGGTCTGAGGCCGTAGCACACAAGCGAAGGCCCTTTGGTGTTGGGCATAGGCCATAAGACGAACACAGTAGTCGAACAATGCTTCGCTGGGAGAGAAGAGACGTTGAACCACATCTTGATAAGCATCTTCGGACTTGAACCATCCCTTTGTTCTCTCCTTGAACAGGAGTAAGGCATTTGACGTTGAGCGTCGCTCCCAAAGTTGAAATATCCGCCTTAGCCTCTCTAAGGCATGGCCGTCGAACAGCTTTCGTACCTGCTCAGAATTGGCCTGTAAGGGCACATGGGTAAGCAATATAGGATTGGGGTGCTGCAAAGCAGTGCTAAGCGATTGCAGTAACCGTCTCTCTATTTTACGCTGTTGTTTCATGGGAACAGCAGCCATGGTTCGAAATCTGGTTTTTAAACTTCTATGTTTGCGCTTACGCTTGAATTTTTCGTTCCTACGACTCATTATCTTACGTCTCGCCTTGGGCCTTCTTAGTTCGTTTATCCTTGTAAACAGCTCACCGCTCATCCACTTCAAGGAGCCCGCTGCCCATCTCGGCTTACGCTTGCGGGCTCGGTTCCATGGTATAGCCCTTCCGTACGACGACCGTTGAGGCAAAAGACCCTGATCCCTTTGGTAGTGTGAAACGTACTTTTTGTGTTCCTTTCGATCATACAACCTTAGCCACCAAGGTATAAAGCGCTGTTTAGGCCAAAGAATATCCTGTTCCCGGTCAGTATTGCTTTCGTTGTGGGGGCGTTCGTACAGCTCAGATTCTTCTTGATACGGAGAAAGACTTGTAGTCCATGGCTTCTGTGTTTGCAAACCAACGCCGTAAGTGTGCCATGAGCCTAGTACCTGCCCTTGTGGTAAAGAAAGAGGGCCTAGGCGGCGAGCTGGCTCTTTTCTCTCCCAAGGAAAAGGAAATCCTCTGCTTTCTTCAATATACTCTTGGGGAGTCGTTTTCTTGTAGGGGTGCTGTACGAGAACCTCCTGCCCTTCCTCCTGCCTTTCCATAAGGCTTTCCAGCTCTCCCTTCAGTAAGCTTAAGCTTTCTTCATTTAAGTTAGTCTCACTTGAAGCACTACTCCAGAGGCCCGTAGGAGGAAGTCCCCCAAGCTCTGTTTCTAAGTTCCCCCTTAGAGTAGGCTGCTCGCATAGATTCGGCAATAGATTCACCGATTGAAGATGGTTTTTCTCGTCCACTAAGGAGCGAAGCAAGAGCTGATTGAATGAGCCCATTTCTTCTTCGACCTGATACACTCGGCCATACAAGGCAAGTCGTTGCTTGGCAACGCTTGGCACCCAGTCGCTTATACGGTCCTGGGCAACAGAGCGCATCTGAATATGGGTTTCTTTTAGTTGGACTCCGCTCATTATTTTTTGAAAGGGATCAAGCCGGAACTGCATGATCATTACAGTGTAGACCATCCCACCTAGCACACGGTGAAGAGGGCTTATTAGCTGGTAAGGTGTTCTCTTGGTGAGCAGACATGTGACAGATCGACTCAAGCACAGGCTGGCATAGAAGAATAGATTCCCGATTCCATAGCCTAAGAGGGTTCCCCACACGAAGGCTGGCTCTGTTCCATGAGAAAAGCCTAAAATAGGGGTTAGATCATTTAACATGCTAGCTCCACTACGCGGAATCAGTACGTATAAACTCGCACAGAAAACGAAGTATAGCAAGGCACGAGGGTCACGCATACTTGTTAACTCTAGTGGCAGCTCCAACAGAGGCTCAAAAATCTTCGCTTCCTCCAGATCTGTGCGAAGATACCGAGCAAAAAGTGGATCCCTCGGTATCACCCAGGCCACCAGGCACATAGATAAAGAAATAGCCGTTATAAAGGCCGCGTTGTAACGCCAGCGCATAGCTAAGGGTTGTGCCCAGCCTAAGAATTCCATCCCCACAAGAACTGCCTGTCCAATGAATATAGCTATAACGCATATCCCCCCAAGAAGATTGCCATGCATATAGAAGGCACGCGCGGCTATGACATGGACTACGTGTAGAGACTGAGTTCCCATAAAGCCATAGACCGCACTAATGCATAGAGTAGGATTCGCACTGAACCACCCCCCAATGGTCTCCACAGCGTACAAAGCTATGTTATAGGTGTTGAAATAGATTGGATTCATGAGTCAATGTTTCTCCTTGTTACTGATAGAGCAGATATGAGCTCTCTTCCCCCAGAGGGGGAGGTGAGGGATCTCACTCCACTGAGCTATTTCCCCCTATAAGAATCCCTTCCCTACCCTCAAAGCCCTTTGGAGGGTCATTTGAGTTTGAATCTGTTGGGTATACAAAATGTGTACGACAAGTTAAGACTGCTTTTGATAACGAAAATGCCTTTCGAGTCTCTTGGATTGCTTTTTGCTTCCATGCGGATTTTCGTACTCGCTTCTTTGCTTTTGAAGCTCTCTTCTTTGGAACAGCCATGAGATTTTTAATGAATTTGTAGGACTTGGATGCATAGTTTCAAAGATGTCCTTCGTAAGAAGAACAGACTTTGTTTGCGTGTCTAAGACGCAGCTTCATTTGCCCTTGGGCCAGGATACCATGCCCAACCAGTCAAAGAGCTAAGGGTTCTCTATGAGGGTGGAGTAGGTCCAATAAGCTTGACGGGAGAGCTTTGAGCCAAGCATGGGCAACGTAAGTCTTTTTCGTCTTGCTTTTAAACGCGTAAGTGGGCCTTAAGAAAAAAGAGAGCAACGAAGCAACGAGATCCTAGCAACAGATTAGGATTAGGGAGCTGTTGAAAAGTTGACTGTCGCAAGCAAACTTACTAGCGCAATGGACATACTGAACGCGTAGTAGGTCAAGTTACCCCTTTGCCATGCTTTGTTCGCTTGGCCTGAGACAAGGCCTATTATCCCAGCCCCATTTGCCACCCCATCAATCCACCAGCTATCTAGAGCAGATGCCCCTTCGGCTAAGATTTGATTTGCTCGTACCCATGACTTATCATATATCTCATCAATGTGCCAGCGATTGTAGGAGGCACGGTATAGCTGTGGCCATTGTTTAGAAAGCCCACTGAGTGCAAGTGTAGCTCTTTGGTAACCTAAAACCGCCACACAACCCCCTAGCAGAGCAATTCCAACAGAGCTCACTGCCATGCTACCAAACGCAATCAGGCTAGGAGATGGGGTGGATCCGAGATGAAACCACGGGGTATTCGTCCAACCAATGAATGCAGTAGGGAAGGCGAGTATGAGCAGACAAGCGGTCATCCCTATGTCTTCTCGAGGCTTAACTTTTTGCTGGTTCTGATGGGGCAGGAGGAATCCTGCGCGAAACCGTCCTTCAAAGGTGAGCAGATAGATACGGAGCATGTATAAACCTGTCATACCGGCTGTGGCCCAAGCAATGGCCCATAAAATCGGGTGGGCTGCCCAGGCCCCTGCCAGTATGGCATCTTTGGACCAAAAGCATGCGAGGGGGGGGAAACCACAAATAGAAAGCGTGCCAAGAAGAAAGGTGGTTGCTGTGATGGGCATGAACTTCCTAAGGCCTCCCATTAGTAACATGTTTTGGCTCTTCGCGGGATCCCACCCAACGACAGGTTCCATGCCATGAATAACAGAGCCGGCCCCTAAGAAAAGTAAAGCTTTGGAATAAGCATGGGTTACAAGATGAAACAACCCTGCCTCGTAAGACCCTACCCCCATAGCCATCACCATGTAGCCAAGCTGTGACATAGTAGAGTAAGCAAGCCCCTTCTTAAGGTCAGTTTGTGTTAATGCAATACTGGCTCCAAGGACCGAAGTGAGTGCACCTACCCAGGCCATCGTCTCCATTACCACGTTCAGCTGCTGGAAAATGGGACATATACGCGCTATGAGAAAGACTCCTGCTGCAACCATTGTGGCGGCATGGATGAGGGCAGAGATAGGTGTGGGGCCTTCCATAGCATCCGGTAGCCAAACATGAAGAGGGACCTGCGCGGACTTGGCAAAGGGCCCTAAGAGTAAGAGTAGACAACAAATGGTAGGAAAGAGTAAGTCAAGCGATTGTGATGAAAGCAAGCGGGCAAGACGTTCGGCAATCTCCCCAAATTCAAGGCTCCCAGTAGTCCAGTAAAGCCCTAAAATACCAAGCAAGAGACCAAGATCTCCGATCCTGTTTGTAATAAAGGCCTTCTGACATGCCTTGGCAGCTCCTACGCGATTGGGCCAAAAACCGATTAGGAGGTAGGAGCACATGCCTACCAGCTCCCAAAACACGTACACCTGTACCAAATTAGGGCTTAGGACCAAGCCTAACATAGAGGCAGTGAACAGGCTAAGATAGGTAAAAAAGCGGACGTACCCCTGGTCATAGGCCATATACTTGTGGCTGTATGCCATGACAACCAGCCCCACGGTGGTGATGAGCACAAGCATCATAGCGCTCAAAGGATCCACTAGATAGCCGATTTGCAAGCGCAGGTGACCTGCAACTATCCAGTCCATTGCCCAACGGTAGGGCCCAGACCCGCCAAGCTGACCCTGCGCGAGTAAAAAGGACAAAACCATCGATGTTGCTAAACTGCCCATTAGGTAGGCCCGGTGCCATTCCCGCAGGCTGCGAGTTGCCTTGCGCAAAACGAGCAAGCCCCCCCCGGCTACCAAAGACGCAAAGCATGGGAGGATTGGGACAAGCCAGGCGGATTCATAAAGCCATTGGTTCATAAGCCTCCTCTGCGCAAGCCCACAACAAGGTCCAGGCCCTTTTTTTGAAGAGTTTTGGGGTCTGTTTAAGCGATTGCTTTTTGTTAGGATCTGGTTTCTTTTTTAGGGGCTTGCGGTTGTTGGTATGTATACTTCATTTCATCTATTACTCAATTTCTCTCAAAAGCATATCAAAGATCTCTTCGAAGCACCGTGCCTATTGTGAGGCAAGAGGAAGAATTGGAGCCCGAAAAGAGAGCTTGGGCTTAGATATGCTGCACAAAGAAAAGATGATTTGAATTTTTGTATCCTCTCATCAATTATTATAACCTCTGTCCAGAGAAAAAGATGATTTGAGTTTATGTATTCTCTCATCAGCAATTATAACCTTTGGCCAGAGAAAAAGATGATTTGAGTTTATGTATCCTCTTTATCAGCAATTATAACCTTTTTAGCCAAATTGTTATCACATGGTACACCCCCTTTTTTGTTGCAAAAAACAAAAAAAAAGTCACAAGTTTTTAATTGAATGACCTTTAATAAAAAAATCAATAAGAAAGATTTACCTTTTTTCAATATCACTATATAATCCGCTTAGGCTATAGACTTGACCTTTTTGCTCATCGACGTTTACACTGCTTGGTAGATTTCGCTCTTACTCGCTTGTTTGTTGTGCATCCCTCTTGACTAAAACATAGTGGATCGTGTGGAACTTATGTTATATACAATTGTTGATGCGGGGGGGCAGCAACTTCGGATGGAACCAGGCAGGTTCTACGATGTGCCTTGTATGCCTCGCTTGATGCCAGGTACCAAGGTGGCCCTGTGTCGTGTGCTTATGGTGCGAAACCACTCAGATACTAAGCTTGGTAGGCCCTGGGTATGGGGCGCGCTTGTTAGGGCAAGGGTGATGCATACCCTGAAGGCAGAAAAAAAGTTTGTGTTGCGACGGCGGGCAAAAAAAAAGAGCCGTCGTAAGCAGGGCCATCGTCGCAGATTGACCCGATTACTAATAGATAGCATTGAGGCATATGGCCAGCAACTGCAAAGCACAACCTAAGACCCCAAGCTCAGCCCTTCGCCAGTGTACAATGGAGCTGCCCAGGCACGGAGCATAGCGCAGCTTGGTAGCGTGCCATCTTGGGGTGGTGGAGGCCGTGGGTTCGAATCCCGCTGCTCCGAGGGAGCACTGGGCGCTCCATCCCTGGAGCAAGTCCACGAGGGGAGGCGAGCAGCCCCCCCATTGCCCCCCCCTTGTACATATGTACATGGTGTGCTATTATACTCTACGAACAAGCCGCTATGGTGAAATGGTAGACACGCTGCCCTTAGGAGGCAGTGCGCGAGCATCTCGGTTCGAGTCCGAGTGGCGGCAAACCCTACCTACCCCAGCCCCCAATTTGCCTATCTACCGCCTTCACGAGGCAACATGATAAAGGATAGAAGTCCGTGTCCTTTTAGGGGGCTTGGGCAATGAGCTAGAAGGGATAAGGACTGAGATTTGTACCCAAGACAAGCGACCCAACTATTGGAGAGCCCACATGGCAAGAGAGAAGTTTGAGCGTAAGAAGCCTCATGTGAACATTGGCACAATTGGCCATGTAGACCATGGCAAGACCACCCTTACTGCAGCAATTACAATGACGCTTGCTGCCAACAGCGGTCTTACACCCAAGAAGTACGATGAGATTGACGCTGCGCCCGAAGAGAGAGCGCGTGGTATTACTATTAACACTGCCCACGTAGAGTATGAGACCCATAATAGACACTATGCCCATGTTGACTGTCCGGGACACGCAGACTATGTAAAAAACATGATCACGGGCGCGGCACAGATGGATGGTGCTATTCTAGTCGTTTCGGGGGCGGATGGCCCTATGCCACAAACTAAGGAGCATATCTTGCTTGCTAAGCAAGTCGGGGTACCCTCCGTTGTCGTGTTCTTGAACAAAGAGGACCAAGTAGACGATGAAGAGCTCCTTCTTCTTGTCGAGCTGGAGGTACGCGAGACCCTCAGTTACTACGAGTTCCCTGGCGACGATGTGCCAGTCGTTTCTGGCTCGGCCCTTCTAGCTTTGGAGGCATTGAGTGCAGAAAATGCAAAGCTCTCAAGGGGAGCAAACAAATGGGTGGACAAGATTTTTGATCTTATGGACCAGGTGGACGAGCACATCCCTACACCCATCCGCGACACAGATAAGCCTTTTCTTATGGCCGTTGAAGATGTATTTTCCATCACAGGGCGTGGGACAGTTGCAACAGGTCGTGTTGAAAGAGGATCCATTAAAGTCGGAGATACCGTAGAGGTGGTAGGACTGAAAGATACTAGGACCAGTACTGTTACCGGGCTCGAGATGTTTCAAAAGACTCTTGAACAGAGTCTCGCTGGCGATAATGTAGGCATGCTGTTAAGGGGTATACAAAAGCAAGATATCGAGAGGGGGATGGTAATTGCCAAGCCAGGATCCATTAAGCCCCACACAAAGTTCGAGGCCCAAGTCTACATCCTTAAAAAAGAAGAAGGGGGACGACATTCACCTTTCTTTAAAGGATATCGTCCACAATTCTATGTCCGTACTACTGATGTCACAGGAAACATCGAGTCTTGCTGGAATGATTCCGGCGAGTCTACACGTATGGTCATGCCGGGAGATAGGATCAAAATGCATGTCGAACTTATCCAACCTATTGCAATCGAAAAGCAGATGAGATTTGCGATTCGAGAAGGAGGACGGACTGTTGGAGCAGGAGTGGTCTCTGAACTGCTTGACTAGCGTAAAAAGCAAACTGCCCATCTATTAAGGTGGGCAGTGGCAACCTTATAAAGTGGGTTTCAGTTTTTTTTAATATTTACAATTCAATAGCTAATGCTTTTATTACTATTCGAGCAAATATAACTTGAAAAATTCAATTTTTTATATGGATCAATGAATAGCCTATTGACTTTGGGCAAGGAGGGATTCGAACCCCCGACACTATGGTTCGTAGCCATATGCTCTAGTCCACTGAGCTACAAGCCCGGTCGCTTGTGGCTTAGGCATCCAGGCGTACAGTGGCCCTCACCGCTTTTTTTGAGGGAGGCTCCTTTAGCTGCCTAATTTGAAACCATCTACAAAGAGACCATACATAAGCCCAATTTTCCACATGTTCGCTGCCTTCGCAGCCCAACCAGGTACAGGACTTTTAGCGAACTCTATTCCTCTTACTATTCTTATTTTTGCCTCTTTAAAGAAAGGATAGGAAGACGATTTATACAGGCATACCCCTGCAAGCTCCGTAAGTGCTACAAGGCCCGCAGATGCCAAAATGTCCCAATCTCCTGTCTGACCCAGCACGGTCGATAGGGTTGTTGCTTGAAAGAAGCCGGCTAGAAGGAAAAGCGTAGCTGCAGTCAGGGAGAGACCTTGCCTACTGCACTGTCTTGAGGACACAGATTCAATTGGGTACGGCACACCTATATGTACGATTTCGGTAAAAATTAGGTCTGTCTAAAGTGCTTAGTCTATGGCATCTCTTCCGAATGCCCAAAAATCTTATGACCTTACTGGGAGAGCCCTCCCCAGGTAGGGATTGAACCTACGACCGTTCGGTTAACAGCCGACTGCTCGTACCACTGAGCTACTAGGGACTCTTTACAGTATACTTGATTAATACTATACTTTTGGTGTAAAATAGTTAATGACTCCCAGCAAGGTCAATTCTTTTCCTTATGCAATGCATCCAAGCAATTTATTATTATTTTTTCTAGCTACTGTGATTGAAGATGCAGAAATTAGTTTTCATTTAGAATTCCGTCATTGTGATAATGCCCTCATCGTATGTGATTTCTAATGACCGAGCTGAAATATCTTGTTTTTGTTTGATCTGCTTCTTGATACGATGGACTTGTTTATATAAATTGTTAAAAATTAAGCTGCCATGGCCATGAACGAAGAAGAAGATGATATCATAAACGATGAGAATTTAATTATTGACTTAGAGAATAATACTGTCTTAGTTAGTTTGCCCCCTGATTCAATTATTGGTAAATACGAAGCTGAGATTTCTCTTAGTCTTCTTGAGTTAGATGCTGGTTGGAACAACCTAGAGCAGAGAAAAGAGAAGGATGAGTTTTGGACCAATCGCGAAATCTTGTGGCATCTAACCAAAGAAAAATTAGAGATCAGATTCCGACTTTTAAAAATTTTTTGCAAAAAGGATAAAGATTAAAAGTGAAATCACTCAGATCAATTGATCTGAGTGATTTCACTTTTTAGGTTTTAGTACACTTTATATCCTAAAGTTAAATAATTCAATAAAATTGAAAATTCTTTTTCAATATTTTTATTTCTTTTTTATAAAATATATAAGTTATTTTACTGAAATCAATTTTAGTATACTCAGTATAAATAATAATAAAAGTAATTTTTAAAAATAAAAAGGAAACATAATAATTGGAATTTTAATTAAAAAATCCATAAGTATGTAATCCTTGACCTAACCAATTTAACCCAAAATAACATATCCATAAGATCAAAAGCCCAAATGATGCTAATGTAGCAGATTGAAAACCTTTCCAATTACGAAAAATTCGAAGGTGCAAATAAGTAGCAAATACAAACCAAGTAATTAAAGCCCAAGTTTCTTTTGGATCCCAACTCCAATATGAACCCCAGGCTTCATTAGCCCAAACAGATCCTGAAAGAATACCGACTGTTAATAAACAAAATCCAGTTGCAATACTTCGAGAACTTATTTGATCAAGTCTTTCAAGAAATAGATAACTTCCAGTTTGTTGTAAAAATAAAGGGTTTGAAAAAGAAATCATTTTTTTCTTTGAAAAAGCCAAAAAAATTAAAGAAATTATTCCACCACAAAAAAGGCATGAATAACTAAACATCATAATACTTACATGCATAAGTAACCAATTTGATTGAAGAGCAGGAACCAAAGAATTAGGTGATTGTATGTTTACAGGAAGACAAAAATTTGCAAATCCATGAATTAACAATGCTGAAGAAATTAATGGAGCAACAATAGATGAATGTGCTATTATTAATTTACTATTCAATAAACCAAATGTAATAATTCCCCAACAAAGCCAAAGAAGAGATTCATAAAGATTACTAAAAGGAGCGTGATGGGATATAAACCATCGACCTATTAAACTTGTTCCTAATAATAGGTTAGAACTCAAAATAAAAAATCTATTACTCAATAAAAATTGAGAATTGAAAAACCAATTTATATTCTTTTTATTAGAAGTTTTCCAAAATGTAATTTTCCACCAAGAAAGGAATGTAGCTAACAATAGAGTAAGAAAAGATCCATTTTGAAGGACAGATTCAAAAGCTAACTGATTCATAAAAATATTAATAGTAGTGAAATTATAAAGATTATAAAAAAAAGAGTTATATAATTAATTATTAAGGAATTCAAAGCTAGCTTATTCTTCTTTTCTCTCTCTTTCTATGCTTTTATAATCTTTATCCCTAACAAAAGAGAAAAGAAAGCTCATTTGAGAAGAGAGCCAAAACAAAAACAGCTGTTTGGTTTGTTAGGTGTAGAGAGTTTATACTGATTGAAGGGTTAGGGCATGTCCCTTGTACACCACGAGTGTAGTCTTAACTCTCCTAAGAGGGGAAGCTTGGCCCAAAACATGCTCCAAAAGCGAGAGCAAAGCCTAGCTGAAAACTAGGCTATGCTCTCGCTTTTGCAACCCTATCTACTACTCACAGCCAAATGAGTTACTCTTATTCTACCCTTTTTGATCGGCTTTGTCAAGGTCTACCACAAGGCTTAGTTGATCCGTTTTTTCCTTGGTTTTCTAAACAAATTAGAAAGATTGTTTGGAAATTGACCCAACCTTTTCCGAGTGAAAAGAATTTGTTTGCAACCGAGCTCAAAAAGAACCATTTCGAGAAATGCGATAGGAAAGGTTTTGCTCAATTAGCAATCCATTATAATTACTTTGCGCTAAGGATGACTGTTACAGTAGCAAACTGTTTATTTCCGCAGACAAGAGCCGAGTACACTCGTCAGTTTAGCTATTTCAAGCAGTTTGATAAGGCCTGCTCGAATAGCCGAACACAAAGGCGGTTAAATCCTCTTTTTTTTAAACACTTTAAGACAAGTTCAATTTGCACCGTCATTACGTAGTGTTTCTTCAAGCGAACTCTAACTTTGTAGTGGATTATTGTGGTCTGATCGCTACGACATTACTAGTATTTTCAGGAAATGGAAATGGGGTAAATATTCTGATTCAATTGCCCCCACGTTATAAGCATTTTCTAGTTGAGAATAAGTTCATCAAGACTTATGGAAAAAATCGCTGGGTTTGGAAAGGTCAAGAACTCCTTCCAAGGGGGAAGATGAGAAGTGCTTGCTTTCTATGACGGCAAAACAAATCAATTCGAAAGATATTGAAAGAATATGCTGCAATGAAGTATTTAAGCAAGCCCAATGAAGGCGCAGGAGCGTAGCCAACGAATCAAAAATTAAGATTCTCGTTCTCTTAATAACTGATAATAACTGATTAAGAGAAAAAGAAGCTTCGATTCGAATAATTAGCAGTTTACATCGGCAATTGCTAGCTTTTAGTCTTTTCATTCAAAGCCTGAAATGAACAATTTGAAGGAACCTTTTACGGCTTAGCAGGCACAAATCGGGGGGTGTCAGGATCCATAAAGGCTTTTTTCATTCGCTACGCTTTTGATTAGGGGCCATTCAGGGAGCTTTTATAGGTGGTCTTTAAACTTTAAAAAAGAAATCATTTTTTTGGCTTTTTCAAAGAAAAAAATGATTTCTTTTTCAAACCCTTTATTTTTACAACAAACTGGAAGTTATCTATTTCTTGAAAGACTTGATCAAATAAGTTCTCGAAGTATTGCAACTGGATTTTGTTTATTAACAGTCGGTATTCTTTCAGGATCTGTTTGGGCTAATGAAGCCTGGGGTTCATATTGGAGTTGGGATCCAAAAGAAACTTGGGCTTTAATTACTTGGTTTGTATTTGCTACTTATTTGCACCTTCGAATTTTTCGTAATTGGAAAGGTTTTCAATCTGCTACATTAGCATCATTTGGGCTTTTGATCTTATGGATATGTTATTTTGGGTTAAATTGGTTAGGTCAAGGATTACATACTTATGGATTTTTTAATTAAAATTCCAATTATTATGTTTCCTTTTTATTTTTAAAAATTACTTTTATTATTATTTATACTGAGTATACTAAAATTGATTTCAGTAAAATAACTTATATATTTTATAAAAAAGAAATAAAAATATTGAAAAAGAATTTTCAATTTTATTGAATTATTTAACTTTAGGATATAAAGTGTACTAAAACCTAAAAAGTGAAATCACTCAGATCAATTGATCTGAGTGATTTCACTTTTAATCTTTATCCTTTTTGCAAAAAATTTTTAAAAGTCGGAATCTGATCTCTAATTTTTCTTTGGTTAGATGCCACAAGATTTCGCGATTGGTCCAAAACTCATCCTTCTCTTTTCTCTGCTCTAGGTTGTTCCAACCAGCATCTAACTCAAGAAGACTAAGAGAAATCTCAGCTTCGTATTTACCAATAATTGAATCAGGGGGCAAACTAACTAAGACAGTATTATTCTCTAAGTCAATAATTAAATTCTCATCGTTTATGATATCATCTTCTTCTTCGTTCATGGCCATGGCAGCTTAATTTTTAACAATTTATATAAACAAGTCCATCGTATCAAGAAGCAGATCAAACAAAAACAAGATATTTCAGCTCGGTCATTAGAAATCACATACGATGAGGGCATTATCACAATGACGGAATTCTAAATGAAAACTAATTTCTGCATCTTCAATCACAGTAGCTAGAAAAAATAATAATAAATTGCTTGGATGCATTGCATAAGGAAAAGAATTGACCTTGCTGGGAGTCATTAACTATTTTACACCAAAAGTATAGTATTAATCAAGTATACTGTAAAGAGTCCCTAGTAGCTCAGTGGTACGAGCAGTCGGCTGTTAACCGAACGGTCGTAGGTTCAATCCCTACCTGGGGAGGGCTCTCCCAGTAAGGTCATAAGATTTTTGGGCATTCGGAAGAGATGCCATAGACTAAGCACTTTAGACAGACCTAATTTTTACCGAAATCGTACATATAGGTGTGCCGTACCCAATTGAATCTGTGTCCTCAAGACAGTGCAGTAGGCAAGGTCTCTCCCTGACTGCAGCTACGCTTTTCCTTCTAGCCGGCTTCTTTCAAGCAACAACCCTATCGACCGTGCTGGGTCAGACAGGAGATTGGGACATTTTGGCATCTGCGGGCCTTGTAGCACTTACGGAGCTTGCAGGGGTATGCCTGTATAAATCGTCTTCCTATCCTTTCTTTAAAGAGGCAAAAATAAGAATAGTAAGAGGAATAGAGTTCGCTAAAAGTCCTGTACCTGGTTGGGCTGCGAAGGCAGCGAACATGTGGAAAATTGGGCTTATGTATGGTCTCTTTGTAGATGGTTTCAAATTAGGCAGCTAAAGGAGCCTCCCTCAAAAAAAGCGGTGAGGGCCACTGTACGCCTGGATGCCTAAGCCACAAGCGACCGGGCTTGTAGCTCAGTGGACTAGAGCATATGGCTACGAACCATAGTGTCGGGGGTTCGAATCCCTCCTTGCCCAAAGTCAATAGGCTATTCATTGATCCATATAAAAAATTGAATTTTTCAAGTTATATTTGCTCGAATAGTAATAAAAGCATTAGCTATTGAATTGTAAATATTAAAAAAAACTGAAACCCACTTTATAAGGTTGCCACTGCCCACCTTAATAGATGGGCAGTTTGCTTTTTACGCTAGTCAAGCAGTTCAGAGACCACTCCTGCTCCAACAGTCCGTCCTCCTTCTCGAATCGCAAATCTCATCTGCTTTTCGATTGCAATAGGTTGGATAAGTTCGACATGCATTTTGATCCTATCTCCCGGCATGACCATACGTGTAGACTCGCCGGAATCATTCCAGCAAGACTCGATGTTTCCTGTGACATCAGTAGTACGGACATAGAATTGTGGACGATATCCTTTAAAGAAAGGTGAATGTCGTCCCCCTTCTTCTTTTTTAAGGATGTAGACTTGGGCCTCGAACTTTGTGTGGGGCTTAATGGATCCTGGCTTGGCAATTACCATCCCCCTCTCGATATCTTGCTTTTGTATACCCCTTAACAGCATGCCTACATTATCGCCAGCGAGACTCTGTTCAAGAGTCTTTTGAAACATCTCGAGCCCGGTAACAGTACTGGTCCTAGTATCTTTCAGTCCTACCACCTCTACGGTATCTCCGACTTTAATGGATCCTCTTTCAACACGACCTGTTGCAACTGTCCCACGCCCTGTGATGGAAAATACATCTTCAACGGCCATAAGAAAAGGCTTATCTGTGTCGCGGATGGGTGTAGGGATGTGCTCGTCCACCTGGTCCATAAGATCAAAAATCTTGTCCACCCATTTGTTTGCTCCCCTTGAGAGCTTTGCATTTTCTGCACTCAATGCCTCCAAAGCTAGAAGGGCCGAGCCAGAAACGACTGGCACATCGTCGCCAGGGAACTCGTAGTAACTGAGGGTCTCGCGTACCTCCAGCTCGACAAGAAGAAGGAGCTCTTCATCGTCTACTTGGTCCTCTTTGTTCAAGAACACGACAACGGAGGGTACCCCGACTTGCTTAGCAAGCAAGATATGCTCCTTAGTTTGTGGCATAGGGCCATCCGCCCCCGAAACGACTAGAATAGCACCATCCATCTGTGCCGCGCCCGTGATCATGTTTTTTACATAGTCTGCGTGTCCCGGACAGTCAACATGGGCATAGTGTCTATTATGGGTCTCATACTCTACGTGGGCAGTGTTAATAGTAATACCACGCGCTCTCTCTTCGGGCGCAGCGTCAATCTCATCGTACTTCTTGGGTGTAAGACCGCTGTTGGCAGCAAGCGTCATTGTAATTGCTGCAGTAAGGGTGGTCTTGCCATGGTCTACATGGCCAATTGTGCCAATGTTCACATGAGGCTTCTTACGCTCAAACTTCTCTCTTGCCATGTGGGCTCTCCAATAGTTGGGTCGCTTGTCTTGGGTACAAATCTCAGTCCTTATCCCTTCTAGCTCATTGCCCAAGCCCCCTAAAAGGACACGGACTTCTATCCTTTATCATGTTGCCTCGTGAAGGCGGTAGATAGGCAAATTGGGGGCTGGGGTAGGTAGGGTTTGCCGCCACTCGGACTCGAACCGAGATGCTCGCGCACTGCCTCCTAAGGGCAGCGTGTCTACCATTTCACCATAGCGGCTTGTTCGTAGAGTATAATAGCACACCATGTACATATGTACAAGGGGGGGGCAATGGGGGGGCTGCTCGCCTCCCCTCGTGGACTTGCTCCAGGGATGGAGCGCCCAGTGCTCCCTCGGAGCAGCGGGATTCGAACCCACGGCCTCCACCACCCCAAGATGGCACGCTACCAAGCTGCGCTATGCTCCGTGCCTGGGCAGCTCCATTGTACACTGGCGAAGGGCTGAGCTTGGGGTCTTAGGTTGTGCTTTGCAGTTGCTGGCCATATGCCTCAATGCTATCTATTAGTAATCGGGTCAATCTGCGACGATGGCCCTGCTTACGACGGCTCTTTTTTTTTGCCCGCCGTCGCAACACAAACTTTTTTTCTGCCTTCAGGGTATGCATCACCCTTGCCCTAACAAGCGCGCCCCATACCCAGGGCCTACCAAGCTTAGTATCTGAGTGGTTTCGCACCATAAGCACACGACACAGGGCCACCTTGGTACCTGGCATCAAGCGAGGCATACAAGGCACATCGTAGAACCTGCCTGGTTCCATCCGAAGTTGCTGCCCCCCCGCATCAACAATTGTATATAACATAAGTTCCACACGATCCACTATGTTTTAGTCAAGAGGGATGCACAACAAACAAGCGAGTAAGAGCGAAATCTACCAAGCAGTGTAAACGTCGATGAGCAAAAAGGTCAAGTCTATAGCCTAAGCGGATTATATAGTGATATTGAAAAAAGGTAAATCTTTCTTATTGATTTTTTTATTAAAGGTCATTCAATTAAAAACTTGTGACTTTTTTTTTGTTTTTTGCAACAAAAAAGGGGGTGTACCATGTGATAACAATTTGGCTAAAAAGGTTATAATTGCTGATAAAGAGGATACATAAACTCAAATCATCTTTTTCTCTGGCCAAAGGTTATAATTGCTGATGAGAGAATACATAAACTCAAATCATCTTTTTCTCTGGACAGAGGTTATAATAATTGATGAGAGGATACAAAAATTCAAATCATCTTTTCTTTGTGCAGCATATCTAAGCCCAAGCTCTCTTTTCGGGCTCCAATTCTTCCTCTTGCCTCACAATAGGCACGGTGCTTCGAAGAGATCTTTGATATGCTTTTGAGAGAAATTGAGTAATAGATGAAATGAAGTATACATACCAACAACCGCAAGCCCCTAAAAAAGAAACCAGATCCTAACAAAAAGCAATCGCTTAAACAGACCCCAAAACTCTTCAAAAAAAGGGCCTGGACCTTGTTGTGGGCTTGCGCAGAGGAGGCTTATGAACCAATGGCTTTATGAATCCGCCTGGCTTGTCCCAATCCTCCCATGCTTTGCGTCTTTGGTAGCCGGGGGGGGCTTGCTCGTTTTGCGCAAGGCAACTCGCAGCCTGCGGGAATGGCACCGGGCCTACCTAATGGGCAGTTTAGCAACATCGATGGTTTTGTCCTTTTTACTCGCGCAGGGTCAGCTTGGCGGGTCTGGGCCCTACCGTTGGGCAATGGACTGGATAGTTGCAGGTCACCTGCGCTTGCAAATCGGCTATCTAGTGGATCCTTTGAGCGCTATGATGCTTGTGCTCATCACCACCGTGGGGCTGGTTGTCATGGCATACAGCCACAAGTATATGGCCTATGACCAGGGGTACGTCCGCTTTTTTACCTATCTTAGCCTGTTCACTGCCTCTATGTTAGGCTTGGTCCTAAGCCCTAATTTGGTACAGGTGTACGTGTTTTGGGAGCTGGTAGGCATGTGCTCCTACCTCCTAATCGGTTTTTGGCCCAATCGCGTAGGAGCTGCCAAGGCATGTCAGAAGGCCTTTATTACAAACAGGATCGGAGATCTTGGTCTCTTGCTTGGTATTTTAGGGCTTTACTGGACTACTGGGAGCCTTGAATTTGGGGAGATTGCCGAACGTCTTGCCCGCTTGCTTTCATCACAATCGCTTGACTTACTCTTTCCTACCATTTGTTGTCTACTCTTACTCTTAGGGCCCTTTGCCAAGTCCGCGCAGGTCCCTCTTCATGTTTGGCTACCGGATGCTATGGAAGGCCCCACACCTATCTCTGCCCTCATCCATGCCGCCACAATGGTTGCAGCAGGAGTCTTTCTCATAGCGCGTATATGTCCCATTTTCCAGCAGCTGAACGTGGTAATGGAGACGATGGCCTGGGTAGGTGCACTCACTTCGGTCCTTGGAGCCAGTATTGCATTAACACAAACTGACCTTAAGAAGGGGCTTGCTTACTCTACTATGTCACAGCTTGGCTACATGGTGATGGCTATGGGGGTAGGGTCTTACGAGGCAGGGTTGTTTCATCTTGTAACCCATGCTTATTCCAAAGCTTTACTTTTCTTAGGGGCCGGCTCTGTTATTCATGGCATGGAACCTGTCGTTGGGTGGGATCCCGCGAAGAGCCAAAACATGTTACTAATGGGAGGCCTTAGGAAGTTCATGCCCATCACAGCAACCACCTTTCTTCTTGGCACGCTTTCTATTTGTGGTTTCCCCCCCCTCGCATGCTTTTGGTCCAAAGATGCCATACTGGCAGGGGCCTGGGCAGCCCACCCGATTTTATGGGCCATTGCTTGGGCCACAGCCGGTATGACAGGTTTATACATGCTCCGTATCTATCTGCTCACCTTTGAAGGACGGTTTCGCGCAGGATTCCTCCTGCCCCATCAGAACCAGCAAAAAGTTAAGCCTCGAGAAGACATAGGGATGACCGCTTGTCTGCTCATACTCGCCTTCCCTACTGCATTCATTGGTTGGACGAATACCCCGTGGTTTCATCTCGGATCCACCCCATCTCCTAGCCTGATTGCGTTTGGTAGCATGGCAGTGAGCTCTGTTGGAATTGCTCTGCTAGGGGGTTGTGTGGCGGTTTTAGGTTACCAAAGAGCTACACTTGCACTCAGTGGGCTTTCTAAACAATGGCCACAGCTATACCGTGCCTCCTACAATCGCTGGCACATTGATGAGATATATGATAAGTCATGGGTACGAGCAAATCAAATCTTAGCCGAAGGGGCATCTGCTCTAGATAGCTGGTGGATTGATGGGGTGGCAAATGGGGCTGGGATAATAGGCCTTGTCTCAGGCCAAGCGAACAAAGCATGGCAAAGGGGTAACTTGACCTACTACGCGTTCAGTATGTCCATTGCGCTAGTAAGTTTGCTTGCGACAGTCAACTTTTCAACAGCTCCCTAATCCTAATCTGTTGCTAGGATCTCGTTGCTTCGTTGCTCTCTTTTTTCTTAAGGCCCACTTACGCGTTTAAAAGCAAGACGAAAAAGACTTACGTTGCCCATGCTTGGCTCAAAGCTCTCCCGTCAAGCTTATTGGACCTACTCCACCCTCATAGAGAACCCTTAGCTCTTTGACTGGTTGGGCATGGTATCCTGGCCCAAGGGCAAATGAAGCTGCGTCTTAGACACGCAAACAAAGTCTGTTCTTCTTACGAAGGACATCTTTGAAACTATGCATCCAAGTCCTACAAATTCATTAAAAATCTCATGGCTGTTCCAAAGAAGAGAGCTTCAAAAGCAAAGAAGCGAGTACGAAAATCCGCATGGAAGCAAAAAGCAATCCAAGAGACTCGAAAGGCATTTTCGTTATCAAAAGCAGTCTTAACTTGTCGTACACATTTTGTATACCCAACAGATTCAAACTCAAATGACCCTCCAAAGGGCTTTGAGGGTAGGGAAGGGATTCTTATAGGGGGAAATAGCTCAGTGGAGTGAGATCCCTCACCTCCCCCTCTGGGGGAAGAGAGCTCATATCTGCTCTATCAGTAACAAGGAGAAACATTGACTCATGAATCCAATCTATTTCAACACCTATAACATAGCTTTGTACGCTGTGGAGACCATTGGGGGGTGGTTCAGTGCGAATCCTACTCTATGCATTAGTGCGGTCTATGGCTTTATGGGAACTCAGTCTCTACACGTAGTCCATGTCATAGCCGCGCGTGCCTTCTATATGCATGGCAATCTTCTTGGGGGGATATGCGTTATAGCTATATTCATTGGACAGGCAGTTCTTGTGGGGATGGAATTCTTAGGCTGGGCACAACCCTTAGCTATGCGCTGGCGTTACAACGCGGCCTTTATAACGGCTATTTCTTTATCTATGTGCCTGGTGGCCTGGGTGATACCGAGGGATCCACTTTTTGCTCGGTATCTTCGCACAGATCTGGAGGAAGCGAAGATTTTTGAGCCTCTGTTGGAGCTGCCACTAGAGTTAACAAGTATGCGTGACCCTCGTGCCTTGCTATACTTCGTTTTCTGTGCGAGTTTATACGTACTGATTCCGCGTAGTGGAGCTAGCATGTTAAATGATCTAACCCCTATTTTAGGCTTTTCTCATGGAACAGAGCCAGCCTTCGTGTGGGGAACCCTCTTAGGCTATGGAATCGGGAATCTATTCTTCTATGCCAGCCTGTGCTTGAGTCGATCTGTCACATGTCTGCTCACCAAGAGAACACCTTACCAGCTAATAAGCCCTCTTCACCGTGTGCTAGGTGGGATGGTCTACACTGTAATGATCATGCAGTTCCGGCTTGATCCCTTTCAAAAAATAATGAGCGGAGTCCAACTAAAAGAAACCCATATTCAGATGCGCTCTGTTGCCCAGGACCGTATAAGCGACTGGGTGCCAAGCGTTGCCAAGCAACGACTTGCCTTGTATGGCCGAGTGTATCAGGTCGAAGAAGAAATGGGCTCATTCAATCAGCTCTTGCTTCGCTCCTTAGTGGACGAGAAAAACCATCTTCAATCGGTGAATCTATTGCCGAATCTATGCGAGCAGCCTACTCTAAGGGGGAACTTAGAAACAGAGCTTGGGGGACTTCCTCCTACGGGCCTCTGGAGTAGTGCTTCAAGTGAGACTAACTTAAATGAAGAAAGCTTAAGCTTACTGAAGGGAGAGCTGGAAAGCCTTATGGAAAGGCAGGAGGAAGGGCAGGAGGTTCTCGTACAGCACCCCTACAAGAAAACGACTCCCCAAGAGTATATTGAAGAAAGCAGAGGATTTCCTTTTCCTTGGGAGAGAAAAGAGCCAGCTCGCCGCCTAGGCCCTCTTTCTTTACCACAAGGGCAGGTACTAGGCTCATGGCACACTTACGGCGTTGGTTTGCAAACACAGAAGCCATGGACTACAAGTCTTTCTCCGTATCAAGAAGAATCTGAGCTGTACGAACGCCCCCACAACGAAAGCAATACTGACCGGGAACAGGATATTCTTTGGCCTAAACAGCGCTTTATACCTTGGTGGCTAAGGTTGTATGATCGAAAGGAACACAAAAAGTACGTTTCACACTACCAAAGGGATCAGGGTCTTTTGCCTCAACGGTCGTCGTACGGAAGGGCTATACCATGGAACCGAGCCCGCAAGCGTAAGCCGAGATGGGCAGCGGGCTCCTTGAAGTGGATGAGCGGTGAGCTGTTTACAAGGATAAACGAACTAAGAAGGCCCAAGGCGAGACGTAAGATAATGAGTCGTAGGAACGAAAAATTCAAGCGTAAGCGCAAACATAGAAGTTTAAAAACCAGATTTCGAACCATGGCTGCTGTTCCCATGAAACAACAGCGTAAAATAGAGAGACGGTTACTGCAATCGCTTAGCACTGCTTTGCAGCACCCCAATCCTATATTGCTTACCCATGTGCCCTTACAGGCCAATTCTGAGCAGGTACGAAAGCTGTTCGACGGCCATGCCTTAGAGAGGCTAAGGCGGATATTTCAACTTTGGGAGCGACGCTCAACGTCAAATGCCTTACTCCTGTTCAAGGAGAGAACAAAGGGATGGTTCAAGTCCGAAGATGCTTATCAAGATGTGGTTCAACGTCTCTTCTCTCCCAGCGAAGCATTGTTCGACTACTGTGTTCGTCTTATGGCCTATGCCCAACACCAAAGGGCCTTCGCTTGTGTGCTACGGCCTCAGACCCACTTAGCCTGGCCCGAGCTTGATAAAGCCCCTCGCTTATGTCTTTCTGTGGTACCGGGCCTTCCTCGTACTCGGCCTGGCTATCAGGTCCAGGAGCGGATTGCAGACATCTATGTTTACCTATATGGTGAGAACAAAGAGACTAGAGACATGATGAACGAGCTAAGGTTGCCCTCTTCTCTTAAAGATCAAGAGAAGGAGGATCTTGTGACCCGACGCTTAGAAAAGCCCCAGATGCTAGCCATCTTAGAGTCAAGAATGCTGCGACAGAGAGCGCGTCAAGGACGCAGGGTGCCCCTTCGTCTCGAGTCAGAGGGTAGGCTGACCCCCCCATCTTCTCTCGCCCGTAGCCTTCACTCTTGGGTAGAAGGGCTCCGAACCCGGACTGCAGGCTTGCTAGCAAAGCAAGCCCGACGACGCTATGAATCAAAACCCTCCACCCCTCTCAGACCAAGCCGACCTTTGCATTCCTATGCTCAAGGACAACGGTGGGGAAGCAGCCCAGATACACGACTCCCTACAGGCCCTCCAGGCCAGTTTTCTTTTCTACTGGTCCCCAGACTATTGGAAGCACTGAAGCCAGACTCTCTGCAACCCTCTGATAGGAGGCTACCCTTCCCGCAGTTGCGTTCTCTTGTCCAGGCTCCAGGACTCAAATCATCTCGTTTAGGCCCACGACCCGCATGTTATCGACCCGGCTTGTTATCTCGCTCCATGGATCCTATTACCACAAACCTTGTAGCAACCACCCCTGTCCCTCAAGAACCCGGAGATAGGGCACGCCGACAGGCCCTGCGCAAGCAAGCCCTCCTTTCCAAGCATCAGGGAAGGAAGCTAGAATGGGCAAGGCGAAAGATACTTAGAACACTTGACCAGCTGGATGGGCTTTCCGTCTGGACAGGGCCCGAGGTTTTGGAGAGCGGGGCCAAAACTCCTTTCTTACCCCTTCTTGATCCGCTCAAACCATTGCAACAAAACCTCTGGGGGTCATTCAAAATAGGTCGAAATGAGCCCCGCCGGCTTAGGTGGCAATGGGGTGATCATTTCTACCAAAGAACAACCCTGCAAGCCAAGGGCTTTTTGAAACGAGCTGGAACTGAACAGGGAACGGCTCACTCGAAGAGTATGAGGTATCAAGAGAGGATCCATTCAAGAGAAGCCGAAGCGCTAAGAAATAAGACTTACGGCAAGGTAGAGAAAGAAGTAAGAAACGCTCTCTCCCCTCGACGGCCACAAAAAGAAGAAGAGGAGCCTCTATTTGACTTACAGGCTTCCTTGCAGTCCCTGCATCAAGTATCGTCTCGCACACGGTTGGGCCCATCCGTGCCCTGGATATTACGTCAGGCATTGTTCCATGCAAAGGAAAAAGAAAGGGTTAAGGCTGCTTGGCGCACCCTGTACGCAAAATCGGGAGTTTGGCTTGGACCTACTCCCAGTTTAAGCCCCCTTCCTATAGCAATTTCTGATTTGTGGCATCATAGGAGAACTCGGATCGAACTGCAGGCAGTAAGGCATCTTCTGCGAGGAGAGCCAAGCAAAGCTCGTTCTTGGTCCAATCTCCTTGAAGGCGTTCAGAAAGAGGGAACGAGCCATCGGCGACCCTCCAATGAAATAAGCCTTGACAGTGCTTTGGATTGGGTTGGAGAATTAGAGGAAAAATGGTCGAACCTAGTGCAACGTCGGAGATCGGGTGTCGTAGAACGGGGCTATCGGATGCTTTTTGCATTGCAACGCTCTCAATGGGACAAGCGATCTTTCCTTTACAACCCAATGCCCCCCCTACTTGGCAAGAAATTATGGACCCATGGACGGGAGATGGCCAGGTTGGGAAGTAAGAAGCAACACAGAATGGACAGAAAGGAATACTTCCTACCTATGAAGAAAAAGGCTCTTCTTTCAAGCCAGAACCGTGAGAACAACCTACGTCTTATGCTTACTCATAGCCTTAGACTTGGAAACCTACGTCTATACGAGCAAGAGGGACGGAAGGCACTGGCAAGCTTAGCGGGACTGGGCCCTCTTTCTCTTTTTGCAGATGACGAAAGGGTATTGGGGCTCGTACGACTGGACGACTCGCATGTACACCCGTCTCTACGAAGGCACGCATGGGGGGCTAGGTACCGTTTGGCCTTACGAAGGATGTTGGCCAAGGGGGACAAACACAGGCACTCTACCGAAGACTTAAGAACACTCAGACGCCAAGCCCACAGGTACAGGACGTGGGATTCTATAGCCCAAAAGCATATTTCTCAATCTGAGCTTTCTAATCTAGGCTTCTCCGCAAAGCACAGACAGTTCGAACGATTTCCTTTCGCTCTTAGCTTTGGAGAGGAGCTAGAAAGATCACAGATGACACTTGGTTTGTTCGATACAGGCATCCAATCCGAGGATGATGCCATACTCTTCAAAAAGGAAGAAGAGGAGACCAAAGGAAAGAGACCCACCTCGTCAAGAGACAAACAGGAAGAAGGGAAAGTTTCTGAAATAACAGAGGAAATCAATCCTTCATTGCCAATGGAGAATATGAGCTCTCCCTCTGTTTTGTTCAAGCCAGAGTCACTATTCCTCTCTATTGATGAAACATTGGAATGCTTTGAGTATATATGGTGGGGATATTGGTGGGATAATATCGCTGATTCATTTGAAGCAGAGACCTATCTATTTGGTAGTGACCACTGGAAAAATAGGGAAATAGAACTCGACGAGCATGACCAACCCAGCTCACTGCCCTTCCGAAAGATACTTCGTTATCGATCTCATGAAGATTCACGCAACCCTTCTCGGGCTCGCATTGTAGCAGAAGAATGGTTGACTCAAAGCTCTCTCCCCCCAGGAGAGCGTAAAGCCTATTTAGATGAGCAAAAGGAACGGATTGAAGAGGTGGAAAGGCGGAAGCAGACGGTCATCCCTTCTTTAAAAGAAAAAAGCCTTCGCCGAGATTGGCATAAGCGCATAAGCCGACCCGTCGGTCGAGTCAATGGGGCAGATAGGTGGAGAGGGCTAATCTCAAAAAGGATGCACCATTATTCGATTGGACCAATTGCACGATTCTATTTAGAACATCCAGGACTTCCTGAAGAGAGAGCTCTTGGACTTGTGCCAATCAATCCTCACATAGATGATGCTGAGCCGAAAGAAGCAAGCCCCAATATGCCTGAACCTGAGGTTGTGGCAGAGATGGAAAAACAACCCCCCCCACGTCTGAGCCGCTGGGCACTCGGGGAACTCCGGTCTCGCATCGAGGCAGATGACACGCAGGAGGGGGTCCAAAAAGATATCATGCGACGTGCGTGGGAGCGTGGTGATGCCGCAAGCTGGGCAGCACGCTCCGGATCCGCCCCTGATCTTGAAGCCATACTCGAGTATGAAGAAGAGAGAGCCGATGAACAGAGTGGCACTGATAGGCTTCATACCTCAGCTCTTGACCAGGTGGCAATCCGGGACCTGTACCTTATGAAAAGAATACTGCGTCGGCTACGCCTTGCTTTTCGACTGGCTTCTCTCCATCTTCAGTCAAGCTGGTTGAAGTCTGCCAATCCCCAGCGTATGAGGAGACCCACTCAGTTTGAGAGAGCCTGGGCTTGGGCAGACTTTTGGCGATTTCATGGTGTGACCACCAGTCTACTAGATCCAGAAAACGAGACGACCTTAGAAGAGGAAGAGAATCCGAGTATGGCAGTCGCTCAGACGCCTGGCAACAGCGGAGCCGAGTATGGCTTGAACGGTAGTATGCTAGAAATTGCTTCTATGAAGGATTTACTGGACGCTGCCGATTCACTCACGTTCTTAGACACAAGTGGAGGAAAAGGGTTGCCTACCATAGAGAGCTTAAAACCCTTCAAAGAGCCAGGCTCCCTAATTGCAACAGTACGATCTTCGTTCGAGCCACTTGCTCAGTCAATGGATAAGGCCCTAGGTGTGCCCTTATTTGTCAAACCTCTTTTTCTTAGCCAAAGAGACAGGCTAAGAGGATTAAGAGCCCGACAAGCGCAGCTAGGGGAGCATCGCAGGCCTTATAAAACGAGTAATCAAAAAGGTTGGGTACAAGAGTCCTTGGAAGCTCAAGAAACCCAGCCGCCCAACGGCCAGAAGCAGGTGCAAGAGCGAGCTCCGCTCCAAAGCTGGAAGCATGAGGCGCCTGTGCGCCAAGTAGGGCTTTCAGGCTACCTGGGGGGCGTAAGGAGACATATCGAATGGAGCCAGGGACATCAACCCTTCTTGCCGTACCTACGGCCATCCTTGGGATTGGTCGGGCCCAATGCCGACCGACCCAACACACGGACCAAGATAGAGGAGGAATCTTTCTGGACAGCCGAAATGCTGGGGTTCACACAATACAAAGAGTTTTTGCCTACCTATGAACACCGCTCTCCTTGGCGCCAGCTATGGGATGACATGTTCGGACGAGAGTCTTTGGAGACCCGCCGAATAAGACGTCGTCGAAGGACAGCTCTTAGGGCAGGCTTACCACCTCGTCAATCCTATCGGATCGGTCAAGGATTCCTTGGAATCCCGCGTCTTGTAAAAGCAGAGAGCAGCTTAGCCAAAGGAATAAGTCCTGCTTCCTTACGCCAATACAAGTATTACCCTACCCTTTTGGAGCCTTTCCACCGAAATGGTCGGCGGAAGCGGAAGCGTATGGCCACATTCTTCGACAGCGACTTTGATGATTCTTATGGAATAAACTTAAAGAAGTACATCCCCCGTAACAATGACAGTGAAAAGCTCTTCTTTTCGCTAAGCCAGCCCTTTTTGACCTTTCAATGCCAACCAGATTGGGATCTCTTACGGAGGGGGATCAGCTTTGTTATGGACCTGGAAATCTTGCGTGAATCTACTAATCAGCTGGAGTACGACTTGCGATGGAAAGATCCCCTCCTTGTTCTTGTGGACAAGTATTCTCAAACGCTTGGAGGGTTATGGCTTAAAAACTTTACAGACATCGTGCTTTGGTTTCTCAAATTCAACGTGAGCCTGATCCAGGGGATGTTTCGATCTTTTGCCCCAATCCTTCCTACCGCCAACAACACAGCCTACATTAGCTTCATGATCTTGGGCAGGCCACAGCTCATCTATCAACCCTCCAATATGGGCTTTTTTAGTTGGGAACAGTACGAGGAGAAAGTCAGGTTGGACAGGTGGAAAAAGAACCCATCCTTCATTGGAATAAGAAGCAGGTCAAGCCACTTCGCTGACCATCTAATAGCCGTGCGCATCAGAAGCCCTTTGCAGGCAGCCCAACTGGCTCTCCAAGCCTTTGTGCACAACCCTTGGAAGGCAGTGAACGAGATACAGATGCAAACCTACCGTCTTTCTCGGATAGACTACGATCATCTCAACTACTATCACAAGCTACATACACGCGTATACCCACCAGATAACAGCGCTGCAGGACTGCGCAGGTACTATAGCCGATTTATCCGTATACGCGAAACTGTGACGAAGCAGTTGTGGCGTTTTTTTGGGATTACTAGGATCCCATACCATGAGCTTCCCTATATAAACAAGAGAATACCTCACTACTTGATCAAGACTTATGGGCATGTTCCTGGCGTAGAGCCATGGTGGTTAGGGATGGACCTCCAAGGCTACGATTGGGTTGTCAAGGCTGGCTCTTCTCATGCCCAAGACTCCTACAGTCATCCTATAATAAGAGATAGGCATTGGCTGTCCTTGCAGAGGGAGGATCCTCAACGCTTCAAACGTATGTGCATGAGAGCCAATACAGTAGGAAGACAGAGAGCAAGAGGCTTGCCGCATTATACAAGCATAAAGGATTTTACCTTTCGGGCGCACCTTTATGACGCAGAAAAGTTTATGAAAACGCTCGACCGAAAGGTCGAAATCTTAGATGGACGCAAAACTAAGCCCAATGACATAGCTTACTTGAAAGAGCAGGTCCAGTCAGAGCTTCAACCTAAAGAGAACAAGCCAGAGATTCAGCCAGAGCTTTTATCCAAGGAGCCCCAGCCAGAGCTTTCAGAAAAGAGAGGCCTGACCAGCTATGAAGAGCTTTCTGATCCAAATGGCTTGGAATCTCAGAAAGAAGACCAGGATGAGCTTTCCCCAAGTGGCCTAATACGGCGCAGCCTCGCTATTTGGAAGAAGCTGGCTCCTGACCCCTCCAGACAAAGGCTGCTACGAAGAATGACCAGGATTCGTCGTCGGGCCTTGGGCCACAAACTCCACCTCTGGGTAGGGCGCTTATGGCAGCATTCCTCTTCCACCCTTCAAATACCTCTCCCCCTACTGACCAAGCTAAGTAAAGGCCTACCTCCCAACCAGAGCTACACAGAAGGGGTTGGAAACCGCCTTAAGCTTCTAAAACAAAAAAAGCGTGACGGAAGGCAGTTTGCATTGGGCGAAGAAAGAGCAGAAAGAGAGGCTTTTGAAGGCTTAATCCGGCATGAACTAGGCAGGGAATGGAGCACTCAGACACATTATGAGAAACCTAGCCTCGGGCGCAACGCGTTGAAAACGATGGAAAGGATTGAGAGTTTCAAAGAAAAGATCCATGTCTTGGCATTTTTGAGTAGAGACTGTTGGAATTCTTTCTTCGATATGACCCGCTTCTTTGTTCTTCATTGGCTGAAAGAAAGCGGGAGCCTGCTGTCTCCGTCGAGGCAGACAAGAGCAAAACTATCGGAGGCTGCCCGCCGATTATGGAGACAGCCTAACTATGCGGTAAGCCCAGCTCAGAGTCAATGGGGATTGAATAAGGCTGTGATTGGGCAGCAGAAGAATCGAAAGGCCGGTAGGAGCACACTGTCTTGGGCTGAAGAGGCTCTTCCTTCTGGCTCGGTGGTCCACAGACTTGTACGACAAGTTCAAGATATGGCCCACCTGATAAGCCTACGGAACATGGAAAGCATGGTCTCACTGGCTGTGCTGGAAGGCTCAAATGTTTTGCATCGAGGTTCTCTTAAGGGTCAAGCATTTGATGAAAAACTATACTCTCTAGAGTGCGAAAAGTTGGAACAGACTATGTATCTTGTTGCCAGCTTGATCGAAGAAGTAAATGCTCAATTAAAGCGTCGGGCAGTAACGAAGTTGGAAAAAAATTGCTTGGAAGGCTGTAAGAGATGCTTAAAAAGAGCCATGTCCTCCCTTTCTCAATCGACAGCGCGCAGCTATCGGGAGCTGGTTTTGGAGAAGAAGGATAGCTTTAGCCTCGAAGAATGGGCCACGAAGTGGCAATCTTTGGCTCGCCAACGGAGTGGCTTAGGCGGAACAGAGGATTCCCAGGATCAGCTATCTCTTTTCACCAAGACCCCCCCCCAGGGAGAGAGAGAAGCTTTGAGCCTGAAGCAAAAGAGCGCAATGCGCGAGAAAGCCCTTGTATGGCATAGGGCTGAGGTGGAGCGCCTTGTGCGTAGCACCTGCAGCGCCTCTTTCAGCCGAAGCGAGCTCCAACGGCAAAGGATAGTTGTTCTGTTCCAAGCACTAGCACTTGATATCCATAGCACAGAGCAAAGCCTTCAAAACCGTAGGGCGCTGAGAGAGCCCATGAGCCTTAAAGAGGGGAAAAGACTATGGAGCCGGAGGGACCCCAGTCTTCGAGAGGGAACCCTGGGATCCATGCCTGTTCGATTAAGAGAGGCGGCCTTGGTCTGCCTGAAGGCAGCCTCGAAGTATACCCTTTCTTCAAGCATGGAGGACAAGATCGATCGCCGTCTTCGCCTTTATGCGCGACATCGGAACGAAATGCTACAAGCCCATTTTCAGGCTCAAAAAGCCCTGGAGAGAGCACTGCTGGAGGTGCCTCAGGTAATTGAACGGGCAGTCATGGGACTTCGAAAGTCTAAATCTGGGCTAGAGGAGGCTTTGCATCTACTTTCCCTCTTCATGGGGATGAACGAGAAAGAGGTGTGCAAGGAAGAGGCCAACGGGGCTTGGGTAAGAGAAGAGATGGCACGGCTGATGGTTGCACTCTATGATTTGAGCCTCCCCTCTTGCCAGCTTGCTCGCATCCTACACCAGGAGGCTATGAGCAGCATGACCGTCCCTTTCCCCCCTGCAGTGTTACACTCCCCACGAGAGACTCGCCGCCTTCATACTCCCTGGGGGCTTGCAGTTCGCTCCTTACCTAAAGTGGAAATTCCCCTTGAGGTCGAGTGGCAGCTCCGTACACTGGGCAAAAAAAGAGAAAGCCTCAGCCATAACAAAAGCGTGCACGATCGACTATCTCTTGAGAGAGAAGCAAAGCTGGGCCTTCTGCACTCTGAAAGCAGCGCTAGGCTTGAGAAACTTAGCCAGCAGATGACATTCAACAATAGGCCCGAAGAAAGAAGCGGGATAGACAAGAACCCAAGAATGGTGGATTTAGCAGACGCCTTAGCCCACGTGAAGAAGATATCGATTTCTCATACCAGTCCAGCGCAAACCGAGGTGAGCCGAGCCAGGAACGGCTATGTCCAGCAGTTTCAATTTATGGGAGAAGATTACAATTATTATCGAGGTGAACCTTGGGATAGTATTATAGGGGATGATACTCTTCAGGGAAACTTGATGCAGTATGATCGAAACAATGAGCGCGACGAAGAGATATCGAGCTGGGGGGAATGTCAGAAAGAAGAAGACATGCGATGGACCCCAGAAGAAGAAAGCATGTACATGGAATTCCTCCATTGGCACGCTGTTCAGGACATCCGAGCCTGGAGAGCGCTGATGGGAAACTCGACAAAGGCTCTTTGTAAGCCAGTTATGCTTGATATCCATACTCCGCTGGATCCCATTCTTTTCATGGGCCCTGTGCAACCACAAGGTCTCCCACCCCGCCTGGACTGCCCACTTGCCATCGAAACAGAAAACCCCCAAATGGGGACAATACGGACTCCATGGCTTGATAGCTCACAATCTAAGCAAGATAACAATCAACTGCTAGCTACAGACCTCCCACAATCCCTCCCAAGAATGAAGGTACGAACCTTAGGTTGGGCAATGGGAGTAGTCCAGAGAAAGTTTGTGTATAGCCCGCCTCTTTCCAATCATGCAAAAGGAGATGGTGAGAATCGACTGCAGGCCGGCACAGACCTAGGCAGAGAAACCTACAAAGGGATTGCTAGCTGGCAAATCGGCCCGGTGGGGCAACCTATCCGTCCAGAGAACAAGCTCCTCGGAACCAGCGAGGAAAACAGGCTAACGCTACACATCTGGCTCTATTTCCATAAGATTTCTGAACAAATATCCCAGTGGATCTATCAACTAGCCGTGCGGGTAGATCACGCATTCCAATGGCTTAACAATCAAATCAAGGCCCTATCCGTAGAGCTCTACCAACCGAATGGCTCAGGTACAAAGATTGGATCCTATGATCGAACTGACCCATTCCACACCTTGGCTCAAACCCAACCCAAAAGGACCAACATAGATCAGCCCTTGCCAGCCAAAGATTTGCCTGTTTCTAGCCAAGAATCAGTCGCTTACGCGGTCGAAAGAAACAAGCAAGATCGGCTTTTTGCAAGTAAGGCATTACTCCGTCATATGATAAGTTCTGGCAATATTGTGTCGTCTGGCTTGGGACATCTAGAACAAGAAGAGCTAATAACGGAAAAGAGGTATGAGCATAAGGTGCGACACATAGGAAATAGACTTCCTGAGCCCGTTCCTTTGGAGCCTTTCTTCTCCCAATGGATGGACCTTCAAGTCTCGGATCTAAAGGGATATGAAGGTAGCCCAATTGTCGCCCGCACAATGGAGATCAGCACGAAGGATCTTTACATGACCTCTATGGGCACTTTTGCGAGACCTATGGCCCATCAAATGAGCTATTCTTTCCATGGGCTTCCCGAACGTTTCATACAAAAGGCCATGTATTCTTTGCGCACCTGGCGTGCATCACCCACCTGGTGGACAACTCGCAACTATTTCCCTGAGAAGCCCTATCAGCAAACATGGAGAGAGAGGCTTAAACCGCTAAGACGCTCCCTCCGAGACCAAGGCTTTGACTGGATGGTACGGAGACTCGATCGCATATGGAGGGCAGAAATGCTTGGTCGTAAGGCGGGCATCCCACAACTCGGTAGAATCGAGTTTCGCAAGTTTCTTGTAAAATCAATCCATTCCGAATTCATACGGCAACCTAAGCAATTCAAGTTATGGGCTCATAACAAGGCATATCAACTTCTTCCTAAGAGCTTGTGGCACCTAGTGTCTCCTTCTTCCAACAAGTCGAATAGGAGGAATCAAGATCGTCCCGCTAAGACCCTATTTCAACGCTTGAAAGGTCATGTGCGAAGGGTACAATCTTGGATAATGACCTATTTGCAACAATTTTTCAACCTTTTTTCGCCAAAGCAATAACACTGCGTAGATTACCAAACGGGGTACGGTAGTCACCAGATGGACAACTCTTCTTTGACCAAGCGGGAGACCTTAGCTCCCGCTTGGCCCTAATAAGCACAACCTAGTGGATTACAAAAAATCTTTTAAGAGAGATCCCTTAGCCTCTGAGATCCTTATCATTACTAAATACAGACAAAAACAGCAATTTACACCCTATTGGACAAGCACAGAAAAAAAGAGTTGTACTACTTTATTCTTTTAAGTAAGACTTTTTCTCAAGAGGTAGGTTTGGATTCAATGAAAAAAAGGGTTAGAGTAGAGAATGCTTGCAGGAGTCAGTTAGGCTGAAAGCCGAATTGAGAAACAAAACATTGAATATTGATAACTTGCCAATTGACAAACCACCTGTTCAAGTAGGTGAAAAATTTCTTCATTCAAACCGCTCAGCGAAGCTTTGTATAATATTCTCTTGCAAAGAAACCTTATATATAAATGACAATCAAAGTTGCTTGCTACGATAGCTCAACCTGATGCAACAAAAACGCTTTATCGGGAGAAAAGAATCAGAATGAAGTTTGACTTCTTTTTTGAACTTCTAACTTACCTAAAAAAAAACCAATCTATTGCCTGATATACTTACGTTAAGATTGATCTTGAAGAAGGCAATTCAACAGAATTTTGTTTGCATAACCTTAAAGAGTCAGATTCAGTTTGAGCGACGGACTTACTAAGAATTCAAATGCTGTTCGATGATTTCAAAGATCATTTGAGTGGGCCTAGCATAAATGCCATTTGGGACTCGTCAATTAGCCAATTTAAAATCCAAAAGAAATCATTTTTTCCTTGAAAAACAAATGACTGTTTGCCCTTCGTAAGATCCGGATCAATATCACGCAATCCTATTATTTTATTAAAAAGCTTAACTTCACGCTTTCAAAACAAATTCCATGGACTGTAGGCAGACACGCTTCTTTTTGTTTTTGGAAGTGGAAGGTACTACTTTTATATAGTCGTAATTATATAAATTGAACGTAGCATGCGCATTACGTGGTTCTTTGCTACGCTGCTTTTTTAATAAAATTATTTAAAATTAGATTTCAATTCCAGATCTATTATTAACTATTTTTTTTCTTTTGAAGGCTTGTATACTTTGGTTGTGGCATGGCCTTATTACTTAGTTACAGTAAGCGACCAAGAATCTTGCTTAGTTATTGCTAACAAGGATAAAACAACACGTGCTTGTCTTTAATGAGAAGAGCTAAAAAAAAGCAATCGAATGGTCAATATATGGATTCTGCTATGTTTGATCGATTATTGTTATGGAATAGGTGGTTGAACAGATCGGCAAATGACTTTGGACTCGTTTTTTGATGTTCAAGCCTATTGTTCTGCAGGGCTAGGCTTTTCCTCTGCTACCGCTTTGAAAGATTACTGATAAGAAAGGATTATTATGCTATTATTGAAAGGTTTCGTCTGTATTGGAAGACTTGACTTTCCAGTCAATTTATGATGCAAACTCATAGCATCGATCTATTCAATCTCTCTCACATTCAATTTGCCCATGAAATATATTTTTTAAGTTGCTTTCAAAAAGAATTTCTGAAGCATATTGTAAGATCAAAACTTCAAATTGAAAACGCTCTCATTTGATTTGAAGCTCATCAAGGATTATTCCACAGATTCTTATAGGATAAAACCGGGCAGGAGGTTTTGTACACGAGCGGCTGCCTTCTACAATACAATTTTAGCGCCTCAATCTTAAGGATGCAAAGCTATTCGATAGAGAGATAAAACTTCTGAGACGCGATTTCAAAATACAATTGAAACTTGTCCACAAAACAATCTATCGCTTCGAGCGTTGTTTGGAAATTCAGGCCGAGCAAGAAGGGCTATTCGGCTCCCATATTTACTGAGCTAGCCTGTTTGGGTTTCGTATGGTTTAAAAAAGGGCCTCTCAGGCCTTCACATAGTTCAATTTTAGGGAATCGTTAGACCAAGAGCCGAGCATTGCCGCAATGGTTTTAATAAAAGGCTGTAAAAAAAATACTTCAATCATAAATGGATAAGCTTGCTTTGCTGTTTTCTCAACATCGTAGTGAGAAACAAAAGCCTACTTTCTTAAAAAAGAAGCTAAAACGTACTCATTATGGGCGTGTTCTCATCTTGTATGATACACTTAAATGGGTGTATGTGCCTGCCTTATTCCAAATAACTTTTCGTGCTTATTAAGCAAGTATAAGACTGATAACGAAAACCTTTGTCATTGGTCTTCTTCGAATGTTGGTTTATGTGTGGTGTCAATCCTATTGATTGCTATTAATGTTTGTTCTTTAATGGTGAGAAGAACAAACGAAGAATTCAATCTATTGCTTGCCTGCATTTGAATCGATTTTTCTCTACTCATTTTTGTTTGTTTTTTGCGAAGTTCATGGGCTCAAGGCTTTTTTTCGCAATAGAGATACGCTTGATCGACCTGAAAACAAGAAAGGTTTTTTTTTAATGAAATACAAAAATCCTCTGAAAACCTCAAAACTCGCGCACGGTTAGAGGTATTCTATCCTTTAGAAATAGAAGGCTTTGAGATAGCTTATTTTGTTGTTTTGAAAACCGTTTTCTCTCCTTCCTTGCACCCAAAGGGTGCAAAGAAAGTGGCCGATCTGAAAGCTTTCTTTTTAGACAGGAGACTGAACGAGCTGTACCCACCCAAGCTCTTGGAGGCTGTGATTGCGACGAAGAGGGCGTGTGACAAGCTCTAGTATGTCTCTGGCATTTGTAAAGCCATGGATTTGGGCAAAAGTGAATTCAACAGACCATTTTGTGCTAATCCCCCTAGCCTCAAGTGGGTTTGCATGTGCCATGCCTGTGATGGCAAGATCCGGTTGAAGCTCACGGATCCGCTGAACCTGGTGATAGTTGTCTGGTTTCTCTACAATTCGTGGCAAAGGCACGCCCATTTCCTGGCATGTACTATGTAGAAGCGCAAGCTCGGCCGCTTGGTATCGCTTATCCATATAGGGAATCCCTATTTCGTACACAACCATGCCGCAGCGTACAAGGAAGCGTGCTAGAGAGATCTCCAAAAGATTATCGCCCATAAAGAACACGGATTTACCACGTACCAAGCGTAGGTAACCTTCTAGCCCTGCCCACACCTGCTCTTCTCTCTCTTGAAGTCCTTGTGCTTGTATTCCAAACACAGCACAGATCTTCTCAACCCATGCACGTGTCCCATCCGGCCCAATGGGAAAGGGTGCACCTATAAGCTTACACTTCCGCCTTCTCATCAGTGTAGTAGCAGTGCGGCTCAAGAAGGGGTTTACCCCACATACATGAACACCTTCGCCTAAGGAGGGAAGCTCCGCATATCGCTGAGCAGGGAGCCATCCTGACACATGGATGCCTTGACGCTTGAGTTCAAGCCCAAGCTGCGAAGCAACCGTCGCTGGTAAAGACCCAAAGAGTACTAAGGGGGGGTGGTCCGTTTGGTCAGCGATGCTCGGTGCTGGGAAGGAAAGTAAGTTCCGTAGGCCTCTGCTCTTTAAGGCGTGCTTTCCCTCTAGGTCGATGCGCTTGGCTCGTGTAGAGTCAGGGCATCGATGAGCCATGGCTGCCAGTACCGTGTCTTCTCCTTGCGTGAATGCATAGTCTAAGCCGTTGGCCCGAGCGACTACGATAGGAATCCCAAGCTCTGTCTCGAGTCTGGGTGCCATCCCTTCCAGATCCATCTTGATAATTTCTGTCGTGCAGGTGCCAATCCAAACAATTACGCTTGGATTTCTGTCTTTTTTGATTTGAGAGCAAAGCCTTCTCAACTCCTGATAATCGTTCAACTGTGCAGAGATATCACCCTCTTCAAGCTCAGCCATGGCATAACGTGGCTCAGCAAAAATCATGACTCCGAGCGCATTTTGTAAGAAATAACCGCAGGTCTTTGTTCCCACTACAAGAAAGAAGCTGTCTTCAATCTTTTGGTACAGCCACGCGACACAGCTTATAGGGCAGAAGGTGTGATAGTTTCCAGTCTCACACTCGAAGTGCAGGGGTTCGGTATGGGTCAGAGGTGTCATAGGACTCAGGGGCCTCAATATGTATAGCTTGAACAGGATGAAAAGAGAAAAGGGGATTCGTTCGAATTAGACCATCATAAAGTCCAAGTGCTCTTCTAGCACATCTTCGGCCTTCTGACTCGTAGGATTTAGGTAAAAATCGGAGAGAAGACTAAAGAGTTCACGGTCTGGCACCTCTTTTGGCACAACTCCCTCTGGTCTTGCTAGGACTTGGTCTGCAATATTCAGATAAAAGTCGCATACATAGGAAAGGTTTGGCTCCGCTTCAGCCATTTCAAATAGTGTTTTGCCCTTAACACGGGACACCCGGATGTCTTCGATTAGAGGCAAGACCTCTAGGACTGGCATCGGACATGCCTCCACATACTTGTCAATTAGGTCTCTCTTAGAAGTACGATTGCCTACCAGACCCGCAAGACGAAGAGGGTGGGTACGTGCCTTCTCTCGCACAGAGGCTGCGATTCGGTTTGCAGCAAACAGTGCGTCAAATCCATTGTCTGTGATAATAATGCAATAGTCTGCGTAATTCAAAGGCGCTGCAAAACCCCCACACACAACGTCTCCTAAAACATCAAACAGAATCACATCGTACTCATAGAACGCGTTCAGTTCTTTTAACAGCTTCACCGTCTCACCCACCACATAACCCCCACACCCCGCACCCGCAGGGGGACCCCCTGCCTCCACACAGTCTACACCCCCATAGCCTTGATAAATAACATCCTCAGGCCACACATCCTCATAGTGGTAGTCCTTAGACTGCAGGGTATCAATAATCGTAGGTATCAAGAATCCAGTCAGAGTAAAGGTGCTATCGTGTTTTGGATCGCAGCCAATTTGGAGCACTCGCTTGCCCCGCCTGGCAAGAGCAATCGAGATATTGCAACTGGTGGTCGACTTGCCAATTCCACCCTTCCCATACACTGCAATCTTCATGCGTCTCTCTCCTTTCATTGGTAGGTCTCAGCCCACAGATTCATCAGACCTAAGGAAGGACACTGCCTAAAGCAGACTTCTCAGGGGTCAGCAACGCTTATTGTACCCCGGAAGTAGCATCCCGACAATCAAAAAAGTTACCAATATTCAATCCTTTCAAAAATTACTATCTTATAGCTATAGATTGAATATTCATTTGAGATGAATACTTGTTTATGACCAAAAAATGTCTCTTATATTCCCTAACTTGACCACAAGCACAGCAAGTCTTCTTGCCAAAGATATACTATAAATAGCGTGCGCGAGCTAGCTTGGTGAGCTCATCATCATCATAAATCTTCCAGAGGGCATGCACACTGATGGTCGTGGCTGGAATTCAATAGTAAGGGGTTAGATACATAGCTCTCTTTTTATGGCTTGAGCATAGTGCGGTTAACGAAAGCTCTCTAACGTACCCTTTCCAGGGTTCGATATTGTCCTTTTTCATTAGGATCTCGCAAGCATGCCTATATAAACCCCAGAAACATTGTTGTTCTGGTGATTGAGAATTGAGTAATGACTTATTCTCTCCAATACTTAAAGCAAGCGCTCTTATCTTATCGCCTTTAGCGGCATACCCCATGGCTTTAACCGCATCTTCTTTCGTATCTTTAACGTCTAAAAATGCTATACTGAGCTTCCTACCCTTTGGAAGAGCTTGCTGATTGTGCCAAATCCAGCGGTTTCGTGCATAAGGTTTTATGCATTTTTGCTTCACGAGAAGGCTTTTATAGCAAGAAGGCAGCTCAATAAGGATAAGGATGTTCCCGCCATGCTGTGAGAATTGTCTCAATGTCTTAGCGACCAACTCACAATAAACCTGCACCGCATGAAAGTCATTCCGAATAAATGTAACATAATGCCTATGTAGATTGAAGTTTTGTGTTAATTCATACTTCTTGAAGACCAAAGGTTTCAAGAGGCGCGATTTCCTGCTATTGGTTAGAGCATGATCAAAGGAATCAAATTGCCTTGTATATTCTACTCGTGTTTGTGATTTGACACAGTTCGCTACAGTCACAGCCATCCGTATTGCAAAGTAGCCATCATCTACGGCCAACCGAGCGAAAGCTGTTCGGTGATGAGTTCGCGAGCGTAATGCTTTGGATTCCGTCTTAAACACACTCTTTAGAGCGTAAAAATGATCCTTGATATTCCATTGTATATTACTTAACTGCTTGGTAAACCAAGACCGGAATGGATTGACTAGGCCTTCTGGTAGACCTTGACAAAGTTCATTAAAAGAGTTAGAATCAAAGTAACTCATGTGGCAGTGAGTAATGAATAATAATATGAGGGAGTAAAACTTGGGTAAAAAACGAGTTTTACCCTCTTGGTTTCTTTAAGAGTAACTTAGCGATGTACAAGCAGCTATTACTGTACACCGCTAATTAAAGGGTAGAAAATACGATACATATCTAATTAAAAGATAGAAAATGATGTACATAGCTAATTAAAAGATATAATTCCTAGCTTCTAACCAAATTGTGTTGCATCATAAGTGAATAGCTCGTATTGTTTGTGCTAATAAATGCCATAAGGGGTGAATAAGTAGCTTTAAACCCCTAGCTTCTAAATGTTTTTTTTTTTGCTTTAAACCTCATTGCATTTCTAGAAGATTGGTTTTGACTCTCCAGTAAGTAAGAAATGTTCACGGAATGGCCCCTAATCGAAATCGTAGCCAACGAAAAAAGTTTCTATGGGTAGTTTATAGTTTATTTTTACCTCTAGGGACCCGATTAGTGCCTGGTAAGCAGCAAAAGGGGTATCCTGGCTTGTTTCTTCAAATGTATATAATAATGATCAGCTTGTTTGTTTCACATGGGTGTTGCAAAAGAGTCATATTGTTTGAAATGACTCTTTTGAGGCCCTTCTTAAGGCTATAAAAATGGACTCTGAATACGGATTATACAGCGAATATGAAGAAAGCAAAGCGTTGGGGCTTAGACTTAGACTCTTGAGGTATCGACTATCGACTGCTGATAGGAGCAATTCTGCGATTTGAGCCCCCTTTTCAGTGCGTTAGGCGGTAAAGAAGAACCGCCCAATGGGCTGATCGCCTAAAGGATAGTATTGGTTGTTTTCTTCCTCTTTTTCTCTACGACAGATCCAGCTCTAATGGAGTAACTTACAGATGGATCACCCAAATCAAACGTATGACCCTGAAGTGCTTCTTTGAGTTTCTCATTCGTCATATTGGCGTTATAAACAAGTGAAGTCCTGTATTTCAGTCCATACGCTGGAGCAAAAAGCTCAGGGCTAGGCGCCCGCAACTCTAAATTGACTTCTCTAAAAAGTCCTTCTCTTGCGGCCACATGAAAGACTCTAGAGATCTTAATATCAACATTTGGATCATCCTTTTGGGCGTCCTCTTTCCTTATTAAGTTGAGTCTTTGACAAGTGTCACCAGATTCATATAGCGTCTGTTCAAGACGAACACAACGATAGTAATAACCACGAACGGTGGTGGCTGGCCTTGCAAGTGCAACAGTCATGTATTCTTTGACACAATAATATCTATATTTTCTGGGCATAAGTTGAATGTTTGTAAATAAAGAATCAAAAAGAGAGAAATGAAGCCTTCCTTACCGGGTCAATTATTCCCTGGGAATGATCTGTTTCCTTGGAATTCGTATGCTATTAGAGTTAAGGGGCTCTGAAGGAAGACCTCTGATCATACCATCCTGCTTTGCCTCAATCCAATGGAGTGCTGCTATGCATCTTTTTGTTTCTTTCATATCTTAGGGGTAGGCATCCACACCCCTGTAGGGGGTGTGAGATGGTTGAATTTACCAAGACAGGCTCCCTTGATAGAGCTGAGTGACAAGCTGAGGACAGATGCCAATCCCGACGATGGGCAAGAGCAAAGCAAAACTGACAAAAACCTCTCTAGGCCCTAGATCCACAAACTGTCTTTGACTGAAACGTGCCTGTTTGCCATAAAAAATCTGCCTGAGCATCGCTAGCAAATAAATGGGAGTGAGCACGATGCCAAGCCCTTGAATTAATATGATGGCAATGCGAAAAGAAAGCGGATAAGCTTGGCTGAGGACAAGTCCAAAGAAGACGAGGAGTTCTGCAGGGAAGCCACTCATGCCAGGTAAAGCAAGAGAAGAGAGAGAGGAAGCGGTAAAGAGAGCAAACATCTTAGGCATGGGTCGTGCCATGTCTCCAATATGCTCTAAGACGAGTGTTCTTGTCCGATCATACAAGGCTCCAGCTAAAAAGAAGAGGCTTGCGCCAATGAGCCCATGAGAGATCATTTGTAGCAGAGCCCCACTCATGCCTATATCTGTCAAAGAGCCTATCCCAATGAGAACAAAGCCCATATGAGAGACTGAGGAGTAAGCAATCTTTCTTTTGAGGTTTCGTTGGGCAAGAGAGGTAAGGGCTGCATACACAATGTTGATGACTCCTAAAGCTATGAGCCACGGTGCAAGTAAGCAATGTGCCTGGGATAAGATCTGGACATTGAGCCGGATCAGCCCATAGCCACCCATCTTGAGTAAGATCCCAGCCAATAGCATGCAAGTGCTAGGATGAGCCTCTCCATGTGTGTCTGGGAGCCAGGTGTGAAGAGGAAAGCTAGCAATCTTGACCCCAAAAGCAACGAAAAGCCCAAGATAAAGGGTGATCTGTAAAGCAAGAGGGAATGACTTCATCGATAGGGTTGAAAGATCCCATGTAGTAGGTTTTCCGTAGAGAGCCATAGCAATAGCAGACACTAAGATAAACAGAGACGCAACACCTGTAGTAAGAAGAAATTTTGTTGCTGCATAAAGGCGCTTTTTTCCCCCCCACAGAGATAGAAGAAAATAGACGGGAAGTAGTTCAAGCTCCCACATTAGAAAGAAAAGTAGCATGTCTTGCGAAAGAGCAGTTCTTCGACTTCAAATTTACAAAGAATACACCCCAAACCGCACCAGCAACTTCTATTGCATGCGGCTCTTTGGCAATGAGATATTTATTTGCCCCGAATGTGACTTCTCGCTTCTGTAGAGATAGGAGAAGCAAGTCGATTTTTCTTTCAATGTTCTCACTGATGGCCGTTCGAAATGGTGTGACGGGAACGCCAATTGAAAACCAAGGATTGGCTCATTATGACCTTTTAGAAGCAAGATACACAACAGGCTGATTTGATTCAAAAGTAGGAGCTTATGCAAGGGGTATTCTCTCGTCTGGAGTGTTATTCTTTTTAGCAAGTCTTATGTCTCGGCCTATCGAGCATGTTCGTTTGGGTTCACTTCGTCCCCACCTGTTTATAAGAATAGAGTGCCTGCATTTTCTAACAAATGTGTTGAAAAGCCCCTTGCTGAAAAAACCCTTCCCTCAACTCTATTTGAAAGACGGGAGAATCTTTTCCTTTTTTAATAGAATCAATAAAACAATTCCCCAACACTTCAAGAAAAGGGGCACAACCACATGGTAAGCTTTGGGTCTATACTCCATACTTCTCCATAAAGTCTGGGAAGAACAAAACCTTTGTTTCTGTTTCTTTAAGGTGGGTACTTATTCCCTTTTTTCAAATCGAGTTGCCTCACGTGCTATGATCCCCTAGCTTTTTATGCTATTGGGAGAGGTGAAGAAGGACTGATTGGTTCCTACCAATCAGTAGTCGAATATTTATCAGCTCACAGAAGCAAACAGGCCCACCTGACCCGTGTACATCGCAAGCATAAGAGCATAAAACAAACGTGGATAGCGAGTCACAGGCCAAGCCCCAAGCACCGCGAGAGTCGTAATAAAACCGGTAAGTAGTACCAAGCATATAGAAAGACCATCCAGTCCCAAAGACCAATGCACACCTAAGGCAGGAATCCAACTCCAATCTTCCCGCAATTGCAGGCCCTGGACAGAGAAGTCATAGTGAGAAGCAAGCACATACCCAAGGAGCAAGAAATCAATAAGGCAGACTATTAGGCAATACCAACGAACCAAATGGTTGCCCCTCCCCTTTAGCCAAGGGAGAGGGAAAGTACAAAGGAGTGGAAGGGCTACAACAGTGCTTAGCCAGGGAAAAGTGTTCATAAAGGGTTGGGTCTTTGCCCGTGGATTGATCTGCCTTCTTGAAAGCAAGGCTAAGGCAGGGCCCTCTACTAGCTAGCCTAAAAGGAAGCTTAGTAGAGTGGGCCACTGACGAGTAAGGGTATGGTTAGTATGCCAAGCCCATGCTACGAGTTGTCTCTGCACCTAGATACACACGCACACTAAGGAAATCGGTTGGACATGCCGACTCGCATCTCTTGCACCCTACACAGTCTTCAGTCCGAGGGGCAGAAGCGATTTGGCTTGCCTTGCAACCATCCCAAGGAACCATTTCTAAAACGTCGGTTGGGCATGCACGCACACATTGCGTACAACCAATACATGTATCGTAGATTTTAATTGAATGTGCCATAGAGCAAGAGGTTCCATAACAATAGATCAAAACGCTTTGCTGTTTTTGTAGCTTGTAAGCCCTAAGCCTTCTGCTATCTTGCTTCACATTGCTAACCAAACGTTAGTCACGCAGCAGGCTAATCAGACTGAGCTGAGAGGACCCCCGTGCGCGGTGGACCGCTAACACGATGGAGAGCCCAATGGCTGCCTCTGCGGCAGCTATTGTAATCACAAACAGCACAAATAATTCTCCCTTTGATTCGGCTGTGTCCAAAAAACTTGAGAATGCAAGAAGGTTTATATTGACAGCATTGAATAAGAGTTCAAGACACATAAGAGCCCGGACCGTGTTATCTGCGGTCAACAAGCCATAAAGGCCGATACAGAAGAGGCAAGCCCCTAATACAAGGCAATGGTTCAAACAAATCATAAGCAAGTGTACTTGATATTGGGCAGTTAGCGACTCTATAATCTATAGAAGTGGCTTGTCCTGAGAGGGCATGTCTCTTTCTATTTGGGGCCGTGCTCGAGCAATCCAGATTGCACCAATAAGTGCAACCAATAACAACAAAGAGACTGCCTCAAAAGGAAGTAAAAAGCGATCGAACAGGCCTATCCCAATTTGAACAATCTCGCCTTCTTTAGGAGTTTTCTAAGGCTTGGAGTAGCTCCCCCCTAACAAGCCGTGCTCGAGGTAAAATCCTCACACGGCCTCTTGATGCTTTCTTGAGCAGGCAAGCACTGGCTCCGAGTCGCGGTTAAGCCTAACGAGTGAGAGCTCTTCTGGCAAGTCTTTTGCTTACGCCAGCCCAGCTGATCTTCTTTCAATACCAACAGAGAGAGACTACGAGAAAGAATTGATTGAATGATACTTTCAAGTGATACCAAGAATAGGCATGCAACTCCCTTCTCCAGAAGAGGGTTGGGGTCGAACCTGAACAAAGCCATCTGAAGAGACTTAGAGCTTCGCAGAATGCCAAGTAAGCTTAGTGATCTCTGTTTCAAGCAGCTGGTACCCCTCCTCGCAGCTCTTTCCTCCTTTCTTCCTGGAAGGGGTGTATGTATAAACCTTTTTCCAAGCGCTAGGCATGCTTATCTACTTGCGGTACCCCCTCAAGTAAGCCTGGCGGGCCTCTCTATTCGAATCAATTACGCTTCAGCTCGCTTCGAATAGAGAGGTGGTACGATTCAGCCAGCTCGCCTTCCTGGGATCTCTAGCTTGGCTCTCTTCCACAATCCTTCGCTACTGGCCAATACAAGTGGTAGGCAGAGACCACTTGCCACACCAAAGCATAGCAAACGATAAGCAAGGGGGCGCGACGGTGGCAAAGGAGCTGGTCCAACCAGCATGATTGCAAATACAATTAGCACGTTGATGGCTCCTATGTACACTAGCACCTGTGCTGCGGCTAATAGGTCTGCGTTGAATAAAAGATAAAGGAAGGCAATCGATAACAGGGTAATTCCTAAGGAAAAAGCTGCGTAGATCATAGAAGAAGCAACTATCACGCCTATGGATCCTAAAACAATGCCTAACTCAATGACAGTCAACAGGCTAGATCGGTATGTCTCAAACACAATCTCCATTGTGTGGGCTCCTCTCTTCGATCACCTCTTCCTTACCCGGCCCCCCTCGGTGATTCTGATTCAAAAAACAATCTATTTCCCTAGAATGGGAAATGTTTCAACCATTGCATCGACTTCTGCGCAGGCAGGCAAACGACCAAGCGCAATGTGATCATAATTAAGCTCATGTCGATCATACACAGACATTTCATATTCTTCTGTCATTGACAAGCAATTTGTCGGGCAATACTCTACACAGTTTCCACAAAAGATGCATGCTCCAAAGTCAATACTATAGGCCTTCAATTGTTTTTTCTTTTGCGAGGGTTGAAATTCCCAATGCACAACTGGTAGGTTAATAGGACAAACGCGAACACACACCTCACAGGCAATACACTTATCAAATTCAAAATGGATTCGCCCTCGAAAGCGCTCGGACGGAACAAGCTTTTGGTATGGGTATTGAATCGTAACAGCAGATCGGTTCATATGATCCAAGGTGACAAAGAAACCTTGCCCAATGAACCGGGCAGCTTGCGAAGCTTGGCGGGTATAAGACAAGAGGGGATTTGTCATAGCGGCTTAGTAGTTACACAAAGGCCAGCTTGCAGCATGCTGTAAGCAATAGGTTGCCTAGAGACACAGGGAGCAGGAACTTCCAACCGAGATCCAGTAGCTGATCAATGCGGACTCTTGGAAGGGTCCATCTTGTTAGTATTGCAAAAAAAAGAAAGCCATAGGCTTTGACAAGGGTTACGAAGAGACCTATCAATCCTGCAAGGGCTTGGAGCATTGAGCCTTGCAATCCAGCGGGAACGATCCTTTCTATCACGCCTGGGAAAGGCAACCCCCACCCCCCAAGATAAAGAACAGTAACAAGCAAAGACGCCGCAAGTAAGTTGACATAAGAGCCAACATAAAAAAGACCAAACTGAATTCCCGTGTACTCTGTTTGATAACCCGCAACAAGTTCTTCTTCGGCTTCCGGAAGATCAAAGGGCAAACGCTCACATTCTGCCAATGAAGCGATTAAGAAGACAATAAACCCAATAGGCTGCCGCCATACATACCAGCTCAGCACGCCAAAAACAGATTGTGCTTCCACAATATCGGAGGTATTTAGGCTACTAGACAAAAGACACACAGCAAGCACAGAGAGGGCCAATGGAATTTCATAGCTTATCGATTGAGCAGCCGCTCGCAGCCCCCCTAGAAAAGAAAACTTGTTGTTCGAAGCATAACCAGACATAAGCAGTCCAAGAGGAGCAATGCTCGAAACACTTATCCAAAACAAAACCCCAACCCCTAAGTCTTCCAACATCATGCCAGGCCCAAAAGGAATGATCAAATACGACAAGAACACTGGCACGACTACCATAGCAGGGCCTAGTCGAAAGAGTCTTTCATCCGCCCTGCTGGGATGGATGGCCTCTTTGAGAAGAAGCTTAAGGCCATCCGCTAGGGCTTGTAACAAGCCCAAAGGGCCTGCAAACTCAGGCCCTACACGCTGTTGAACAGCGGCCGATACCTTTCTTTCTAACCACACCACAACAAGCACACCGAGCGTAGCTCCTAACAGCAAAAGCAGAATGCCTGCTATCAATCCTATGACCCCAATCAACTCACCTAGTTTTGACCCGATTGGCCTGAACGATACGCTTTGGGGAAGAAGCATAGTAGATAGGAAACACACAGTTTGCACGCTGCCTCCAAATAGGTATGAGAGGGCCTGAATCCAATTATTCATCTTGTCTCCTAACCAGTCCTAGGGAATGACGTTTAAGGTTTGCACCCATTCATTGGTATGCTTTATACGCGAGTTTAACTTTTGACTACCGATCTACCTCACCCATAATAATATCTATGCTGCCAAGTATACTCATAATATCAGCAAGCTTACGACCGCACACAAGTTGCGGAAGCACCTGAAGATTTACAAAGCCTGGTGGACGGATCTTCCATCTCCAAGGAAAGGAACTATCATCACCTATTAAAAAAACCCCTAATTCGCCCTTAGGGGCCTCTACGCGCACATAGTGCTCTTGGCTGGGAATCCGAAAGGTTGGGGATGCCTTTTTACTCAAATGCTGATACTCAAATGAGTCCCATTCTGAGCCCCGTCCTTGATTGATCCTTCTTGCTTCTAAGTTCTCATAAGGCCCACCTGGCAATGCTTTCAATGCTTGTTGCAAGATCTTGACCGATTGTCTCATCTCACCAATTCGTATAAGATATCTCGCCAAACAATCTCCATCTGTAGCCCATTGCACTGACCAGTCCAATTGATCATAACACTCATAATGGTCCACTTTTCTGAGGTCCCAAGGAACACCAGAAGCACGAAGCATAGGCCCAGAAAGGCCCCAGTTCATAGCATCCTCACGAGAGATAACTCCTATTCCTTCGACCCGCTTTATAAAAATTGGGTTGTGAGTAATCAATCTCTCATATTCATCTGTTTTCAAGCGAAAATACTCACAAAAGTCTAAACACTTGTCTACCCAGCCATAGGGAAGATCACAAGCCACTCCTCCTATACGAAAGTAGTTGTGCATCATGCGCATCCCCGTCGCCGACTCAAAGAGATCAGAGATCATCTCTCGTTCCCTTAAGATGTAAAAGAAGGGCGTTTGTGCTCCAATGTCTGCTAAAAAAGGGCCTAGCCACAGCAGATGAGAGGCAATTCGACTAAGCTCTAGCATGATCACCCGGATATAGCTGCCCCGAGCCGGAACCTCAATATTTGCCAGTCGCTCCGCAGCATTCACTGTAATAGCCTCTGCAAACATAGTTGCTAGATAATCCCAACGTGTTACATACGGCAAGTATTGGATAACAGTCCGGCCCTCTGCAATCTTTTCCATGCCTCGATGCAGGTAACCTAGCACAGGCTCGCAATCTAACACGTTCTCGCCATCCAATGTGAGAATCAATCGAAGCACACCATGCATTGAGGGATGTTGGGGACCCATACTCATAACCATAGCATTGGGCATCCCAGCAGATGCGGATTTGGGAGTCAAGACCATAGGCAAATCGTTCAATATGGATTTGATAGCAACGCTTCTAAGTATAACGAATAAAATCGAAAAACAATCCAGGTTTATGAGCTCTTTTCTACATGTATGCTACGCTCATTCTTAGATTAGAAGAGAGTAGCAAACAAACTTTTTTTTGCTTTGCGAGGTTGTATGTATTAGGGAGCGTAAGGCAATTCGTTAAAATCTTTGTTTATAGGAACAGGTCAAGCTTCGCTTGTTTGTCGGCTTGTTAATTGGCTCTCTTAAAGGCCTTTTCCAAACCCACCCACACGCTCTTTCTTCTAGCCCCATAAAAACTTCCTTCCGTCATTCTATCTTAATTCTCTCAAATCTCTTCTGGAAGTCTCTATTTAAAAGCAAGATAAAACACACATGGATTGAATTGGAATTCAATATTCGAAAAGTTTTCAATAGTTAAAACTCGAGTAAAACAAATGGTCAATGATCATACCAAGTGATCTCTTCTTATAAACAATTCTACTTCCCTTCCGATATAAAAAAAAAACATCTTCTCGTACAATTCCCTCTCAATAAAAAAAAATTAACTACAAAGATGTTGGGTGTCTTTCTTTATAGGCTGCTTATAACTGCATAAGAAAGGTTTAAAGCCGAAACGAAGCGCTTTTTTGTTTGATTGCATCTAATTTTCAAATAGCTATTAATACACTCAGAAATAATGACGTATTCAGTCACAGGATGACTCTTTTATTCAGCCATATTGAAAGGTAGCCTATTGATTTCAAATAGGGCAAGGCAAATAAAAGTATATAAGGAGATAGATAATATTTTGTATCCTAGATTGGATTGAAGATTCTCAATAGAAACTATCTTTATTATTTATAATAATTCAATATATAATAAAAAATATCACCCTTACTTTTTTGATCTTGAATTTTTTTTATCTGAAATAGTGTGGTCATTTTGGCACCTAGCTATCTTCCCATGGGGCATCCCCCATAGTATTTTGACCGCTGCAGTGTTTCACAGCTCAGTTTGGGATAGGATGAGTGTGGTTCCACTGTGCCTAGGGCACCAAAATGACTGGCGTCGAGAAGTCCCGACGCCACGAAAAATAGCTTGCTTTATCCCTATCAGTAGGATAGGTGACAAAGCAAACCATATATGTGCTGCTTGGAGCGGATGTTGGTTCAAGTGTATCGGCCTGTTAGACTGCCTCTGCTGCATACATCGCTGCACTTCCACATGGCAGCTCTGTCCTTTCTTTTAGGATTGGAATCCGGTTGTTCTGACCGGGGCCTAGTAACGAGCACTCATCTTGGGGTAGGCTTCCTACTTAGATGCTTTCAGCAGTGATCCATTCCGCACATAGCTACCCAGCGTGTCCCGTTGGCACGAGAACTGGTACACCAGCGGTGCGTGCCTCCCGGTCCTCTCGTACTAGGGAGATGGCCCCTCAATGCTCTCACGCCTCCACTAGATATGGACCAAACTGTCTCACGACGTTCTGAACCCAGCTCATGTAACACTTTGATGGGCGAACAGCCCAACCCTTGGGACGTGCTACCGCCCCAGGATGTGTTAAGCCGACATCGAGGTGCCAAACCTTCCCGTCGATGTGGACTCTTGGGGAAGATCAGCCTGTTATCCCTAGAGTAACTTTTATCCGATAAGCGACGGCCCTTCCACGCGGCACCGTCGGATCACTAAGGCCGACTTTCGTCCCTGCTCGACTTGTAGGTCTTGCAGTCAAGCTCCCTTCTGCCCTTACACTCTACAACTGATTCCCGTCCAGCCTGAGGGAACCTTTGCACGCCTCCATTACTCTTTGGGAGGCCTCTGCCCCAGAGAAACTGTCTGCCTGGCACGGTTCCCACACCTATCAGAAGGTGCCGGTTTAGGATCTTAGCCCTTCCAGGGTGGTCTCTCACGGATGGCTTGGCCCCTCCCGGAAGAGGAGCTTCTGTGCCTCCCACCTAGGCTGCGCAGGGAGGGCCGAGACCCAATGCCAGGGAACAGTAAAGCTTCATAGGGTCTTTCTGTCCCAGTGGAGGTAGCCCGCATCTTCACAGGCATGTCTATTTCACCGAGCCCCTCTCCGAGACAGCGCCCAAATCGTTACGCCTTTCGTGCGGGTCAGAACTTACCTGACAATGAATTTCGCTACCTTAGGATCGTTATAGTTACGACCGCCGTTGACTGGGGCTTCAGTTGCCAGCTTCCCCCCTCTCAAGGAGGGGGCCACCAACTTCCTTAACCTTCCAGCACTGGGCAGGCGTCAGCCCCCTTACATCGTTTTTCAACTTGGCGGAGACCTGTGTTTTTGGTAAACAGTCGCTTGGGCCTGGTCCCTGCGGCTCCCCCCAAAGAGGGAGCACCTCTTCTCCCGAAGTTACGAGGCTATTTTGCCGAGTTCCTTAGAGAGGGTTGCCTCGCGCCCCTAGGTATTCTCTACCCACCCACCTGTGTCGGTCTCGGGTACAGGCCCTCCGAGCTTGGAGGGGTACGAGCTTTTCTTGGGAGCATGGCATAGGCCTCTTCGGCGCCGTGACGCGTTACTAACTAGGGCCTTAGCTAGAGCCAGGATCACTGCCTCCATCGCGCCTTGAGCCCTTCAACCGAGATACCATTCCTCGGCCAGCCGAGCCTGCTCCGTCCCTCGTCCCCAGCCCTGAGAGGTACAGGAATTGTACCTGTTGTCCATCGGCTGCGCCTTTCGGCCTCACCTTAGGCCCTGACTCACCCTCCGTGGACGAGCCTTCCGGAGGAATCCTTGGGTTTTCGGGGCACTGGATTCTCACCAGTGTTTGCGTTACTCAAGCCGACATTCTCACTTCCGCCTCGTCCACGCCTGCTCTCGCTTACGCTTCAACCTGCCGCGGAACGCTCCCCTACCGATGCTTTCTACATCCCATGGCCTCGGCAGACCGCTTGAGTCCCGTTCATCTTTGGCGCGGGAGCGCTTGATCAGTGAGCTATTACGCACTCTTTAAAGGGTGGCTGCTTCTAGGCAAACCTCCTGGCTGTCTGAGCACTCCCACATCCTTTGCCACTTAGCGGCCATTTGGGGGCCTTAGCCGATGGTCTGGGCTGTTTCCCTCTCGACAAAGAAGCTTATCCCCCTCTGTCTCACTGGTGCTCGGCAGGCAAGGCCAGTATTCAGAGTTTGCCTCGATTTGGTACCGCTCTCGCAGCCCGCACCGAAACAGTGCTTTACCCCTGGCCCACCCTCGAACACCGCTGCGCCTCAACGCATTTCGGGGAGAACCAGCTAGCTCCGAGTTCGATTGGCATTTCACCCCTAACCACAGCTCATCCGCCGATCTTTCAACATCGGTCGGTTCGGGCCTCCACTCAGTCTCACCAAAGCTTCACCCTGGCCATGGTTAGATCACTCGGGTTCGGGTCCATAAACGATGACATGGGCCCTTGTCAGACTTGCTTTCGCTACGGTTTCGGCGTGCATCGCCTTAGCCGTGCCACCGCCTATGAGTCGCCGGCTCATTCTTCAACAGGCACGCGGTCAGGGGTTCAAGCCCCCTCCCACCGCTTGTAAGCTTACGGTTTCATGGTCTTTTTCACTCCCTCTCCAGGGTTCTTTTCACCCTTCCCTCACGGTACTCGTTCGCTATCGGTCATTCAGGAGTATTTAGCCTTACGAGGTGGTCCTCGTAGATTCACACGGGATTTCACGTGCCCCATGCTACTCAGGTTAGGGCAAGAGTAAGACTACGCTTTTGACTACTGGACTCTCACCATCTGCGGTGCGGAACTCAACCGCTTCGTCTCGCGAAGAAATACCCAACTAGCCCTCCTACAACACCGGATCAACCGGTTTAGGCTGGTCCCTCTTCGCTCGCCGCTACTAAGGGAATCGCGTTTGCTTTCTCTTCCTCTGGCTACTAAGATGTTTCAGTTCGCCAGGTTGCCCCCCGCAAGCCCAAGGGCCACGGGTACATTGGGGTTACCCCATTCGGGAATCTCCGGATCTTCACGCAATCCCAGCTCCCCGGAGCATTTCGTCGGCCACGACGCCCTTCTTCGCCTCTGAATGCCTAGGTATCCACCGTAAGCCCCTCTTCCCTTGAACCTTCATCACCATATAGGCCACACTCACACAAATCGTATGACATATAGGAAGGATAGCTCAAACAACTGGCATATGCTAGTTGAAAGCACTTGTCCTATCCACTCACATAAGATATAGACCCCTTATCTAGTTGTCAAGCGAAGATACGTTCCACCCTCAGCGCAACGTACAGCTCGTAAAGTTGTTTGTGTCGTTCACCCTTTTCTTGCCTTACTTGCTAACACAACTCTTTGTTGCTTTTTAGTGACGTTTCAATTCATAGCATTTCAATCAAATTGTTGGGTATCCCAATGAATTGATAAAAGAATAAGAATCAAATTATTGTAGCACAAAACAAAGCCTTCTCAATCATAGCGTCAAGAAATCCCATATCAAAAGAATCAAGTCCTTTTTTAAACATCTAGCTTTGCCTCAAAAAAACAAGATTCAAAACACACAACCAAGCAGAATGTCGAACATAGGGAACTTTAACCTTTATCTTATTTGAAAGTTGAATCACGAGATCGCCCTCTTTCAATCGATTTTTATTTTTTAAAACAAATAAGGTAAAACCCTACTTAGAATTTTAGCAATTAAGGTCCTTAGCAAGCTCCTTTTCAAAGCAAATCCTTTTGTGTTCAAAATTGAGTTTTGCCTAAAAAAAGCTTGACTAATGACCAAAAAGAGCTCCCTTTCACTTTCTAAGGCATTCTTGTTTTGTCTAATTTGTTGTTTTTCAAATAAAAAAAAATCATAGTACTTATGAAAAGACCATAGAAAAAACTTTTTTTTATCTTTTAGTAAAAAAAATCCCTCTTGCTTCTATAGTGAATAGAAGGCCCCTCCTACCAGTTGATAGGAGGAGAGAAAGAAAAAACATATAAGAACAAACCTTAAGTACCAAATGAAACAAACACCTTTGGAGGTAAGCGGGCTCGAACCGCTGACATCTGCCACGGGGAAACGCGTGTATAACCTTCATGCCTTGATTGAAAGACAAGAATCACTCACACGTCTCCCCCCGAACACACCGGACAGCTCGTACTATGGTGGGCTCTTTGGAAGGCGTTAAGCAAACTGAAGTCTACTCTATGCCAGCCTCAAGGCCTTCTTCCAAGTATACGCACAGCTTGATGCCATACGTAGAATCTCTGGCTTGGCCCCTCTGAAACCGTAGGGCAAAGAAATCCCCTCTAGGCAATCCCGTTGTTCCTTGCTACGCGGGGCAAGGTAGGGGGGGTAGGCTTTCGTAATGAGCTGAGATACTCACTCAGGGGATGGGTAGACTGCCCCACTTGCACAGGTGTGGGACCGCCCACCCCCTACCCATAATTTTCTTATTGGAAAGGCCTGCCTGGCCTTGCTGGCATCTCTCAAACTGCAGCCCATACGAATTCTGCCCTCCCCCATCATTCTCCCACTTGCCCGACCAAGCTCTTTCTAAGAAGGCTTTGATACAAACAAGTGCACGCCATGTGACAGTCCCCATCCCAGCGATTTGGAAGGGAGGTAAGGCGGTGGGTGTGAAGCTCACTTCTTTATTCAGCTGAACCCGCGTAGAAAGACGAAGACGACCAGAAAGAAGTCATTCGTACGGCACTATTGCAAGGGCAGCGCTCTACCAACTGAGCTATACCCCCCCATCAATAAAGAAAACAGATGCAATGGTGGATCTGTTTTTCCTTCTGATCAAGTATGCTTTTTACCGTCTATTTGGAAAGCATGCTGACCACGCAAATCGCGGATGGGCCATTCTGGATTTGAACCAGAGGCCTCGCCCGTGGGACTTCTCTATTCTAGAAGAGTCCCTCAAGCACAGCATACGGCTTCGCACCGTGCTGCGCTCTCTGGGTATCCATTCTTTGTGAAATGGATTCCCCTAGCATCCTTTTTGCAAAGCTTTCCTACCCCTTTTTCTAATTGTTTTGAGAATAAGAGGAAGATAAATGTTTGCAACATGTGATGCCGCCGTCCCTTTTTGCAGAAAGGGATGCCACAGTGAAGAGCCCATGGGGATTCAGTCAAGGGCCTAGCATACGTATAAAAAAGAGGTACAGTGAGACAAGATAAAAGCATAGTCTTAGGGCGGATAAGTTGGCCCTAGGATTCTTGGCACCAACTTCCCAACACAGGGGGAAGATAGAATGCTACTGTTTGATTCTTTTCTCAAATTCTCTTCTCACTTGCTATTTGCCCACGACTGCTCTGCTCTACGCCATGCTAAGGTCCCTAGGATCCATAGCCCGGTCAGGCGCTGGCAAGGCTTCAGACTTCTCTGAAGAGAGAAGATGAGAGCCACCCTGGGCCCACCTCTTGCGGCGCACTTATCAGGGGCGCGCTCTAACCACTGAGCTAATAGCCCGTCTCTTCTAACCAACCACGGGGATCAACTGGAATCGCTTCGCGCGATTCGAACTATGTGTGAGGTGGAGGTGTGCTACCCATGGTTGGGCTCTGATCGGCCTGGGATGAGGTATTTACGCTCCTATATCTCCCTAAGAAGGAGGTGATCCAGCCACACCTTCCAGTACGGCTACCTTGTTACGACTTCACTTTAGTCACCAGCCCTGCCTTTGGCATCCCCCTCCTTGTGGGTTGGGGTAACGACTTGGGGCATGGCCAATTCCCATAGTGTGACGGGCGGTGTGTGCAAAGCCCGGGAACGGATTCACCACCGTATGGCTGACCGGTGATTACTAGCGATTCCTCCTTCATGTAGGCGGGTTGCAGCCTACAATCCGAACTGAGGCCGAGTTTACGAGGTCACGCTGGCCCTTGCGGGGTCGCATCTCTTTGTCTCGGCCATTGTAGCACGTGTGTCGCCCAGGGCAAGAGGGGCATGTTGACTTGACCTCATCCCCACCTTCCTCCGGCTTAACACCGGCGGTCTCTCTAGGGTGCCGAATTGTGGGCAACTAGAGACGGGGGTTGCGCTCGTTGCGGGACTGAACCCAACATCTTACGACACGAGCTGACGACAGCCATGCACCACCTGTGTCCGCGCTCCCGAAGGCACCCCCCCCTTTCAGGGGGGTTCGCGGCATGTCAAGCCCTGGTAAGGTTCTTCGCGTTGCATCGAATTAAACCACATGCTCCACCGCTTGTGCGGGCTCCCGTCAATTCCTTTGAGTTTCACTCTTGCGAGCGTACTCCCCAGGCGGGATACTTCATGCGTTAGCTACAGCCCTGCCCGGGTCGATACGTGCAGGGCTTGGTATCCATCGTTTACGGCCAGGACTACTGGGGTATCTAATCCCATTCGCTCCCCTGGCTCTCGTCCCTGAGTGTCAGTCGCGAAATCAGGCCTAGCAGAGTGCCTTCGCCCTTGGCGTTCTTCCCGATATCTACGCATTTCACCGCTCCACCGGGAATTCCCTCTGCCCCTACCGGACTCAAGCCCGGTGGTCTCCGCCGCCTCTCCAGGGTTGAGCCCCAGGCTTTGACAGCGGACTGACCGGGCCACCTGCGGACCCTTTACGCCCAATCATTCCGGATAACGCTCGCATCCCCCGTCTTACCGCGGCTGCTGGCACGGGGTTTAGCCGATGCTTAGTTCTTCAGGTACCGTCATCTCTTCGTCTCTGATCTAAAGAAGTTTACGACCCATTGGGCCTTCATCCTTCACGCGGCATTGCCCCGTCAGGCTTTCGCCCATTGCGGAAGATTCCTCACTGCTGCCTCCCGTAGGAGTCTGGGCCGTGTCTCAGTCCCAGTGTGGCTGATCATCCTCTCAGACCAGCAACTGATCGTTGCCTTGGGAGGCCGTTACCCCCCCCAACTAGCTAATCAGACGCAAGCCCCTCCCTGGGCGGATCTCTCCTTTCCCTCCTCAGGATATGGGGTATTAGCAGCCGTTTCCAGCTGTTATCCCCCTCCCAGGGGCAGGTCCTTACGCGCTCCTCACCCGTCCGCCACTCCGCCATCCCCCGAAAGGAATGGCGCCGTGCAACTTGCATGTGTTAGGCAAACCGCTAGCGTTCATCCTGAGCCAGGATCAAACTCTCATAGAGAGCCACAGTCATTGGGCCCCCTTTCAATCTCTCGTTCCTCATGACTATTTCTATATCATACCATGTACAAGGCGCCATGTCAAGTGACTGACCTCTTCAAAAAAAAGAAAACTCAAATCATGGATTCATTTGAACTGAATCAAACAGATTCATTGACTTTTAATAATTTTTTCAGAACTTGATTTTACAAAAGCAATAAGGCAAATTAGCAATTCGTTTTCTATGTCAACCTGATAAGACTTAATGATGTGGGCGAAAGCAAGCTTGCCGAGAACCAGGATTGAACTGGTGACACAGGGATTTTCAGTCCCATGCTCTACCATCTGAGCTATCTCGGCCTTTGCTTCTATTATACAAGAAGCACAAAAAGTATAAGGTCGTCATTCCGTATGAATATCAATCCATTTACCTCTTCTCGTAACAAGCTAAAAAAAAGAGATTGAAACAAAATGATTTTTCCGAATGACAATTCAAAAGATACAAATTTTTGAACACTTTCAAACCTCGTAAAGCACTCAGTTCAACAATTATTTTTTGGTGCATTTGAAAAAAAAATGATTTGGTTTTCACTGAGAGGGAAATGATTTTTGAATCAATCTGCCAGTTGCTCAAAAAGTTTTTTCACAGACTTGATCGATGAGTTTGTTGTCTCTGGTTTGATCATCAGCTTTCTATTCCTCAATTGATTTCAGTTTGAGCTGCATGAGCTTCAGATAGGGTCTAGAAATAGACTTTGATGACCTATATGCTGCCTTGAAAGTAAATGACTAATTAGGTCTATCGTTGATACGGCTGGTGTAGTGGCCAACTGCTTTCCTTTCTAGGCCTACGGCCTTTTTTCCGCCGCTCCAGTCGCATTGGGCCCATAAGGTGATTTTTTTTATAATTCAGTCCAGAAGAAAAGGGAGGTATCAAGAGTTGAGGGATCGAAAAAAAAAACTGAACCGAATCTTCACACGTATGGCGAGTTGGAAACCACCTCTTACTAAATATTCTAAAAACGAACTCTTGTTCCCAAACCTTTCCAAATTCTTTTCATTTGAAATTCAGCGGTACGGTTGAGCTTTCAAAGACCCCATCTTCATAATTGAAGCTGTTTATGAATCATTCGTGAATAAAGAGTATTATTAATTAGTCATACGCCTATTTAGGCGTAGAATCAGAAATAGTGTTACAATCGATATCGTAAGAGCCTTGAGATTCGTTCGGAGCAAAAAAAAACTCTCAAAATAGCATAGAAAGTTTGGCGACCCCAGATTTTTAAAATTGTTTCTATGATAGCCTGGGTTTATTAGTCTTAGGATAAATCTCCGAATTCTCAGATTCCTTTTCACATGGTCATTAAGACCAATTTTGATTGCCTTGTAAATGCCTCCGACTTTTGAAACAAATTAAGAGAACGTCACAACACCTTCTTGATTCATATGAACCTTACTCCTAACCCCTTACTACTAAAGATTTGTTTGAAAGCATAGATCACAAGTCTTCGCTTTCAAAACCTGCCAGACTAACGCTTGAAACCGGTCTCCACAGGGACTCCTAAGAACTTTGCAAGCTCTGCAGCCTCGTCTTCAGCTTCTTGAGGACTACCGCCCCGGGCAAGCTCTCCAAGCGGAACGGAGACTTTCCCCCTACGCTTCAAATAGATCAAAGAAAAAGGCCACAAGCCTGCTCGATTTTCTATCTGCACCGCTTCTATCTCTTGCAACTGACAGGCGAAATGGATTCGCCTGTTTCTGCCTGGGAAACCCCATCGAAATATGGAGATACGACCCCGTTGACAGTCAAATTCATTAATACCACCTCCAATATTCCACCATACAACTGCCCATAAATAAAGCCCTAAAAACAAAGCAAAGATCCCATAAAACCCCATAACCAATCCCTGAGGCAAAAAAGTCAAAGGAGCCTTTGAAAGCATAAGCAAGACTGGTTGACCAAAATAGGTTGCTAGCCCAATAGCCAAAAAGCTTCCCCCTCCTAAGCACATCAACCAAGCTAAAACAACATTTTCTTTCGCCCTTGATCCAAGAATCACATCCCATCGTACTCCATCAACAAGCTGTTGTTCCATATAAGCCTTCAATATTTTGGGTGAAAAGACCGCACCCAAAAAAGGGTAGGGGGTGCGGCCTGATAGGCATTATACTACCTCATCGCCCTCAATGTAAAAAAAAAGAGTTGCCATAGCAAGAGCAGGGAAGACAAGCCCCACAAGAGGCACAAGCACAGGAAATAGATAGGATGCAGTCATAAGCCTCTTCTTTTTTGTGCAAGGTACCCACGCTCTAGGCCCTCGCTAGAAATAGGGTCTTTGTGTAGAGCATAATTCAGGGTAAGGTGACCGTTGTCCTTTTTTCACCTCATCAAAGAATAAGTGTACCATGAGAAAGCCTTTCATCGGCATTCTTTTAACAAAATTTTTTCAATTTGAATCGGGTTGAAGAAATGCATGTGCACCGTCTTCTTCCCCTGACTAGAGAGGAAAGCAGACTTCAACAAATACAGCAACTCAAAAGATGAGTCGGTTCAAAGTCGCCAAGCTTCAATTGAATTTGAAATGAAACAGTCGCTTCTGTTGTTGTTTGTTTTGAACTACCCGTTCTATTGAAAAGCATAGAATATGCTTTTTTCTCTCTAGCTCTTGCTTATAAGAACAAGCTATGATACAATCAAAAAGCTGTTAGAGCTTTTAAACAGATAAGAACAGAGAGACATCGACTCATTTCTTTGTTTTAAACAAGTCTATAAAACACACTGAATATGCATTTTTTTTTCATACTGATAGTCCCTCCTATCTATTTGTGGATAGGAGACAGCTGGCGCACTTATTGGAGGGAAAGAAGAATAGCGGCTGAAAAAGAGGAAGACGACGACTAAAGCGGAGAAAAAGAAGAGTTGCTAAAACTCTTCTTTTTCCTTTGCGCACATGGACTTCACTGCGTGAACGATTTGTCCTGGCTGCACAACAGTCATGTCTTCAAGCAGACCACTGTAAGGCGTTGGTACGTCTTGAGATGACAGACAAATAACAGGTCCGTCTAACTCATCAAATAAGTATTCCATAATATTCGCACGTAGAGTTGCACCAATCCCTCCTGTACGCATACACTCCTCTACAATAATCGCCCGATGAGTTTTTTGAATTGAGCGCGCGATTGTACCCATATCCAACGGCTTTAAAGATATCAGATCGATCACTTCAGCATCGTATCCTTGACTGAGCAATATTCGAGCAGCTTGGATCACATAGTGTCTCATTCGAGAGTAAGTTAAGATAGTCACATCTTTTCCCTCGCGGACCACTTCTGCTCTTTCTAAACTTAATAAATTCTCGCCGCTTGGAATAGGCTGCTTAATGTTATACAAAAGTACATGTTCGAAAAAAAGAACGGGATTTTGACTTCGAATTGCCGATTTTAATAAGCCTTTGCCATTCAGAGGAGTAGAGCAAGCAACCATTTGCAAACCCGGTACAGATTGGAAGTACGATTCTAGCCGCTGAGAATGCTCCGCACCCAGTTGCCTCCCTACCCCTCCAGGCCCTCGAATCACTAAGGGTGTGGTAAAACTTCCGCCTGAGGTGTAATGCAGCATACCTGCATTGTTTGCAATTTGATTAAAAGCAAGCAGTAAGAAGCCCATATTCATCCCCTCAACAATAGGCCGAAGGCCCGTCATTGCTGCCCCAATTGCTAAGCCGGTAAAACTATTTTCGGCGATTGGAGTGTCCAACAGTCGCCAATCCCCGTATTGATCTGCTAGTCCTTTTGTTACTTTGTACGAGCCCCCGTAGTGGCCCACATCTTCTCCCATCACAAAGACTCGACAATCTCTCTCCATTTCTTCCAATATCGCTTCTCGCAAAGCTTCAAAAAGTAAGAATTGAGCCATTTTATACTTATACAAAGGAGCCACACAAGGGTAACACGATTTCGAATACCATTGTACCTGAACCAAGCCGATGCAGCGATTTCAAGTTGGAGAAACGCATGCGCATCGAAAGGCACATCAAAAACTTTGAGAAAGAAGTTCACTGAATCAAACTTGAATCAAAAAAAACATACCCACCCTCTATCTCTGTTTCTTTAAATGGCTTAGTGTTTTTCAATAAATACAAGGCTTGAAAACGAGTCATATTTCGTAAAATATCGTCGAGGTTGCACCCATGATGCCCTTTGGATTTTTTCTAAACTTATTTTTATTTGGATACCCGAATGAAAGGGATGATTGATCCCGAGAGCTTTCCCATACTTTCCAAAGATTTGGCTTGCTGTAACTCGATGCTTATGCGCAAGCGTTTTTGCGCATGATATGTATAACGTATATTTGATTTGTCGTAAGATGCTTTGATTGAAAGCTGGACCCCAATAAGCTTGAATTTGAAGAATAAGGCGATGAAAGGTAGAAACAATGAACCAATCGTGCTCTGATGCCCATTCTTTCTTTGGCATTGGCTGTCCAGATGTTTCACAAAACCCTTCTAAGCTTAGATTCACAAGCATCTTTTCCAAAGGTAACTCAAATTGCAAATCAAAGTTGTTGCTTGTTAGCATTCGATAGCCTACAAAAGAAATTGACTTAGCATAGAGATTGCTAATCTTTGCTTTGTTCACCTCAGATTTCAGTTTTAAGCATTGGTTAAAAAGCTGATGGACTTGAAGAAATAAAGCTTTTACAAATGAAATAGGACCATTTGTTCCAATCATCCAACTGCCTGCATGCCGCACATAGACTACTTTGGTTGCAAAATGCTTGACGATACTTTTTTCTTTTGGAATCAGATTTATAGAGACGTGTTGACATACAGATGGTATGACTTGAAGTTCTATCTTTTTGTTTGTGTGTTGAATCCAAAACAAAAGCGTATCAAGCTCATAAAAATACATGTTGTTTAAAGAGATACAAAGGCGAGTCATTGCCACCTGAGGCCAATTATTAGAGACATTGATTGTTTTGGTATTCACTATTAAAGTCAGAAGATGAGAGCACAAAGTGTCTTGGATTCGCTTTTGAAACAAGTTTTTGAAACCTTGAAACAATCCTTGAGAATTATGAAAATCTGCTTGAAAAATCCAATTGATATCTCTCCAACTCTTCCCTACAAGTTCTAATGCGGCATGAGAATTTTGATTTTCTCGATTGGCAATGGTCGATGATGAAGCAAGTAAGCTGGAATATGAGTCAAAAACAATACGAATTATCTCGCAGAGCAAACACTTAACCTTATAAGTATTGTTATTGCTGGATAGGTCTGATTGTTGAATCAATTTGGTTTGCCTTTTCGTCAAACTATTGAAAAGAGCACAGTGCTCATCAATTGTGTTATCGTAAGACCATTGATTCTTTTCTTGTACAAAGAGCCACAAATCTTCTTTACAGAAAAAAGGATAAGACCCTTTTGCAAAAACTCTTTTATGGCGCTTGCTCTGAAGGCGGATTTGGTCAAGTCTTTGAAGCGCACTCACTTTTAGCTTCCCCTAGGTTCTTTGAGAATCTGCACTTTGCTCACTACTTACGTTCTTGAATAAGTGCTGTTTAGCATTCAAAGAACGACCCTTTTGGAATGGAAGGGCTTATTTGTTTGTGAACTCTTCTGTCGGAAGTGAACCTTTATTTCAATTGAAAAAATTGAAATATGGCTTTCTTTTGACAGCATAACTGATTGAATTTCTTGGCAATTGTGGAGACCGTAGACCTCTTTTTTGATACAATTAGCCGTTTGAATGGCTTTCCCGTAGTATACAACCTCTTTCCTCATTTGAAGAGCATTTCAATGCACGAGATAAGCATTGAAAGATACTACACACGTGTTTTCCGTTGCAACTTTAAAGCACATGCAAGCGTCCCAAGCCTCAGGTTGTATCTAAGATTCAAGTTGTCTAACCTTAGTCGTATCTCCCTACCCTTGCAGAGACCTTTCAAACACAATAAGGTTTGTTCTCTGACTTCCACCATGCTTCAGTCCCTTACCAAGGCAATCCGGTCTAGTCCAACAAAGAAAGCCTATGTTGAAACAGTCTGAAATTTGCTTGTTAAACAAAGACCTTTTGGTCCTTGTCTTCTGGTCAGGTGGTAGGCTTATGCATATTGGTTGCAATGCAAGCTAGGTTCGCCTAGCAGCGCCAAGAAGAGATTCAGTTCGCACTCTCGTAAGGGCCGCCGTTGTAAAGCCATTCATCAAGGGAAGCAGCCTCCCAGATAGGGTAGAAGTGAAGGCCAATGGCAGCAGAGGTAGGGATGATAGCACCAGAGATGATGTTGTTCCCGTACAGCAAGGAGCCAGATACAGGCTCACGGATACCATCGATGTCCACAGGAGGTGCAGCGATGAAGGCAATAATAAACACGGAGGTTGCAGTCAGTAGGGTAGGGATCATTAGAACACCAAACCAACCAATGTAAAGGCGGTTGTCAGTGCTGGTCACCCATTCGCAGAAGCGGCCCCATAGGCTAGTGCTTTCACGTCTCTCTAGAGTAGCGGTCATAGGATTCTTGGTTTGTAAGGGTATGAGGGTTGCACCCAGGTGTTTTCACAACCTGTTATTACTCATTATAGCCTCTTTCACCAAAAGTGTCAACCTAAGCCCTTTCTTAGATCGGAAAAGCTAAAAAAAGCTTGAACTGAATCACATTTGGAATTCTTCGACAAAGTTTTCAAAAGTAGTGTTCGAGAAGGTTAGGCTTATTTTGTTCTCATAGGATTTATGCCCCTCGCTCAAACATGGGTGCTTTAACTCTCGAAACGACAGATTCTCTTATATAAAAATTTCTTTTTGTTTTTGTATGTAAAAAAAGAGAAAACAGACCTAAGCGAAATCTATCACGCCGCATTTTTAAAAAGAAAAGCTAAGTTATACCCTTTTTATTTTAAAAACTCATTGATTGTTATTGAAAGCTAACTAAAAAATTGTCATTGGAATCAGCCAAAAAAATTGTATTAAAACTTTTGTTCCCATTGAATCACTTACTCGGTCGAAAACGGGTGTCGCACTCTGATTGGGTGAAGCTCTCTACCCAAAATCTCAGGTAGCATTCAATACTAACAATCTTGCAAAAACAAAAACGCGTTTTTGAATCAATTCTAGAGTTCTATTTCAAATTTTCGCTATGAAAACAAAGGCAGTGGGGTATATTAAGCTGTTGGCAAAATCTCTTCGTTTCGAAGCTAGGTTGGATTTTAACTTAGCAAAAGCAAAAATTTTTGTTCTATACTTCTCTTCGCTGTGCTTGTCTAAAGGGCATAGCTACTTCGGAAAAAAAAAATTGTAACATACAGAGCTCCAAATAGCAACACCATATACTTTGAATTTTGGAAATTCGTTTGTAAAAAAAGCTAAATAAAGTGTGCTTGTTAGCAGAATCAATCAAAGAGATTTCATTTTTATCTACTCAATTGCATAAAACAAAAAAGATTGAATCTACAAGCCTTCACAAAATCCTTGAGTCTTAGTCTTCTCGTTCAAAAAAGACTAAGACTATCACTTAGGATAAAAGAAAAAACGACTATCTTCTGGACTGCTACCAACTTGACTTGGTCACACCAGGAAGATTGCCTAAATGTGCCATCTTGCGAAGTACATGCCTAGAAAGCCCAAAATCTCGATAGTAACCCCTTGCACGCCCTGTTAAGAAGCAACGGCGGCGCAATCGGCTAGGAGAGCTATCTCGCGGAAGCGCTAATAAAGACTTATATAGCTCCCAGCGTTTCTCAAGTGTTCTCTCTTTGCGAATCTTTTGCAAGAGAAAATGGCGTTGGGGTCGGTGCTTTGCAATAAGGACTTCTCGCCTCTTTTCTCTCTGGACAAGGCTTTTTTTTGCCATGTTAGTGATTGAAATCAAAAAGTGAATGGGAAGAGGTGGTTCTAGGGAAGGTAATTGATTGTGCCGCCTCTTTTTAAAGAGGCGGCACAGCCTTCTAGCCAAATTTGCCAGAGGTTGAAGCAATCAAGAAAGCAGCATATGTAAAGATATAGCCTACTGAGAAGTGCGCAAGCCCGACAAGTCTAGCTTGAACGATCGAAAGAGCCACAGGCTTATCTTTCCATCGCACAAGATTCGCAAGGGGAGTGCGCTCATGGGCCCAGGCAAGGGTTTCAATCAATTCTTGCCAATAGCCACGCCATGAGATCAAAAACATAAAGCCAGTAGCCCAAACAAGATGCCCAAAGAGAAACATCCATGCCCAAACAGAAAGGCTATTCATTCCAAAAGGATTGTAGCCATTGATCAGCTGAGAGGAATTGAGCCAAAGGTAATCTCTAAGCCATCCCATTAGATAAGTAGAAGACTCATTAAACTGTGCTACATTCCCTTGCCAGAGTGTTAGATGCTTCCAATGCCAGTAGAAAGTCACCCAACCAATGGTGTTGAGCATCCAAAAAACGGCTAAATAGAAGGCATCCCAAGCAGAGATGTCACAAGTCCCACCTCGGCCTGGTCCATCACAAGGGAAGCTATAACCAAATTCTTTTTTGTCAGGCATTAGCTTGGATCCACGGGCATCCAAAGCGCCCTTGACAAGAATGAGAGTTGTTGTATGGAGGCCCAGAGCAATAGCATGGTGAACCAAGAAATCCCCTGGTCCAATGGTAAGGAAGAGAGAATTCCCGTTATTATTGATAGCTTCTAGCCACCCTGGTAACCAGAGGCTCTGTCCTGCGGATAAAGCAGGACTCTGAGAAGAAGAAAGAAGAACATCAAAGCCATAGAGAGCCTTGCCGTGAGCCGATTGGATCCATTGTGCAAAAACTGGCTCAATAAGGATTTGCTTCTCAGGAGTTCCAAAAGCCTGCATCACATCATTGTGCACGTAAAGACCAAGAGTATGAAAGCCGAGGAAGAGGCTAGCCCAGCTTAGATGTGAGATAATCGCCTCTTTGTGCTCAAGCATCCGAGCCAACACATTGTCTTTGTTTTGCTCGGGGCTGTAGTCTCGGATGAAGAAAATAGCTCCATGGGCAAAAGCGCCTACCATCAAGAATCCTGCAATGTATTGATGATGAGTATACAAGGCAGCCTGCGTGGTAAAGTCTTGTGCTAGAAAGGCATAAGGGGGCAAGGAATAGGTGTGCTGAGCAACAAGAGAAGTGACAACACCTAAGGCAGCTAAAGCAAGCCCTAGTTGGAAATGAAGCGAATTGTTTAAGGTATCAAAGATGCCTTGATGACCGCGGCCTAAGCCTCCAGCGGGGGGACGGTGCGCCTCAAGGATCTGCCTCATGCTATGGCCAATCCCAAAATTGGTGCGATACATGTGACCGGCAAGAATAAAGACTACGGCAATTGCTAGGTGATGGTGCGCAATATCTGTAAGCCAAAGACTTTGAGACTGGGGATGAAAACCCCCAAGGAAAGTAAGTAAGGCTGTGCCTGCTCCTTGGCTAGAGCCAAATAGATGCTCAGCAGAGTCAGGAGATTGTGCGTAAGCAGCCCAGTTGCCAGCAAAGAATGGTGCTAATCCAGCTGGATGGGGAGGGGTTGTAAGAAAGTTGTCCCAACCTACATGCTGCCCCCTAGACTCAGGGATCGCTACATGCACCAAGTGTCCGGACCAGGCTAAAGAACTTACACCAAAGAGGCCTGCTAAGTGGTGATTCAATCTGGACTCAGCATTTTTAAACCAAGAAACACCAGGGCTCCAGCGTGGCTGAAGATGAAGCCAACCGCCGAAGAGTGCGATGGCTGCAAGACCAAGCAAAAACAGAGCGCCTGTATACAGTTCTAAATTGGTTCGAAGCCCAATTGTGTACCACCATTGATAAACCCCTGAATAGGCTATGTTCACAGGGCTCGAAGCTCCTCCTCTTGTGAAAGCTTCAACTGCCGGTTGGCCAAAATGAGGGTCCCAGATTGCATGCGCAATGGGACGAACGTGGAGTGGGTCTCTTCCCCAGGCTTCAAAGTTGCCTTGCCAGGCAACATGAAAGAGATTCCCAGAGGTCCACAAAAAGATAATTGCTAACTGACCGAAATGCGAAGCAAATACTTTTTGGTAAAGGGTTTCCTCTGTCATCCCATCATGACTCTCAAAGTCATGGGCAGTTGCAATACCAAACCAAATACGACGGGTGGTAGGGTCTTGGGCTAGACCCTGGCTGAACGTTGGAAATCTTGCTGCCATAGTGCTTATTCGCTCCTTCTATCCACTATCCAACTGCAATAATCCGTGCAAGGAAGAAGGCCCATGTAGTAGCAATCCCTCCTAGCAAATAATGAGCCACTCCAACGGCTCGGCCTTGCACAATACTCAAGGCCCTTGGCTGAATGGCGGGGGCCACTCTCAGCTTGTTATGAGCCCATAGAATGGATTCAATCAGCTCTTGCCAATAACCACGTCCACTGAATAAGAACATAAGGCTAAACGCCCATACAAAGTGAGCACCCAAGAAAAGAAGACCGTACGCTGAGAGAGAGGAGCCATAGGACTGAATCACTTGGGAGGCCTGGGCCCACAAAAAGTCACGAAGCCAACCATTGATAGTAATTGAGCTTTGAGCAAAGTTTCCGCCCGTAATGTGGGAGACACCTTGAGGGGTGACTGCTCCCCATACATCCGATTGAAGCTTCCAACTGAAATGAAAGATTGCTACCGAGATTGAATTGTACATCCAGAACAAACCAAGAAAAACGTGGTCCCAGCCAGAGACTTGACAGGTCCCTCCACGGCCTGGACCATCACAAGGAAACCGAAAGCCTAGATTTGCCTTGTCCGGGATAAGACGCGAACTACGTGCAAATAGCACCCCTTTTAGCAATATAAGAACCGTTACGTGAATGGTAAAAGCATGAATATGGTGCACAAGGAAGTCTGCGGTTCCTAGAGGGATTGGAGTCATAGCAACCTTTCCTCCCACCGCCACCAGTCCCTCTCCCCAAGTTAGGCTCGTGCTTGCTCCTGCGTTTGGTGCAGTCAAGCCTGGGGCTAGGCTATGAATACGTTGTACCCATTGAGCGAGCACAGGTTGCAATTGAATCCCTGTATCGGAGAACATGTCTTGAGGACGTCCCAGAGCACTCATCGTATCGTTATGGATGTACAAACCAAAGCTATGAAAGCCAAGAAAGATACAGACCCAGTTCAGATGTGAGATAATCGCATCTCTATGCCGAATGACTCGGTCTAATAAATTGTTGTAATGCGTTGCAGGGTCATAATCGCGCACCATAAAGATGGCAGCATGAGCAGCTGCACCAACAATGCAAAACCCACCAATCCAGGTGTGATGAGTGAATATAGACAGTTGAGTTGGGTAATCTGTTGCTAAGTAGGGATAAGGGGGCATAGAGTACATGTGGTGAGCCACAAGAATGCTCAGTGAACCCAATAATGCTAAGTTGATTGCTAACTGTGCATGCCAACTCGTGGTTAAGGTTTCGTATAGCCCACGATGACCCTCTCCTGTAAGAGGACCTCGATGAGCCTCTAAGATTTGACGTGTGCTATGGCCTATGCCCCAATTTGTCCGGTACATATGACCGGCTACCAAGAACAGCACAGCAATTGCCAAGTGATGGTGCGCTGTATCTGTAAGCCACAGACCACCTGTTACTGGGTTCAAACCACCACGGAAGGTTAAGAAGTCAGAATAACTTGCCCAGTCTAAGGTAAAGAAAGGAGAGAGGCCTTTCTCAAAGCTTGGAAATAGAGAGGCCATCAAGGCACGATTCAGCAAGAATTCGTGCGGAAGAGGAATCTCTTTCGGGTCCACTCCAGCATCGAGTAGCTTGTTGATCGGGAGAGCTATGTGCACTTGGTGGCCGGCCCATGATAAAGAACCAAGGCCTAGAAGCCCTGCCAAGTGGTGATTTAGCATGGATTCAACATTCTGAAACCACTCTAAGCGTGGAGCTGACTTGTGATAGTGGAACCAGCCTCCAAAGAGCATCAGAGCTGCCATTACAAGCCCGCCAATCGCTGTTGCATAGAGCTGAAGCTCAGTAGTAATTCCACTAGCACGCCAGAGTTGAAAGAACCCAGAGGTGATCTGAATCCCTTGAAAACCCCCGCCTACGTCCCCGTTTAAGATCTCTTGGCCCACAATCGGCCATACAACTTGAGCACTCGGCTTGATGTGAGTTGGATCACTCAACCATGCTTCATAATTCGAAAAACGAGCGCCATGAAAGTACATACCACTCAGCCATAGAAAGATCACTGACAATTGGCCAAAGTGAGCACTAAACACCTTTCGGGAGATGTCTTCAAGGTCACTCGTCTGGCTATCAAAGTCATGAGCATCCGCATGCAGATTCCAGATCCATGTCGTTGTAGAAGGGCCTTTCGAGAGAGTACGAGAAAAATGGCCTGGTTTGGCCCATCGCTCGAAAGATGTCTTTACGGGGTCGCGTTCTACCACAACTCGTACTTTTTGTTTTGGAGGGCTGATTGTCATCGAGATTTCTCCTCTTTTCAAATGAGGCTTGCATTGAATCGATCGACCCTGACAAGGACACAGACAGCAAAGGAGCTTAGCCAAAGAAGCTTAACCAGAGAAGCTTAGCCAGGGAAGCTTAACCAGAGAAGCTTAGCCAGGGAAGCTTAGCCTTTTTTATCCTATAGCCTGGTGCTAGAGCAATTGTAAGCCAGTGGTCATTTCAAGCAAGTCCTCATACACATTATCGCACATAAAACACATAAAACCAAATGTGCACGTTGTGCAACTGGGACCAAAACAGCACACAAGCAATCAATATGCTCCGTTTGAATGATTTTTGTCAGAGTTCTTTTCATAGAAATGAAAGAAGTCAAAACAAAAACAGTATATACCTTATAAAAAAAAATATATACCTTAGATTCTCCACAAATAAATTAAAAAAAAACTAGTAAATAATACAATTTCAAATAAAATAGGAACCCATCCCAACTCTAAAAAAAAGCGATAATTATTGTCGCCTCCTCTTTTTTATTCACAACAATATCCTATTGAAAATTATTAAATTTGATAATCATTTCCTGAATCTGAAGCTGCGTAGCGAGCTGCCATTTCAACCCAAGATTCACACATAGTTTGAGGTTCAGGTAAGGCCTTGTTTTGCTTGATAAGAAACTTCAAGTACGAGCTATCATACGTGTCGGTATCCGAGTCAAAGCGTAACATAAACCTACTACCACTCCTACCATCACCTTCAAAATATCCTATGACTTCCATCCTACAATAATTTTTCTTATAAACAAAACTAAACTTTTTTGTAAAGTGAGAAGATTGTCTAAAATCAAATAGAATGCAATGATCTTGCCCTTGACAAATCAAAAAAAATCTACTATAATATCTTATGTTCATGCATTTTTTTAAGGTCAAGGGGTTGCTAACTCAATGGTAGAGTAATCGGCTTTTAAGGGTGAAATGGTGGTTCGTATCCAACCAAAGCTGAAAGACTTCAGCTTACAAAAACGGAAACGTACGGCTTACCTTTTTGATTGATAATAGGGACAACAACATGCCGTTTCGTATAAATATTAGAAAATAAGTTTAAAAATATTACAATATTCAATTAGAGTCTTAAATAAAAATTAAAATATTAAAAGCCTAAGCTTTTTTAAACTTTATTTAAAACTTTAAAAGTTCCATAAACTACAAGATAGTTAAAAATCTGTACTTTAATAAAAAAGAACTTTTAAATTTGTATAAAAAGATATTATTACTAAAGTTTTATTTCTTTAGTAATTAAAAAAATTTTCAAAATTTTTTGGATACAATTTACCAATAACGTTTGCTTTTCTTTTTGAAAAATAAATTAGAGCAATTCTTTTTCCTGTTTGTTATTAACAAAATAGAAATCTTTTAAAAAAAGAATTGCGCGGTGTGCAAGCA